ATTGCTTGAACTGCGAGACTAAAGGATGTGAAACCGCGCTGAGGGTGATGGAAATGAGTCCCCAGGAACTACGACTGATGGAAGACCCGAAGACTCTATAGGCTCAGACCTAGTACTTCCTTTTGATCGGGGGCTTCTCTCCTTTTCTCTTTCCCCACTCCAGGAAATTTAATTAAAGGGCAGACACATTTTATACTTTTGATGGTACTTCCTCTGCGGCCTCTGGTTCTGACTAGCTTAGCGGTACCCTTTCAAAGGATGTTAAACCTGCAAATAGCGTAAGAAAGGATCTACTCCTTGTCTTGTCCTAAGAAGAAGATGTGAAGCTGCGGGAGATGGCTTTGACTGACTTCTGGGAGAGCTTTCTATGTGTCCCTCCCCTGGGCTTAATATTCACTCGGTGCAAAAGTAGTTGACTTGATAGCAGGGACGACCGCTCCTTAATCGCCTAATCCGCGTATTCCTTTACACCCGATATGGAAGTGGTGTGGGCCGTTTAGGGAGATAAGCGGATGCTTGCTTGCCAGTCTGTTCGGTCTGCGGTAAAAACCCAGCCTTTGTCGTGCACCGTTCCGCTCGCCGGTAATAATTAATTGAGTTCAGATTCACAAGAGGGCAACCTCTAGGGTTTTATAGCTCATGGCTCGTCTTCGCACTAACCCATTCAGTTAGCAATAAGTGCATTTCACTTAACCTTTCTAGTACGACGAACATAGCTACAGCTACAAACTGGAGTTCGCCGGCTAACTGCCCCAGAGGATCAACACATACCAAGGGTGCACGCCTACGCAGAAAGGAAAGACGACCGGCCCTGAAAAGGACCGGGAAGCGTGTTCATTTGATATCCTATCCTAAAGCCGAAACTCTCATAAAAGCCCTAATTAAAGTCCCACTGAGGAATGGATAGGGAAGAGACAGAATCCCTGAACAGTTGATTGCACAATTCTTAAAAAAAAAGAATGCCCCCTTCCTTATAAGCCAATTCCAGGTAGTGGAGTGTTTGGGAGATGCCATGAAAGTGGTCATAATCGGACTGCCACGTTGGATAGGGTCAATAACTCGATCCGGGTGGTTGATCCAATAAGCTTCCAAAGTTGTGCTCTTTGCCAGCTTATTGGATTAATCATCCGGGGCTTGGTCAGTGGTTTTTATTGATCTCTTGCCGCTGCTAGAACGACTGGGCTCTTCTAATGTTTGGCTTTCTTCACCCCTAACATCAGTGCAGAGTTTCTTCCTTGGGTTCATCAGTTTGATTCAGTAAATCATTTCTGCAAACACGAATAATGTTAAGGGTTCACTCGGTTCTCTAAATAAAGGGAGACTTCTCCATCTTAAAGCTGCTTTAGACACCCTGGTTGACGGAGTAAGGCCGTTGGGCGTGTGTATCGACTCTACGAATCCCCGCTTCCCGACTCAAGAACTCTACTCTAACGAATCACTATCTCGAATCCCTATCTCCCGTAACTCCTCTCATTCCCGATCTCTTAGATCTCTCTTGACTCAGGTGCGTGAGACCCCCGATTCGACCCCCGAAACCCCCGAACACTCTCTCTATGCATCAATACAATAGTCGAAGACGAGAAGTAGATTGATTCGTATAGAGTTGATTCGGGTATGCGTTAACAACAGCAGCTAAGTAATACTAAGTAATAACCTACCGGGTAAGAGTGAGTTAGTTGTTAGGCACCGGAGTTAGAGTTATCTATGCGCCTTCGGGGAGTCGAGAAGTCGATATGGTCGGGCGAAGAGATAGAGTAGTAGACGGGGTAGCGGTCAGGGCACACTCACACTCTCTTCTGTCTAAATAAAGAACTCGGGATGCGGGGAGTCGAGTCGGAACACTAGCTGCTCTAGTAATTAAGAAAAAGAGGAGTCGGCGAGCTAACTAATCTTTGATGAAGCTAAACAAGGTGTAGTAGCGGAATCGAAGATGCAGCGGGGAAGTGAAAGGGAAGGAAAGGCGTAAACACATTTGTTAGAGTTAGAGTATTAGTCGTTGTCGTATCCGGGAAGGCGTATATGAGTTTCGGGTTCGTCTATGAATCGTATTCGTTTAGTAGAGAAGTAGGGGGAAGGAGTTCAGGAGTAGTAGGACTCGACCGAAGAAGCCGAATATACAGAAAGAACCGTCTCCAGCGCACCAATGGGAGACGGGGCCCCCGCAAGGACAAGTGCTGTTTAGGTACTGGTTCAAAAACTAGAGACTACAACCGAACTACTTTTAGAGTGGGGTTACGCCCTTTCAGCCCTTGCTAAAACTAAACCACCAAGAGCTCCTATCCCGGCAGTAAGAGTAACAGCGGATGTGCCAACAGCTGATTCAAATTCAATAGCAGTTGATGAAATAGCAAAGGCGAAAAGCTTGACCCAGCTATAAGGGCTTGAAGTCTGAGTTCAGTTCCTATTGAGTCATTAGTGGCATTGGTTTGAAAATTCATATCAGATCATCTGTCCTAATTGATAGAGGAACACAGCGCATTCAATTGCAAACAGAGCACCGGAGAATTTCACTCTAACAACAGCGGATGCGTTGAGGAGACCAAGAGCGCGATCACTATTTCTTATTGCCAAAAGATATAAGTACTCGTCTTAGTGCCCGGTATTCGGAGATAGGGAACTTTCCTTCTCTATTAAAAAAGGGATTTCTAGTATAAATTATTAAATAGCTGAAATAGTAACGAATCCTGCTAACAGCAGAAAGAGAGCTACGCCTTTTCTTCCTATTTCTATACAACACAGAATTCGTGAAAGAAAGATAGGGTCTCGCTGAGAAGGACAAAGACTACCAGCCGACAAGAGCTCCTTTCTTTATCTATATAGATAATCTCTCTTTCTTCTTCAATCGAATTCCACCGGGAAATCAAAAGAAATGCCAGTCTCAGCTGCCTAGCTATTGGAATCAATAGGCAGACAGAGTTCCTTTTCCTTGCTCTACTCCAATTGATAGAGGCAGAGCAGAGGTGACAAGATCCATTTCTCCCCCCATTGATCGGATTTCCATTAATAGACAGAGAGTTCAATCGTGAAACTTTCTCAATTTCCCGTCCCACAAAACCCAAAAAAGATCAAGTTTCAATTGTCCGGGGTTGAAAAGAAGAGTTCATATTCCCAGGTACCTCACCACTTCTACTAGCCCGGCCTACAATACCGCTTATGGTTATGCCGAATCAATCTACTTTGACTATAAGAAAAGGCAATAAAGTCAGCAAGGAAAGCTTTCTCAAGCATACTCTCACTGCTAGGCTACTAACTACTTGTTGTCTGGTTCCTAGACCAAGAAAGCTAAGGCAAGGAAAAGATCCAGGAAGACCTGAAAAAAGAGGTTACTCACCAATACCTTCTATCAAGCTTCTAAGGCCTATTTAAAGTATTCTTCACGCATCTTTTCTGCCCTCACCCGTACTTACTATAAGGGGTGAATCCGGTAAGAAACGCTTGGAATCATCCGCCATCGAGTAGCGCTAATGCGAGGCGCTTGCGACTCAATTCCTAACGCATCCTCGTCTTTATTCTTGCGATCCCCCTCGCCCGACCAATCTATGCAGAGCTAGGTGGCACGCCCTTCGAGCAATCACGAAAACACTACCACGTCACATTTATTAATCCAAATACGGAAGTTACACCAAGTCATTCTCTATGCAGCTGAAAGGAGAGTTCTTTTTAGTGAAAGTCGGAATGGCATGCTGTCGAGGCTTGGATGCAAAATGATCTATGTTATGTTCGAGACTCAACGAGTGTAGAGTGTAATACGATATACGAGATACCTTAACAGAGTAATACTTGGAGCGAGGCACCCTTGAAAGAATCCCATTTTTTATTCTTTCGCTATAAGATCTTTTATTTGCTTTCATCGCTACGCGCCTTTAGCTTCTTTCTTTGTCAGTGCAGTGCCATATCAAGCCCAGTCAATCAGCAGCTTATTCGATTCCTATTCTTATAGGATGCATTAACCCTCCTCGGACATTAACCCTTAGGGCAAGAAGTTCCTTAACAACCGATTCCTATTCTATATATGTCATGTCACTTCCTCGTCCATTAACAAGAGCAAGCCCTTCCTTAATTAAGGCTGAAAGGCAAGTATGATCTCTTATTCTAGGACATAGCATCGTATATAAGAGAAAGGCTGCTCTTAGAATAGAAGAGCTAGTTTCCAAAAAGCTAAGCAAAGAGAGCTGCTAGTCAGTCTTTAAGCATCGAAGGAAGAATGGCCTCACTCTACCAAGACGGATGTGGCACAGCGCGGCGCGCAAAAAGACAAGGCTCGCGCGCCAGGGTGCTCTCGAAGTATCCCTATTGCCTGGATAGGAAGGCGCTTCTTCGATTAGGTCTCTCGTGGCAGGGGCTGTGCACAAGAAAAGAGGGGCGGCGACTTACCAGCTTGCTGCTTTCCCGCAAGCGCCTCGTATCGGCTAACTATGTCTAGGGGCCCTGACTCTACTGATGGCGAGGGGCAGCCGATGTGCTTCTTCCATTGCCTCTCACTCCTCCTCTACTTCGTCAGGGAGCGGCTCGTAGGCTGGCGCTTCCACCCCTCTCTGTCGATTGAGAGCATCCGAGTGGTCGCCCCTTGCTCTACATCTCTGGGGGCAGGGGTACCTGAAGATCCGATTGGGGAAGTTAAGGAGTTGAGGCAGTTAGCCAAGAACCTCCACCTAAGGCAAGGAGGTCCCCTTCGGAACCATAGACTTTCACAAAAGTAGCCGGGGCCTCGGAGGATCAGGACGAGCAACAGACTAAGCAACTACGAGATCTTTAGCGCGTCCACAGGGACAGGCTACAATATTTATTTCTGTGAGGTCAAGCAGGCAGGCTCGACGAGTTGCTTGCGTCCAATAGGAGAACGAACCTCTTTCGAAAAGGGGCATAGCTTATATAGACTGATTATTCAGGTGATTCAGGCTTATCAATTAGCGGCTTAGTGGATTCCGAAGTGGGTTCGTTCACAGTAGAGGGGAAATGCGTGGATTGCTCATATACACATAATCTCTCTTTCACCTATTACCCATCCGCTTATGCATAAGCAAGGGCAGGTGCGGCATAAGTAGAGGTTGAGGTTTCTTACCCAGCGAATGGTCCGTCCTGCTTGCTTCGCCCTTGCATACACTTCAAGCATATTTTCTCTTTCTTTCTGCTCAGATCCGTGCGTGGAGAGAGGAATCTCTCCCACCCGCGATGTTCTCATGAACACCGCCTGGCGCCAACTCTTCAGTCGTTCCATGGTTGGGACTTAAGAATGCTGGTGGAACCACCGTAACGTATTAGGCCCAGACTCTCTCTCTCGCAACAAGGCTCAGGCTTCGAGGCCTGATTTGGCTATCGCGTTCTCCCCCTTCGCTTCGGCGATCAATACCATACCCTTTTACCCTCGGCCCTGGTTGATACCTTGGCACGTGCCCCTGTCTGTAAAATAAGAAAAGAAAGCCCGTCTAAACTCTATTTGTTCGAAACAAGCGTAGAGATGAGGAGTGAGTTAGGGAAAGAATGAGTAGTACCAGAGAGACATGTTACGAAAGAAGGAATCATCAACCAGAAAGAAATGTCGCTGACGGCACGGAACAACGGCAACTACTCGCTTCGATCCGAGAGTCACGAAGGAAAGAGATACTCTACAACTAGAAAGAGGTACTTGAATGCTGAATGCTATGAGTCGAGAGAGAAAGAATTACTAGTGCCTAAAACATATATTTAAGACATCTCTGTCATTTCCATAAGAATATTTCTTTCTTTCCTATCATTTAAAGGAAAAAAATATGGTACTCTTCATGGTTTGCTGTGAAAAAGAATAGGTTGTTCACCAGTCGATGCTCCTACGCAAGTCTGCTTGTGTCTCGGGTAGGTAAGGTTCAAGTAGTAGTAACGAGCCGTCCATCCGTGAGTTAAAGAGGAAGATGGGGAATTGAGGGCATTCACTCGATCTTCAAAGCGGAGAAGAAGAGGACTCTTGCTAGTATCATAACCTATCGATGGGAGAATGAAAACATTAGTGGAAAGATCTGTTGTTCGATCTGAGAAGGATGGACCTCCACCCGGACTACTGACTCATTCAACGCCCCAACCTCTGATTCCCTCTTCCCCGAGGAGGCATTAAATTAAGGCTGGTAGTGAAAGGAACTGACGATCTTGGCTTAGATGGTTTTGCTTCTGGGTAACATCATTTATCGATAGTAAAGGTACCTGAAGTTTCATGAACAGACCATTCTCAACATTCGCCGGAAAGATCCGAGTAGAAGGCGCTTGCGACAAGAACTCGAAAGAAAATTTCTAGAATAGAGGAAGATTAATGTTCAGCTGATTCTATACCAGTCTTCTATCCAACAGCGCTTACTTTTGCACCGCTTACGGGAGCAACTTCTTCTTTCACAACAACCATGGCATGAAATGCTTTTTCTATTATAGGATTCATCTTTTTCACTCACCATCAACAGGAAAGGAATCGAAGCAGTGCCTTACCTTCGAGTTCCTCTACTGGGACAAGACGGAATGGACTACCGGGGTTGAACGACAGGGTTAGAAAGGGGATAGCGAATGTCATGTTTAGTCCCGGGGGATGAGACTCATAAAAGTCTATTCGGACTAGAGGAGCTCGAGCGAGACTAGACTGAGTGAATTGCACCAGAACGAAGGAATTCTAGAATCCCATTGAAAGCTAAGAAGGAAAAGCAAAAGAAAGACAGGAATTGGAATTGCTTAGGAAGCATGGACTGAAAGCAAATCAGAAGAAGTGTCAGTTTGGGCAGTTGGAAATTGAGTTTCTTGGTCCTATTGGATCCGGAGAAGGAGTAAAGGTGAACCCATAGAAAAGGGGTAATTGAATGGCCAGTACCAAAAACGGTAAAACAGCTTCGTGGATTTCTTGGGCTAGCTGGATCTTACCGAAGGTTTGTAAAGGGATTCAGTAAGGAAGCTGCACCTCTTGAAGAAAGATGGGTTTGAGTGGTAGCGATCCCTCATTCCATTCTTCTTTCATTCTCGGTTAGCAAGGAGCTCAGCGAACGGAGAAACCCATGAAGTCAGGGACTCCATTACCTTCCCACCCGCATTACTTAGTCTAGAAAAAAAATTCCTGTAGTTCAAGAGTGAATACGGCCAATAAGGAAGTGACTTCTTGCTTTCGCTCATCTTACTTAATATTAACTTACAGCTGTTATGAATCTGACTTAATATCAACCTGATTGTTGAATACAGGTTGGGGGTCTACTTATTCTAAGCTAAGAAATAAACTCTCTAGGGCTCTTTAAGCTAAGGAGGAACAGGCCATTTCAGTAGAATAACAACAAGCTTAGCGCCCTTCCACCGCTTTCAGTCTGGGAATTATAGTGCTAAAACCTGTCCCATTTCATGTCATGATAGCGTCCTCCTTCAATCCTAAGCCCTTGGCTGCATGAGAACATGGCCTTTGTGAGAAATTCCCATACCGGACAGAATGCCTTCCTCTGATTCCTGGAATGAGAGTGAGCTTGCTTCTTCAATGCCGTAGTCTTAGTCTAGGAATGCGCTAGTAGACTGTAGCTAAATCACTGGAAATGAGAGAGATGTGAGTGTCGATCATTCTGTCAGCATGCTCAAAGAGTGCTTTCCAGAAGATGGAGAAGGAGAGAGTGCTAGTCTAACTGCCGGTATGGGTATGCTAATAGATAGAGGATCCGCCAGTCCTAGAATAAGAAAGTAGCTTGTCTGCTAAAAGCTGCTTCATTGAATGTGTCTATCTGCATTCTATATAAGGAGTTGATTTGCATCCTTGTCTGGCAGTTAGCTAAGCGAGAAGCTGTGATCGAGGAAGCCCCGCCCAGTAGTGCCTCTACTCTACTAGTCCTAGTACTAGATACTAGATAGACAGGCCGGTTTGCCTTGCTTGGCTACAAGCTAGAGAGAGAGTACTCCGTTCGGGCTGCCGGAAGATTCATTGATGATTTGATTGAACCTAGCTGGAAAAGTGCATTTATAGAAATGATTAGTATAACTTAAGGAAAAGAGAGACTGATTTACCAATAAAAAAGCCAGGAAAATCAATTATTGTAAAATAATCTTTTATTATTACAGAGAATTGAACCCAAACCTTATTAAATTAATGGATGTCGCCGCTGATCCTTATTTTGATAGAAGATCATATGCTTAATATATTACCGTATGTTGAACCAAATCGCCTATCGGGTAGGCTTTAGGCCGAAAAGTAACCGAAGTTGCAAGAAATTCCCTATTTCTGCCTTAAATGAAGGAAGAACAGAACGAAACGAGATGATTTTCCAGGCTAGGACGTGCTCCTCTAAGCTCCTTCCCAGTGAACTGAATAAGCCGTACCTAGATTGATTAAAGAGTACCGAGATGTGAGCCTACGGTCTCCCTTACTGCTCAACTTAAAGACAAACGAAAGCCTGAAGGAAGATGGCGTTCTACAAAACCACTACGGGTTGCATTTGTTAGTAGATCCCCGCTCCGTGTTGGTTTTAAGGGGAAGTTATTGACCTATGCCCGAGAATATATGTTGGTACGCGGTGTATGATGTAGTTTAAAGCCAGCCAGGCATGACCCAGGAGCTTTCTCAGAGAGAGCTTGTCCACTGGGTGTATGTTTAGTCTTTCCGTGCTAAGCTGCTGCATTCCTAAGTCCTATCCTAATAAATTTCTTCTCTCTCCGAATTGACATTTTTCAAGTAAAACTACGACTTTCTTCGAATAACCTTCACTAAAAGTAGGCCACTCAAGAAGGATCACACTTCATCACCAACTTTCAACTCCTGCGCGATGTCGGCTAACCCATTAGCTTAACCCCAAAATTCCGCTTGCACCTACAGGGACCACCACCCCACTGAACACCAAGCAAAACTAGCCCGAGAGGTAGTTCACGCCAATTCACTTCTACCCGGCCTTAACGGATGCGGGCTTGTCTTATTCAATAAGTAGGTGCTGCTTTCAGTTGGAAAGGGAAAGCCAGTCAGTTTTTCCAGGGTTAAGCATATAGCATATGTACTAAAGCTTTAACAGCTTAACCAGCTTTCAGTGCTCTAAGCCTCTCTCTTTCTAATTTACTTTATTCTTTCTAAGGACCCGGCTCTACGAGGTTCAACTAGATAATAGAGAAAGCCAACTACGATATGAATCCCTACTGGGAATACAAAAAATATCTTTCAAACGCTACGCGCCTTCAACCCTGAAAAAGGCGGATTCTCTAACTTTTTTTAAGGCTAAAGCAGTTCTGATTCTATCTCTAGCTGCCTAAGAGCTGATTCAAAAGCATCGGCTCACTTCACTGAACTAACACCAACTCGCCAAAGAAAGAGAACGATTTTCATGTCATATGAAAAAGCTAGAGAAATGTGATTCTATCAATAAATTAAACTATAGAAGCCTTGATCCTTTTTTTCGTATAAGATAAGAATAGCACCAAACTCAATAAATTAAACTATTGCAGCTACCGACTGACGAACAGAGGCAAGGCCTTAAGGTCACAAGGTCAACCTCTCCTCGGGAAGTAAGGAAGTACGGTAGAGTTCTTCTTAGAGCTATTTGACTTCTTCGACCGCGAGTGAACCTAACAAGGGCTTTCCTCACCTCAGAGCATGAAAGCATTCGTTCAGAGTATCTTAGAGGAAGGAAACAAGTCTTTAAAGCTCTGACACTGCTACTTATCATCATAGCTACTGGTCGTTATTGCCTTGCGCCTGGGCTTTCTTTATTTAGAGGACAAGGCAAGCTTGCATATAATAGCGACATATGGCTATTTCCGAGCAGTTAACGGGTATGGGCTTCGGTAAGCAAATATGAACTGGGGCGAAGAGGGGATTTGCGCATCCAACGAGAAATGGCCTTGCTTGCCTTTTGTGATCTGCCGCAATACATGGAAAAGGCTGACACAACCCATTCAAACAGCTCGTATATACGCTATTTCATGCACACTTGCAGCCGCAGATCGTCTTCTCCTCCTTTTGAAGTTGAATGTCGGAAATCGTCTTCTCAGCCTAGCTAAAGTGAGGCAGCACTATTCGCTTTCAGTAAAGTGTCACAAGCCTTATATATGCGACCCCTTCTGATTCACTTTCTAACTCGTCTTTTAATGCCCTAAGCCTGGCCTTCGACTTCAAGCAGTAAGCAGCTCGCTGCTCTAACGGGTGGGTTTGAGCCAGGGGTTACGCAAGCCCTTCTTTTAATTAATTGGAATAAATAATAGAAAGAAATAAGAGCATGCGGGAGTAGGAATCGCAAGTCAGCTACCCTACCTGTCTGCTACTTCTATGCTCTTGTTTTCAATAGATAGGATAGTTGCACTAGGAAAGCCCGTGGGCACACATGCAAAGGCATAATCACCCCTTACCGAACCCTAACTTATAACCTCAACCTCTGTCTCTTCCATTCTCTATCTCCTATTTATTATTATAAGAAGAAAAAGAAAGAAAGCGATTCTTGGCTTCAGTGATGGAAATGACAATCTTCACTTTGCTAGGCGGTCCACAAAAGAACCTTACAACTCTTGAATTCCTGGAGGTCAGTCAACTCTTGCCTCTCATCGGGCAATCAATCCATCCTTCGTCTCGGGCAGGAATACATAACTATTTTACTGGAAAATAGAAGGACGCCTTTCTCTTACCCTTCTCTCTTCTATATGAAGTCAGTGAGTCAAGTCACAGCCATTGGGAAGAGGAGTCTCCAGGTCGTGTTCACAATATGAGTTGGATTCTCTTTGAGAGCCTTTTTTTCTAGTTTTTTAGCGAGTGAGTTATAGAACTAGATTGATTAGCCTGTTTCGCGAGCGAGTAAGCCTCGAAGATAGTTTGATTGGATGCTATCTCTTTATATATATAAAGTGAATCAATAGCTTTTGAACTCGCGATCAACGATTACAAATCCATTTAATCTTCGCCTGCTGACTTGACCTAACTTGGCTCGCTCCTACACCTGCTACTACGAAGACAACTCAAGAGCTCTCTTCCTCTTTCTTGTAGCGATTGCTAAGAATCAAAAGGAACGAAAGAGGAAGTGAGCTCTTGTTTTATTGAATAGACTGATTGTGGAGCTAGGGCTGAGGGAATTAGAGAAGGAGATAGGGGAGGGACAGGCAATAAGCAATCAATGAAGGTGAGGCGGGGGACCCCCAACAACTCCCATAACAAGTCTTGACTCATATCCGCTTATATCCCCGAGCCGGAGGCGCAGGGGCAGGATAGAGTTGGGGCACGGATGAGTTCCGCAGTTGACTGCCTAGAGTTCTTCCTTTGTTCCTTCATTCATACCTCTCACACATTGTTGTTCCCTGTACCTGAATTGAGTAGTTGACTTCTGGAGTTAGTGTTATTGAGCGGCAGAGGAAGAGGTAGTTATAGTTAGGAGTAGCTCGCCTAGGAAGGAGAGGTACGCAGTAAGTCACTCAACAACAGGAGTAGATAGTGAAACCTGCCTGCGTGAACACTAATTACTTGACTTCAGTCCTCGCCTGCCCTCTTAGTGCTAGGGAAAGAGTGCGTGTGTGAGTCGTAGAGTTAATCCTCCGTGACTTATTAGCTAAGCTCCCGCCTTGAGTTATCCGGAGGTGAAAGAAGAAGAAGTGAGTTCACCTGAGGACGTGACCCCAATCTATCCTTCGCTTGTAATAAGGAGTTGGGCGCGGCACCAAGCAAGTCTTTTCCAGTTGTTAGCCTGCGAGAAAGGTTGGGAAGGGAGTAGCCGATCCTTGATTTCCTTCTTTGCTTGCCCTCTGTTGCTTGCTTGTTCAATGCACGAGCCTAGCACGCACAGTAGGCCCGCTACCCTCGCTCCCTAACGAACTCCGTTCGACAGGTTAGGTTCACAAGCCTGAATCTTCTCCGCCAACATTCTATTTTCTTCTAGGTAGCGGATGCTAGCCCTTTCATATAATGAGGCATGAAGAGAGAATCCTAAAAGTGATCCGTCTGCTCTATGAGTTAGAGCGCTCCGCAGCGTCTTAGTGGCTGGTTCCGTGCCTGAATGTCTCCGGTATAGGCTAGTGGAATGGGATGGAGTTAAAAAGCCGGGCTAGCAATGCGTGTAGATTCCCACGATCTCACCCACAGGTTTTCTCTTTCCCAAGAAATGATAAAGATCGCCTCCTCATTTAGTCCTCTCCTTGAACGGACTTCTTTTTCTCACTTATGAAATGTAGAATAAGGGTTGGTGAGAGGGATGTTTGTACTCGTACGATAGGTTACGGGATGAAAAGTGATCTCGCTGTACCCGATCCCCAAGCACTGACATTGAGAGAAGAGTGGAACGGGAGGTCATCTCTTAAAGAGATGACGACGAAGCAAAAGACTTCCCCTTCCAGTGGTCTTCTGGCGACTATCTTGAATCCTGGTCGTCCTCAATAGCAGCTGCCAATATGACAGCTTGGGCGACCGTCTCTGGCATGGCTGAGATGATAGGGTAGCGGGTCCCGGAGTCCCTCCACCTTTGGTGCCTGGTCTTTCATCCGCCATAATGTGTGGAGCATACCTCTCCAGTTCTGCAAATTAGCTCTCGTACTCAAACACTGACATACCACTTTTGGTCAGGTTCATGAATTCCCTTCCCTACTGGTTGAACTGTTAGACTCGCATCGGCTTATTCAGTTTGTTATCCAGATGAGTTATCCGTTTCACCGAGAGTGAGGCTTTCCCACGGTAATTGAAAGGTCAGCTGAATGCGTAAAGGAATGCGCACCGCTCAACCCCGCTTCATGCTGGAGGAAAGAAAGCCGATATAAACAGCTCCATATTAGCGAATTGCCTCTGACTACTCTTTATATACGCAATTCTTAGAATCTCGAAAGAGGCTACGCTCCTCCTTGCCTAAGAGTTCTTGCTTCAAGTTAACTTGCCTTGTTAATGGTTTTCAGTCTTACTGCTACTGTCCGTCCTAGGGACATTCGAACTTCGCTTTCTTCTTGAGAAGCTGGTGAATGGATGCACATCGAGTGCTAGCTTGTGAGATAAATCTTCTCAAGGTTGTGAGACCCTGTAAGTTTCGTTACTCCTTAATGTTGCGAGGAGGAGGCATGTTTTTGATTGCACGTATTTTCACCGGATCGGCTTCTATTAGCCAAACTCATCTTTTGTCCAAGTTCAGGCTTTCTTGCTCTGCTATCAGAATGAAAAGCATTATTACTGTGCATTGGCAATTCCCTGATCGTGGCATGACTAAGTTCAACACTGATGGCTGTAGTAAAGGAAACCCGGGCCCTGCAGGAAGGGGTGGATTAGTGCGAGACAGCAAGGGCGCTAAGCAAGAGCAATCCGCCGATCATCGACTCAAGCACGTATTGCCATTATAACATGTCCCCTGAAAGGTCAACAAGGAGCGCCTCCCTCTACACTAAACCTAAAAACCGGACCCCTTGAGCTGAACCAACAAAGCATTCCATTGAATGAAGCCCACTTCCCTCCTAGAAAGCCACTTTCGAGGGAGAACTCTTGCTCACAGGCTCCCTGAAACCAAGAAAGAAGACAGAAGATGCATAAGATGCAGAGGATACTATTGATTCAGAGTGAGCCTCTATCCTATGGTCTAGGAGTAGAGAAGAGAGCACCTTCACTTATTTCCTGCTCTTCCTGCTTGGCCAAGAAATGTTAAACGGGAAACTTCTTCAAAAATTTCTCTAAAGGTGGATAATGGGACTACTGGTCTGCTGCTTTGACTTTTTCTTTTTCCAACTAATAAAAAAAAAATCGAAAGAAAGCAAAGAAACTCAGCTTCTTGCAGGTCCCAATAAGCGGGTAACTAAGGTCTACTCATCAAGTAAAGCCTCACTTTTTCAGCGAAGACCAGAACCGATTCAATCAATGCGACTTCGTCCCACCAGTCAGGAAGGAATATTCTTAGGCATACAAGGAAGGAAGAGGCATGATATGTCGTCAGTGGAGAAAGAGAATCTTCTCATTCAGAAAATGCCCTCTTATGCGCTATCCGATCTCGATGAAAAGCCAATGGGTTAGCAATGATCCTATCAATTGACTAGTTCAGTTTCGGGACTTCTCCTGAAGAATGACCAATGGAACCGACTGTATCAAAGTAGTAATCTCTTGGCATAGCTGAAACTCGATGTCAGAAAGCACATTCCTCGCGTAGAAGCCCGAACTATTGGACGAAGGTCAGATTCAGCAAACGGAAGGGTAGGTTAGCTTTCCCACTCTCCTTGCTTTCTCTCAAAAATCCTCTGATGAACCACCGATTGCTTGGTTGAGTTCTCCCACAATAGCGTCAAGGAAAGCAATCCTGAGATCGTATGGCATAGCGCAAAGTTGACATCTTCGTGATTCTAGGTCAGAAAATGCCCCTTTAGCCCACTCTCTTTTTACATAGCCAACTGGTGTACTCCCCCTCGACCTCGAAAAGACATATTCCGCCTGCAGGCCCTATTACAAGGCGGACCATTCAATAGATTGATGAATGGGGTTTGTAAAACGTATTCCGATCACTAGAGGAGGGGAAAGCTTACAGGGCTGAATAAAGAAATTAGTATGAAAAAAAAAAGTCCAGAGCGATTATAAAAAGTAGCCTTGTCATATCATTACCAGGAGTGAAAAGCAACTAGTCCAGTAAGGCCAAGAGCTCACTCACATCAGAGCAAATTGCATCTGTGGAATAGCCTTTAAGGGGAGCAACATCTTCCTCTTCCTAATAAAAAGAAAATGGTAATTCTACTCCCACTGGTAAAGACACTCTCAAATCCCCAAACCATAGCCATAGATTCCTTGCTATGTCCAGAGCTCGCTTTCAAACTCACTGCAGAACTGGCCCTAGCTCTTCTTCACCTGTGCCTGCCCTAGCCCGATCCCTCTCCCTAACAGTCTTTATGATTTAATCCCACTAACGGGACTGAGAATTATAGACTAGAACACTCACTACAACTACAGAAAAGATGTTTTTTTTTTTCACTTGATGGAACTTTTTTACTTGAAAAAGCTGCTTTCTCACTTAAGATAGTGAGAAAGGAAAATTTCTTTCCTTAAGCTATCGAATGTCTTAAACGAACTTGCTAGCTAGCTTGGCCGCAGAACCGTTAGCTCAGTAGCTCTTACGTTCGCTATTAAGGAGGCGTCCAATAATGAATCCTCTAGGAACTACCCCATGGAAGGTATGCCCAGTCTTCATTCCAAGCCCTATACCTGCGAGAAGAAATGAAACTATGATTTTCTCTGACTTTGACATCAGTTACATCAGAGCATATATCAGAGGAGATAGGCTCACTCACTTACTCCGTGGAAGCCAGGGACTCCTCCCTTCAAAAGCAAAAGCCAGATGGAATTCAAGAATCAAAGGAAAAAGGAAGGAAAGGCAGAAGTAAAGCAATTCAACCTTTCTCTGCAAGGAAAGAGGCTGGAACATCACTCTCATAAAGTATAACTTCTTCAGGGAGGAACTCAATCCCCAAAAAGGGAAAAAGCAAACCAGAGAACAAAAAAGAAGTAGGGGTCAATCCCTCCACCTACTGGAAGAAAGACTTCTGTAACTGGCACTGGATGGAGGACTATCACTCCAACCTAAAACCTCAGGGCAGGGGTCTCAGAGGATTGAGGCACTGAATTGAATTAACTTTTTTATAGTAAGGGCAAAAAAGGACAGGGACTAGAGACCAGCCGGTTAGGAGGGATACTAGAAAGAAATGAAACTTATAACAGGACCTATCTCAATAGCTAAAATAGCTTTATACTCTGTCTTTATCTATAATCCGTAAATAGAGGAATGAGAAGGATCTATCTTCATACTGGCTTGCCCATTTTCAATAAAAGAACTTTCAATCTTATGTCTTGTGCTTCACACAGTTTGACACATAAATTAAAGTGCTGAAGTGTTGATTCTTAGGATAAAAAAAGTAGACTGACTGCTTGACTGAAATAATCTTTCCTGCTTTTCAACTTGCCTGCACCGACAGAAAAAGAGACAGACTTGAGCCCTTGTTTCACTCGCTTCTAAACTAGCTAAAAGTATGTAGCTTTTTTCAAAACGAATTTTGTGCAAAAAAAGCACTGTTTTCAAACTCATGCTTTTGATACTCCTCTTTTTCTTTTTGGAAAGATTATCTCCTGCTTGCCCAATTGGAAATAGCCCCTCCTGCTACACCAGGAACTTCGGATACCCTATTCCTTAAAGAAGGACTACAACTTCCACTGGACTATTGGACTAACAGTAAAGGAAACTTACATAGAAGTAGATGAGATGGCCTTAGTACTCGAACTTCAATTTTCGGGGAAGAAACTGGCTAAAAGGCAGAAGGATTGGAACTCTATGGATTTACCTTAGAACTCTTAGAAAAGGTATCCCCCCAGTAGGAATGTTTTTAGGAGAACTACTAGTGCTTATCCGACTTAGGGAAGGAATGAAGATAAATTAAGCTGCTCTCTCACTTGCTGCAAGGAGAGAACTTACCTCTAACGCATTGCATTCCCGCTTAGCGCCCTCTTATCGACTATGGAAGGCTATGGAAGCACTTAGAACTGAACACTGTTTAGAAATACGAGCAGTTTATAGCTCTAAGTCTATAGGCATAAAGAGGGACAGCTGGTAAGGGCTCTCAGGCTGGAACTGCTGATATCCCAATCAGCACTCGATGACAAGGAACTTATTAGCTCGGCTGGGCTGTACCCTACTTATTCCGCCCTCGAAACCCCTAAACAAACTATTCCAGGGGAACTCAATTCATATTTAAAGTAATCAGAAATGTCTGTAGGAGCACTCCCAATGGAGTGAAGCAACAGCTGGTTATGTATACGTATAAGAAACTAGCTCGGAATATGCTCGTGAGATTAGATTCATAAAGAAGTTGGAAATTTTGAATGCATAGGCTTGGAATATCTTTACTGCAAATAGTATTAGCTCGCCACTGGCAACTACCTGCGAGGAAACTGTTCGCCAGGACCCCAAACCAGAAAATGCCTGCAATGGAACTAGTACTGGATCTAAGGAAAGGCCCAGTGGATGGCATTTCTGCAATTGGATTAAGAAAACTCCCTATTAGAGTATTCCTAAATAAATGCCTTGCACGTACTCCTCCCTGGCAAGCAGCCAACTAGGACTGTTAGATCGTTTGGCTCGTTAGCTCCTTATACAGGGAAGCGGGAAGAACTATAACTCCCAAGGGATGGAACATAACCCCCAGAAACTACAATTTCTACTAGATCTCCCATTGCCGGGAAGGAAAGAAAAGAAGAGAAAAAAGAGGGACTCAGCCCGAGAGAACTGCACTTACCTTCTATGAATGGATCTTATTGCTGCAAGAAACCCGGTATGATCCGCTGAGAGTTAGCCCCTTATTCTTATTGGCGCATCTGGACCACCTCCCTCAAACACTGGTTAAGCATACAGAGAGGGTCAAAAGAAAAGAGCCAGACCCTAATCTTCTGACGGTGAAGCAGGATACTCATACCTAGGCTAGACAGGAAATCGAATGGAAGCACTTACGACTGACACTAGCCTCTAACTAGATGCCTAAACAGGATGGATTTCAAAACGGAAAATGCCTATATTTTTGGGGCATGCAACTATAAGGACATTAGACTGATTACACTCATACTCTTACTGAGGCTATCAACTACTCAAACAGTATTCAACGCTAAGCGCCCGCACCTGAATCGCATATACGAATCGCTTCTACGCCTCCGTCTCTTTACCCTCCGAGTTGTCATCAAACCGGCCACCAGTAGGAACCCACTTCATCTGAGAAGCCTGCATCTCAGGGACCTTCAAACCGGCATCATCTTCGTTTTCTTCCTAATACATGAAGAACTTTCGTGACCAAGTTTGCAGCATTTGCTGCAGAATGTCGGAGGATTCAACGGTACCAAATCCTGCCATCGCCCAGATGCTCCCATACCAAGCCACACACTAAGTTTTTGTAGAGGCTTACGCAAGGAATACAGATAAGCACTTCGCTCATTCGATACGCATAGCAGCCGAAGCTAAGTAGAATAAGAGTAGAAGCGTTAATGCGTATATACGACTCATAGCAGCTAAGTCTCACTAAATTAGGTCCGTAGGGGCGTAGTTAGAGAGTAGTTAGTGATGCGTGTAGTTAGGCGCAGAAGAGTGATTTTCTTACTTAGCTACAGAGCAACAGAAGTAGAACAACACGCATACGATTCATCTACATCTTCGCCTTCGGCTAAGTATAAGATATTCGCATAGGGGGAGCGGGGAAGAGGCTTTGCTTGAGCTTTGGACGTGGCAAAGCCAGAGCTGACTTTCACGAATAAACCCCGGTAAGGTTACCTGCGTTCTTCACGGCTAACTGATGTTAACCTAGGGGCACGATCGCTCTTTCACGTTCGCACTTTCATTCAGGAAAGAATCCCCGCTCTTTACCTTTTTTAAAAGCCTGTTGGAGGGGCATAAGCGCACTTTTCTCTTGGCTAGCTAGCTCATATGGAATAGGTCTCTGGCTTGCTCCTGTCCGCTCTTTGGTTATCTATCGGAAAGAGTCGTAATCTTTCTTTTCTGTCTACAAACAAATGATTTATATTGATTCCCGCGAATCTGGAATCTCTGTAACTATGGCAAACGGTCAAAGCGTTCTTCTAAGGGAAGAAGAAAGTAATCTGAAGAGGAAGGGTTTGCTGGATAAATTAGTGAAGATAGTGGATTATCTTTGGGGGACGAAGTCCGTTTATAAGGAACTAAGGCTATGAAAAGCATATCTCGAAAATGAAATTCAATAAGGCTAGCTCCTCATATCTTTCCCTTTGGGCTGGGATATAATGGAAAGAATTCAGCATCTGCTTCACTGTATGCTATCTGGGTCAGTTGGGATTGGGATTCTTAGTTCTTTTCTATTTGATTTTGCTTCTCATCTCCCCTTCACTCTTTCTGGTGATTGGATTGGCGACTCTAAACTCTCTCTTTGTCGATGCGATGGGATTGTGACCGTATGGAGGATGCTTTCATGATGCAGTGGGCACAAGTGTCGTTGCAGATTGAGCAGCAACCGTTGCTTGCATCTGGCACGGTGGTGTTGTCGGTGTGAAGTCGAATGGTTGGCACGGTTGTAATGACTCGATAAGCTTTGAGGCACGGAAGTTGGTTGGGTAGTTACTTGTGATCCTCGCAATGGAATCGGCTGATGGTTAATCTTTCAAGGAAGGGCAACAGTCTTTCGGATTGAGAGGAAGGTCAGTCCTGATCTAATATATGAAATTTTGAGTAATATTAGTTTAACTTCCACTCGTCAAGACAAGGAAAAATGCTCTAAGGCGACTTCAAAGGTTCGCTCATGGAAAACCAGATTAGAGGCAATGTGAGTTGCTGCTTGATTATCAAGGAATATTCTCATAGGATGATAGACCTCAACTCCAAGCTCACTTAGTAAGGTTTGAAGCCAAATAAGCTCCCAAGCGGTGTGAGCCATTGCTCTATACTCATAGTCTGCATTCGACCGTGCGACAACTGTTTGCTTCTTACTCTTCCACGTCACTTCCATCTAAAAAGGAAAAATGTGAAGTATCCAGTCGTAGACCTCCTATCCGTCTGTCGGTGAGCCGGCCCAATCCGCATCTTCATAGGCAGAAACAAGAGGATGTCTATTAAAGGCATATCAAATACCTTTTCCAGGAGACACTGAAGATACCGAAGAATGATTTTTTCAACTTCGAGATGAGGGATACGTTAAGAGTGCATAAATTGACTAAGGACACTAACCGCATATGCAAGATCCGGTCTGGTGATAGTAAAGTGGATAAGTCTACCCACGAGTCTTCTATACATACCGGGATCATTTAGGAGCAGGTACCCAAGTAGTACGCCATGCCTGAGAATCATCGTACACGCCCCAAGTACTTCAATTGGACTTAACTTGACAGTGCACACCCAACCCCACTCTCCCCGGAGCCTGACTACATGCCCGCCCAGAGTTATATTCCCGCCTTCGATGACTGGGATGACTATCTCCCCGTACTGTAGTTAAACCGGAGTTAGTGCACGCTTGACACCATAGGCACTATTACGCTTATACGAGTCCCTGGGCACCCCGCGCAAGGAGATTGAGTTAGTCTCGTATCCTGAGAAAGAGGAGCACGGAAGAAGAAGAGAAGAAGGCAGAAAGGAGAAAGGGAATAGACACTATAGCGCCTCCTATTTCAAGTGAAAGAGGGCCTTCCCCTGTCTTCTGCCTACCAATGGAAGGAGAGAGCCTTGAGTCAGAATTCGAGGAGCTTAAAGGAGAGATTCTTGGCTCCATCCAAGCCTAGAGAGCCAAGCTTTGATTAAGACTATTTCTTGTTATGCCAGTTGTAAGCAATCCCAAAAGTACTCCTATATGTAATTTGTGACAATTGGAATGAAAGTAGCCAGTTTTCTACCCCGCCTCTCAAATTCTAAAGTTTCAATTCGCACGTTGCCCCTCTTCTGTTCTTTATCTTTAGAGCGGCCTCAATTCACATCGCTTTGTCTAAAGAGTTCCAGCCATCAAGTCATGTCATACAGTAGGGGGCGATAGTCCTCTAAGCCTGAAAGCTTTTTCTTGAACGATAAGAAAAGACAGTATTGGTAGTTAGACTCTCTTCCATTTGGTTGGGAAGATCTCCAGTCAGGGGATGGACATGTGTCACCCAAGCCCCGGCCAGTTCAAGCAGAAGCCCAATCCGCCGTGTGCTCAATAAGACAGCTATTATCGTATCGCAAGCAGCAAGCGCTAAAAGAGAAGTGCCCAGCACTAACGCTATAAGAACACCTTATCACGGGGATGAGTCTACTTCTTAGCTGCTCTTAAAGTTAGCGCTTTCTGCTATTCAAGAAGGACTATAACACGAGTACTGCTCTCTTGCTCTTTCCTACCCTATAGAGTCAGAGTATACTTCCTTAGAGGTGATCAAAGGATCTCCCCTACTGTCTCTAGTCCCATACTTAAATAGTATATTTATACAGTATCCACCCAGGCTCAAATCAAACCTGATTTAGGGTATGGAAAGGGAAAGGCACGTACACTTATTACTCGCCTGTCAGGAAAGAAAGAAGTTCGAAAGGGGTCAGAGCTCTCAGTGGCTTCCTCCCGCACCTCTGTCTCAGCCTTACCAGTTGCCATAGAGAAAGGCACTAAGGGTCAAGATGAAGTAGACTGGCTACCCATCGTAGTGTCGTGAATGCTCATATGACTCAACTCTGCTTTCTCTTATCGCTTCATGCTACTGGTTTGTTCGGTCGGCATGGAACTGCGAGATTGAGGCCCCTCCTGTTGGGCTCTACTTTTAAGGCTCCCAGCCATTCTGCTTTCCTCCTCCTTTTTCTTACTTAACAAGAGAAGACATCCCAGCAAGACACCGCTACGCTTCGCCGATTGAGAAAACTGAGCTATATAAGTAATAAGCTTAGCACTAAGTAATAACAAATAATACGCTGCTGCGGGGGAGCGAAGCGCAGTGGGGTTGATGGTGATCACAAGCTGAGCGGTGTCTTGTTATACGTCTTGCGTTTACGTTAGTCAGAGTGAAGCGTAGCGTTAATGCATGTCAAGAATGAATCTTCGCCTTCCATCATAAGTGCTAAGTAGAACTCAAAGTTCCCGGGTAGTCTTGTCAGTGAAGTTAGGCGTAACACCTCTGCTGCTCAGTAATTAATAGTGGTGTAGAACTGCCGAGCACGCCAAGATTCCTTCCTTCGGACCATCCTTTTCTTAGTTCCCAGCAAGCGGAAGCTTCATCAACTCTTTTTTTCCAGCTTCAAGATATTCAAACATCGAGGAGCAGACCCTGGGCTTTCTTCCTCCCATACTGGCATTGACGAGAACGGCTTTCTAATGAGAGAAGGCTCAAAAATAATGGTTTATTGACCACGGACTTTCAATAACCCAATGCTGCCTTACCTAAAGAAAGATTCCCGGGCAGGAAATCCATTTAAAGAACAGAATTTCTTACGACAGACCGATACGAGACCGTTTACCGTTAGCAGAAGCAGCGGGAAGGGGATACTGAATAAAAGTCAATCGAAGAAGCAAGGGATGACCCTTTCCAGATGACCGATAGAGGTTGGACAGATTCCTGTTACTAGAAGGCGCGTAGCAGATTCGCTGCTTTGCTATAGTTGAATTCACTCCTAGGCCTTAAAAGAGAGCACTTTCTCGCATTTTTAGTGCATATTATAGGAAGCTGTGGGGCCTATTCGAGTCAAAAGCTTTTCACTATCGAAAAGAGGGCATATAGTCCTGAATACAGTAAAGACCGATTACGAGCAAGAGTGGAAACTCTTTTAGACAAAGGACGGGAATCGTACTGATAGATAAGGAATTCCACATAGCGAATGGTTAACTGCCAGCCTCTAACTCCTCTGTCTACCTGTATCCGAGTGCTTAACAGGAGGAGAGATCTTTCATAAAGAAAGAGCATATCGAAGAGACCAAGCACCAGGATGAGCCCAGAGCAAGCAACAGGGGATGGATGACCGGGCGACTCTTCTAAAAGAAGAAGGAATGATTTCAAAGACCCTCAGACGCAAAATCATTCCTTCTCCCTCAAAGCCCCTTCTGACGCAGCTTGCATTCGATGCCATATTCCTTATTAGATGTCACTTCCTTTAGTTTAGCAGCTCCGGTATCGGTAGCATTCACAGCTGAGTCAATAGCAGCTTCTTCTTTCACTTCCCTTTCTTCCAGGAAAATCGTCCGCTGAAGGCCTAGAGAGAGGAACAACCCCAGACGCGAAAACAACTCGAACATCTAGTATTATCCAATCGGGGACCCTCATTCCCCCGCTTTCTCGAATTCTTTGAGTGTCCAGCCTGCTCCCTCCCTTTCTGATCAAGAAGTTTCTTGATTAACAAAAATCAGTGGGAGATTAGCTGATTTCTTACTGTAGGTCATAGTCTCTCTTCTCTTTTGCTTCTTCCTATCCTCAAATCTTCTCTCCGCGAGTAAGAGATTTTTCAAGCAGTCTCACTTTAACACTACGTGCCTTTGACGTTCAGTCCCGAAGGCCTCTTATCTATTGGAGGACTACCGCTCGGTCCGTCTTCTTCCTCTTCTGCTTCCCTATTTTTGAGGGCCATCTCTCCAACTCATCAAACAAACAAAGTCTTTCGCAAGACAGACAATTAAGCCTTTCTTAATTCGTATTGGGTTGCCAACAAACAAAGTTTGAAAACTTCCACTCTTGCCCTATTGGGATAGAGAGTAGTATCCGATGTTAGTAGTAACTGACCGGAGAAGGGATGGACTAACTGTACGGGACTGGCTGACAAGCTTCTCTTAAAGAATAGATTTGACCTTAAAAAGCTTGCGGCGCTTTCAAGCTGGAAGGGAGGGGGAAATGTTGGGTCTCTAGCTAGCTCGTAGGCGGCATAAGTGGATAGTCTCGTTAGTTAACAGAGAAGGATCTCGATTTGAAAGTCTCAGCTAGGAAGCCGAGAATACGAAAATGATGGTACCCATAAGGCAGCGAGAAAAGGGTTTGAATCAAGCACTTAGGGAGGAACAAAATCTAAAGAAAGCAGAAGCTGGGCTAGTTCAATATCAGGAGTCAGTCTCAGCTCCTTCGGACCCTTGGTTCATCACCTGAGGCGCCCCCCATGGGATAGTTGACCTCTTTCATTTAGGATAGTTGGGCCTGTTTCCCTTATCTTTCTTTCTTTTTTATAAGTGGAAAATGAAGCAATTGTTTAACATCCTTCTACGGCTCACGTCACGCTCATGGCGGAGGATCTGAAGATGTCCGATGACCGGTTTGCTGTCAAAAGCAACCTTGGTGGTCTGGCTTTACCAAGGCGCGTAGCGGTATTGGTTGTTACCTGTTTGCCAAGTTGGATACCCAGTCATTTGGTTACTTGCTTCTGTATCATAGTACCTTTTTTTCTTGATTTCCACCAGCTAGGCAGACATTTTTGTTTGAAGAGGCCGATTCAATCTACATTAACAATGTTGAGCTGTATGTGCTTACTTACTATATAATTGACAGGTAGTTCTGTGCCTTGATCGACTTCTTCTTGAGTTAGGGAATTGACTTCACTCTCCCTCCTTGTCCGCGTGGTTCCCTCCTTTCTCACATCGTACCCCTCATCCCTCAACTACTTATATCCGAACTGCTGCCCCAAGGAGTAGATAGTTAATGGAGGTAGCAACCGGAGGTGCATCGCTGACTGCCATAACTTGACAGTGCGTGCCGGGCCGGAGGCTGACACTACTTTAGTTAGTTAAACACCAGCCGCGTCCTCCTACTTAGCGTCCCTCCCATGACTACTTAGCGTCCGTCCTCTGCGATTACTTGACTCTCCGCCTTCTCGCTAATAACAAGTCACCCCCCAGCTGATGTTGAATCATGCCTTCTTCCCGTGAATGTCTGCCTGCGCGCCCGTAAGTAGTACTTCACTTGATTTTAGCTGCTGCTCAGGGCCTTCCTCAAGAGGCAATCTCTCAAGGAAGGCTATGAGGAAGGTCAGGGGTGTCAAAAATGGGAAGGGGGACGATAGACTTTTATCAGACTGATGAGGATGGCTCGAGAAAGTCAGTGCCGCATTTAGATAGCGGCATGTCGTGCTAAGAACTCCGAAGGATTGCATCAAACAGATGAAGGCCTGATCTCAATTAGAGAAAGAATAGCTCTTCCCTTGGGCCAGACCAAACAACGGCACGTTGCGCGAGGGGCTCAACTTCTCTACAAGCAATCATCCGCAGACGGAGCGTGTGAATGCACTGAGGAGTACTTGACTCTTTCCCTGACATCAATAACTCATTCCCGTGCCTCACATCATCTCAGCACTAAGCAAGGCGGCTCACTCTTTTATTGACTCCCCGGAACTATATAGTTGATAGAGGAGTCGAGTGAGTTATAGACTTAGGTGTTATTGACTGAGGGACCGGGGATGTTATGTTGTGCCTGTCTGTACCTGGAAATTAGGGCTGGGGATAGATAGGCAGAGAAGGGATCGGAAAGAGTGATTGAGTTAATGAGTTCTTCCTTCCCTCCTTATGGACTTCCCGCAGTGACTGATTATAGAGCTCTTCTTCCAAGTACTTGAACTCCCCGGCACAAGGACTGACCACCGAGCCAGGCTAGTTAGTTAACATCCGGGCATTGAGTTGGGCACTGATTGAGTTATACCTAGGAGTGAGCGGATGAGGAAGAGTTATTGTTCCCGCAGTTAATGAGTTAGTGAGTTATTGACTTCCTGCTTGACTTGAGCACTTAACACTTGAGGAACTACACGCCTAGCTACGCTTGTGATCACTGCTTTCCCTCATTCTTTCTTGCATTAACGCCCTATGCGCATTATTAGTTCTGACTTATTGCGCTCACTCAATCGGCGAAGCCTAGCTACGCACACCGCTACGCTTCCCGGCAATCACATCGCTTCGCAGCTATTGACTTGGCCGCTCAGCTCGTGCTTGCAGAGTTTAGTGCGCAATCACAGCGCTTCGCTGACGAACTACTATACTAAGACAACAACACTCTACGCCTAACAACACTCTAATTAACTCCTGCTAACTATTGATTAACGTTAGTGAGTTCTTAGAGTTAGCTCTAAAGGTGTATTAACGTAACTCCTGCCCTCTCTGCTCGGCGGATCCCGCATCACAGGCTTGCCCTCAACATTCTACCTATAGTGCGGTTGACTTTCCTCAATGACTGAACTTGACTCCCCGCTTCCCACCAATAACTTGACTTGAGCTACTTCTGACTTCTCCCAGCTACCTCCCTAACTACTACCTACGGGGAACAGTTAGAGTCGTGTTAGGCGGACACTCCCCGCCCTAAAGAGTACCCTACGGGAACAATTAGAGTAGTGTTAGCGGCGTAGTGTTAGGCGGACACTCCTTCCCGCTAAGTTGAGAAATCTGCAGCGAAGTTGATGTGCTCAAGCAAGTGACTTCACTTAGTCCCAAGAGAGTTCGAAATCTCAGCCACTTTATAAAGGGACATTATAAAGAGACTTTATACTGGACTTACCCTTCCTTGACTTCGGAACGACTTAAGTCTTCTTCCGTCGCAGCTTACTCTTTCTCTCGATCCTTTTCTTTCCCGAATGACCGGGGAAATAGCATTCGGTATGGTAGGGATGAAAGGGGTTTACATAAAGGTGTTGATCTTGTTGGTTAAAACCGAAAGAAAGAAGCGCCTAAGGATTGATTGTGTTAGGCTAGCCTTATAAATAAGGTAGATTCATAAAATCAATCTAAAAGACCACCTTCCCCCTTGTTGAAGAGTTTGGTTGCCATAAAGTGGAGTGGAGGTGCAAACCTTAGATCTTCCGCCCTACAAACTCAATCTGACTGTAACCCTTGTCGTGAGCGCGATATCTGCTCGAAGTGGTCACATTATTTAGCGAAGTCAAAACTAAACGACCCTTTGCCTTCGGTTTCCGAGAAGGTGTAGCGTAATGCCTGGCTTTATAAACGGCGCGGAGCGCCCCGTGGCATTGGTTCCGATTGTCTTGCTCTCGCCCTCCGCAGCGCAGACAGCTCATTTAAAATAGTTGATGCAGATATGGCAGGCAGGTGACGGATCATCGGGACAGATCCTTTCTCTGGTGGGCCCGCAGTTGCTATGCTCGCTCGGTGCACCTAAGGGAATTCAGTCGGGTGGATAGGTAGCAGGTACTTTGCTTTGCTCAAGCACTTTGCTTTAGGTCTCAATCGCGAATTTATCAACTCAGCTGCCTAGGATTCTAAGCCCAATAAAATCAGACCAAAAGTGCCTCCTGCTTGACTCGCATCTCGACTTCTATCTCGACTTTCAATAACATGTGTTAAGCATGTAGCTAAATGGCATGTTGAAAGCCGAACTAAACCTAGTTCTCCTAGGAAAGAGTGAGGCAAGTTTTACTTGGTTTCGAGTTCTAGTAGTTAGCCATAATATGATTATTTCTAGTACATCTTATATTATTTATAGTAGTTGTAGTTCCAAAGCCAGTCGTCCCAAAGCCAGTAGTTCCAACCAAGTCAGCGACGCGAAGGGGCGTAGCGTCTTTGTTATTAGAAAGCAAGTCCGCCCCACGATTATAGTTTGATTATCTGTTAGTGGAAGCAAGCGTGGGAAGCCAACAGTGCTTGAAGTGAAGAACCAGAAAGTGAAGACAGAGGGAAGAATGAAGCAGGAAATGAACAGGAACACTTTGAGGCCGCACATCTCTATCACCTTGAGCCATGCCGAGAAAAGAAATGTATCAACGGAAAATGTAGTCGACAGGAGAAAACATCTATTTCAGTGTTCCGCGATAGTGGTAGCGAAAGAGAAACATGGGAACTTTCTGACTACCGTAATAAAGTTCAAATTTTATCGCGCCTTGGTTCATAAAGGATTCCTGCCTGGAATCATCATGTTCATATTTCCGCTATCTATATTTGAGACAAAGCGAGTGAGTAGGTTTACCAATCTGACCAATCTTAACATTGTAACATTGGTTAGGTTTCCGATCTTAACATTGGTCAGGTTCGATTGAACTGACTTAGTTCGGCTAACGCAAGCGACTTGACTGAGCAATTTGTGTGGCAAACCCGCTTCTAATTCTAGTTTGATAACGGGGTTGCGGTCCTCTGTCCTTTCTTCTGTTTGAGTCTCGTCTTTCTCTAAATAAATAGTAGTGTCTTTTTGAGGTCATCTACTTTACTTTGTAGAGAGAAATTTCTCATTTCTATGTAGAAACAAGAGTATCAAAATCAAGTACGAGGCTGACTCGCCTAAAATATCTTTGATAAAGTGCGAGTTCGGTGGCACTGAGACAGATGAGGATCCTGGTACATTTTAAATAATGAGAGCATCTTTGCATCTGTATAGATCAGGGTGCGCTTCAATGGATGCGCTTGGCACTAATGATTTCTTGATCTTTGAATGAACTACATTCGATTCCTTTGCGGAACCTGTGTCCACCTGTGTCGTGTATTTTGCCTAAATTAAGTGGTTTTTGAGCTGAGCGTATTGGTTCCTCTCGGGACTTGGTCTGCAACGATTTCCTCTGTTTCGGGGCGTACTTCTACTCTCGCCCTTCTCTTCGCTCCTCAATGCCTAACTCGAAACTAACAACAACTGTAGTTAGTCGGGGGCAGTCTTAGAGAAGAGTTAGCTGCTTAGCTGACACTCCATAACGCCTAACAACAGAACTAGCGACACACCCGCCTGGGGCCCGCCTAGCTACACACTCCATCTAACTACCCTCTCCTCTATCCGCGTCGAGTCACTGCGTACCTCCGGTGGAAGTGTTAGAGTCTTGTTAGCTTCAGAGGTCTGACGCATGAACCGCGTAGTTCGGGCTTGCCGGGTTGATGGTGAGCCCGAACGTATTCGTCTTGTTTCGGGCTGTTCAACTGCTGTAGCTATGTAATACAAATAAGAGTAGATGCGTAGAAGAGTAGAATCAGGGAAGCAATGCCCTTCGGAGCAGTTCGTTGCTCGGTCGATTGGGAATGAAAGATAGGGAAAGTACTTATTATTGTGACAAGTCAAAGTAAACCAACGGGCGGAAATCAGAATCGAGTAGAAGCTGGTGCAGGAGCTGGAGCGGTGCTAGGCTTCACTCTTTTTTCTTTATTTTCATTTCAATCTTAGGAAGATTGTCCAGTAGCCAGAACCCTATCCTATACTAAATATTTCAAATCTATTGTCCCCCCGCTTTTCATTCTCTTGTCCTGTACCCGCAAGAGTAGGCTTTTCAGTTTGGCTGCTAACGAGGGAAGAGGAGAGGGCTGACACAAAAGTTTGAGGCTGGCAGCTGTCTCCCTTGGGTAGTAGTCTCCTTGGGGCATTGTATAAGGAAGAGATTTTCAAGGAGGAGTATCTCGGCAAGGTCAAGCCAGTTAAGTTATCTGACTTTTGACAGTCCAGCAAGCAGGAAGGAGTATCTCAAGCGAGCTGTCAAGGGAAAGAAAGTGAGAATATCCTCGCATATTATCTGTATTACTATAGGATATTTCCTGTTTCCAATTACCTTGTTTGTGGGTCCGTAGGCGACCTTAAGCATTTCAATGCTGTCTCTTGATCCTGAAAAATGGATGGAGCTAAATAGTGAAATCGCTTACTTGCCCGCGTCCTCTAGGCATCTTGATTTGAGTTTGAACTGCCTGCATGTGTTGCTAGCTGCCTGTATGGCTTGGATTCACATAAAGTTTCGCCTGAAAGCCTTGCTTTCCAAGTTCAAAGACTCTTTTTTCCCAGGACAGGCGCTTGCGGAGAGGTACTTAATGAAAAGGGATCCACTCGATTATGGAATGGAGTGGAGTTTTCTCGCTCAATCAGTGGTGCCGCCTAGTATATATAAATGTTTTGCTAAAGTTTTGTCAGGCTGAAAGTGGAGTTTCAAGTCGAGACAAGAAGCGCTGTCTCAGAAGCTAGCCCGAGCTACAGTACTCCTTTGATATGCGAGTGCGCAGGTCCGGTCGAAGAAAAAAGAGATTGGTTTTTCGCGCGGTAGCCTTAAACATCTGCACAGCTTTCCTCATCCTGAAAACATTAAGGCAGGGAGAGTGGCGGGTGACGGTTCAGAGAAAAGCTAGAGTTGAGGGAAAGGCTCCGGCATAGTCAGAGGCAAGAGCTCCTCAGTCAAAAATCACGGGTGAGCAATAAGCACTAAAGAATCCCCTTTTTGGCTCGTTTCTTAGTGGTTTCTGCATATATGACTTGAAAGGCAAAGCTAGACCATGCATGCACGATTGTGAGGGTCAAGAAAAAGCGCCGACTATACACTACTCGCCCTATACTCGCTACTGATACACCTGCTGCGCATTTCGCTACTGAGACCCCGCCAACCTAGTTGGGTCTCGCTCCAACTTCTTAGGTTTCGTTCCGAACCTCGCGTATAGACGTTATGCGCTTTCCCGCTCGACTCGCACATCTCGATTTACGCTACTATCTCCTATTTCACCGGCTCGAACTACTCCTTTTTTCTTCCCTGCGCCCCCTCTTAATAAGTCGTTTACTGATTTCATGGCACACAAAGAAGCTGATCCACCTGCATAACAAAAGCAGTAGCTATAGCAAAGGCTAAGTTGTTTACAGAGATCAAGACCCTGCAAGCTACGCCGCATAAAGAGCGTGCTGCGAGAATTGAATAACTACTGCTGCGAGAATGAGAATTGACTAAGCCAACCGAACTATTCATCTCCCCACGGCCCCGACCAGCAACTGCAAATGAACACCCACCTGCATAACCTTTCTTCGAGTCCTTTAGTTAGCTCATCACCGGGATCAGAACCAAGCTTTCTAGCATCAACTAACGTTTTCTTACTTCTCGCAAGGAATCAACAAGCTGTTGACGCTGCAACTCCCTGATCAAGAAAGAGTTGGGATATGTTTCTTTTGCCGTTCTTCTTGACAATGGGGACTTTCTTTGACAGCCATTCTGTGTAACGGATTGGCCTGATGAATTTAGCCTCCAAGAGGCATTTCTTCTTTCGCCTTTGCTGTGATCTCAGGAGCAGGAGACATCTGCCTGGGCTAGGCGGTTGCTTTTAAGGTTTGAAGCCTTGCTTGATCGGTAACTGGTGCTCGACCAGATTCCTATCAAGGCCAGGCATTTCTGAATACTCCCAAGTAAAGCAGTCTTTGTATTCTTGCAAAAGATTTGAAATTGCTTCGGCCATTAAACTTAGCAAGAAGTCGGGTTTTCTCTCAGAGCGAGCGTGCGCTCAAGTAAAGATAGGTTCCGCTTCCATTAGCTACTAAGGAGTCACCGCGCAGAGACGATCTCGACTACTACCTACGTCATTTCTGTTGGGGGGTCTTTCACACGTACTAGATTTCGAAAAAGTGGCTTTCAGTAGAGAACAGGCAACTTCTTCTCTTCCGAAAGAACGTATTCTGTCCATCTAGTCTGTTGGCCGGCAGCCTATGATGATTCATGCTATACTTCCTGCAAATAGTCTATTGACATTGACTCCCTCACAGCATATTCTCTGACTTCATCCACAGCATCGAATACCCTCAAAGAAAACAGGACAAATGCCAAACCAAATGCACAGAATAAGCTCTGCAGATGAATTCCCGGTGCATGTCTTCTTGTTCTCGAAAGCACTCCCAGTCTCTCCCGGGCGAGCTCGACGGGCATGGTAGCCAAGATAGAAAGGCAGGTAATGGCAATTAAAGGAGATGTGCGTGTCTGTCTTTCCTGAGCTAGTGGCATATCGATAATATTCATATGCCTCGCCTCGAAGAGAAAGGAAGAATCATCCAATCCCTAAAGCAATTCCGGTAATAAGAGCTATCGGCATTACCGCTGTGGGAGGGACGGAAGCACTCCTTGCCCAAAGACTGACTGAAGAAGATGGCATCAAGCCCGATTGAATCCGACTTCTATGAGCAGACGATTACTGAACACTTTAAACAGAATGCCTTTTTGCGGCTGTTACTATTTCCGGTTAAGACTAGCTTTCCCTGTGCTAGCAAGAGCAGAGAGATCAGAAGCAACGGCATTACCACCGGTCTTTGCTATTGGAGCTGTTAGCGCAATTGAAGAAGAATATGCTCTTACTGTTGGAGAATACCCTGCAATAAGACTTGTTTGGCATCCCGCCTTTCCGGAGTAAAATCCTCTCATTCTCACTTACGGTAGGAGAAGACTGTACTATCTCCTCGTTCCCTTCATGAGATTGAGCAGAGGTCTCCGTGACTCGCACTGGCAGTGACTCCAATGCAAGGGGAAGCGAAGCTTCTGGTACCTTTCCCACGCTTGGAAAAGCAAGCCATAGCATAGCGGACATAGAGATTTCTATCATATCCTGCTCGACGAGCTGTCACACAAACGCAAGGAGGTCTGAGGATCTCACTCAATGGGGTAGTCGGATTCATACTAACCGTAGCATACCAACGAAGATAGTTCAAATGCTCTTTCACCCATGGGACTCAATAGGAGTAGATATTCAAACATCTCGTCGTCTCCATCAAACGAGGCCCTGATATTATCGAGACTTTTAATATTGAAATCTCTAGGAGCAACTCTATCTAAGCTATATACCCCTCCATACCTATATGGATCAACACAACCCATTTCTGGGAGCGTTAACCACAGGTCTAAAGGGTATGGTCGTATGCCACTAGGAGAGTGTGCAAGGAGCCAATGGCGTAACCACCTACGAGATTTGTCTTTAGGGGCATTCTCAGAGGAGTACACACGGTATCCTCCACCTCTAAGTCTCACAGAAGTCTGATAATCGACTCCTAGGACTTTGAAATGGAAGGCTGGCATGAATCCACTAAACATATTAAGTACTCTAAAAGAAACAGGAGTTCCCCAGAGCACATAAAACGCTTAGCGAACTCAAGACAGCCCGTGTGAGATATGAGAGACTTCTCCTTCGAAATAGAAGTCTCACAATCCTCCATCAGCTTTTTGTATTCCTCCGCAATAAGTAAGTAGTAGGGTGACCTATTGTTTCGGAAGAAGGCTGCAGGCCAGGGATTAGGGGGCTTTAGCCAGGACTAAGGAGTGCAGCGCAGAATCCAGCACTCTCACTGCAGCTGTCGGAGATGAAGCTTCCGCTCTTTTTTATATGTGATTTAGGACATGGCGAAGAACAGAATAACGAGTAATGCATACTGGACGAGGCCCCCAACCTCGCCGAACACCGCCCACTAACCAAACCACACCACCAGAAAGACTTACTGATTCAAGTAATGTGTGGTTGCGCCCGCCAAAGAACGTCAACTTATGCACACCGCTACGCTTCACTCAAAAGATACGCATATAATAGGATTTGAGAACAAGGAACACGACGAGTGTGACGCACGCCTTAAAGGCAGAGCTACACGCCTTGCTCTATCTTGACAAACCAGCCCAGCCCGAATAAAGAAATAAGTACTACAATTCCGAATCATTAAAGATGATTGTGGGAAAGAAGTCGTATTGGATCCGCTTTTCTCTTGAGAATCCAGACGTGAGGCATCTTCCATTCATATCGACTTGTGTTTGGGTTTTTCCGCATCTTCGGTAGAGACCTGGTCGGGGGTGTCCTTACCTGGCATAGGAGTGACCCTCACGCCGAGCCAACCGAACTCAAATTTCATGGCCAAACCAAGCTTCTCGTTCCAGGTAATAATTCTCCACAACATGTGGTGGTTTCGAATAGTAGTAAAAAGAATGTATAAAACTATAAATAAGGGCAACCCAAGGAAGAAAATGTAAAAAACTAAGTCATGAGTTCGGATTAACTCGACAATTTCATTCATTTGATTGGTTCATTCTCTTTCTTCTCTGCTCCCGAAAATAGAGAGACTTGTCGGAATTGGGTTGGTTGTTGACCAACAGAAAGCATGGGAATGGGATACTCACGCAATGACCAAAGAAGAGGAACTAAGCGTGAGGGGAAGTGGAACGAACCACGACCCTACTCTACGACATTTTTCAGCTACGAGATCACGAAGAAGAAAAAAGAAGAGAGAGGGAGATCTTATCACAACTCGCTCGGATTATGCTTGATTTAAAACAGGGCTCTCTTGGCACACTATGCCCTGACAGACATTGGGGAGTACCGGTTATGAAGCAGGCCAAAAAACCCTTCCATAGAGCCGAACAAGACTATACAGTGACAGACTAGACTAGACTGATAGAACTGACCACACGACTAAAACGAAGGGAACCCGACACTCTAACGAAGGCTGGAGAACTTAAGCTGAACGGAGACGGTTCGAGCTCTCTTTCCTGGCTCACTGAGGTTAGATCGTCTTCTTTTTCTTTCCGCAGCCTCCCTTCCTCCTCTTGAGCGCTTAATCGGTTATACGAATGCCCTTACTATAAAAAAGTTAATTCAATATGCGATTCCCTTATCTTTCTCGTTATCGGTCAATCGGCTGTCCATCCATGTCATGCTATAAACCATTCCTGGAATCAGTCAGTCTCTTTCCCTATGGCTTTATTTATTTAGTCAAAAGACTTGTTAAAACGATCGAATTAAGGTACGTTGATGCGTTAATGGGGTTTATTTCTTTAGTAAGACGGTCTGTTAAATCATCGAATAGGTCCATTGGGTAGATGGTGGGAAATTCAAAAAATGCTCTTTTTGGCATTCTTTTTTGTTTGAGTTTAGCATCCCTTGCTTAGTTCCCATATCCCGGTCAAGGCTATCAACCGATTCTTTCCTCTTTCCTGCTCTTGCCTTGTCTGTTTACTTCTTTATAGTGCTCTTCCTGACCATAATCTCCGGAAATTGATCGAGCTCTCTGCTGTGCTCTTCAACAATTCTGTGTAAGTCAAGCTTCTCGGTCCTATAATCTCTCAGAGGCATCAGCACTAGCTTAGTTAGTTTGCTCTTTCTTTAGTTGCCTATCCTGGTCTGCTAGTTCCTCTCTTTGATGCTAAGGTTTTTTATTCCTCGCTTGAACTGGAATCTTGTGAAGAAGGTCCCCTTCAAGCGCGATGATAGTCAGTCTGAAGTGCCATCTTTATTAGTTCAAAGACCGGACTTTAGGGTTGGTTGGTCAATGAAAATGTACTAGTGTGCTGCCTTAACATGCAGAAAGAGGCCCTTTTTTTATTAGGCTGCTAGCTTTACCGGCGGTAGGGGGGTTAAAAGACGGTGCATGAGCGAAGTAAGATCCTCTTTTTTTGCATCCCATCGACAATATTCTTTGGTTTTGGTTGAACAGACACTGCTGGACTGACGACCCTTCCGTGCGCTTGCTTATTCCAATTTCTTTCCCATTCATTCTTGATCGGTAGAAGTCTTAGACCTCGCAGCACCGGCCTTCTTTATCATCCATTTCGTCTACTTCATAAAGATTGCTATGTTATGCTTTCCATGGTAGTCAGAAGCTGGTCAAGTCGACCAGTGGAGAACTGAAAGCCATTTCACACTTTAAGAGCGAAGTTAGATGGAAAGATCGAATGCGATGCAAGAGCTGCTTAAGCGACTAAGTGCTATCGGAATAAGATTAATGAAAAGGATGCATCGAGGTTCGAAGGAGTTGTATGCATAACAAGATCTCTCTGACTATGTCTCATCCATACTTGGTTTAAGTTGTTAACTCTCCATAAAAAAAATAAGCTATAAAGCCATAACATTTGCCTTCATTGCTTCGGTGTACGGTTGACATCGATAAGGGAATGCGTCCTTGGCTTGTACTTAATAGTTGGGCCAAATGGTCTAACTTATGGTTGCCATGACCTTGATCCGAATAGGGGTCGAAATTCATAGTTACACCAAGAACCGTAGCACCAATCCTACAATATGGTTGCAGCCAGAGGATGGGACGAAGCGCCAAGTAGGAGAGGTCAGAGTAGTGGTCGCCGACTGAAAGAGATTCGAGGTTGGGGCAGGATAGTCTACGTGACGAAGAAGTGAGGAAGAAAGAATCAAGAGAAATGGGTTTAGCACGGACTTCTTAGGCCAAATATAGATGTTGAAGAAGATTAAAACGCAAAGCACAGGCAATGGGCCCGCACCAGAGAAGAAGAAAATGAAATGTCTAGAATCACCAATTCTGTATCCGAAATAGACGACTAAAGGGGCTAACCCTCCTATCCCGATAGCTTTATAGAGTTAAAAGGGTGTTGGAATACCTTCTAATATGAGTCACTCTACGCCCCTCACCCGTTGAAAAAGCCGTGGTGATTGTTTGAGTTGAATTAGTTGACTTTTAGCCTAACTAAGATCATCAATTCCTATTCGAAAATAGTCGATCAGCACCTCACTTAACCTTGACTTCCCTTTGATTTTATCGGATCTCGCAAGCTTTATGCTTAATCTGGGAAGAGGATAGCAAAAAAGTATACTGCGTAATGCCTTACCGCTTTACACCTTTCCTGATGCTTCTAGTATGTATGCCTACGTGCGTAAAGGGCGTTTAGCTCAGTCATTTCTAACTGTCTGGTTGGCCGGTCCTTCCTCAGTCACCGAAAGGCGCAATGTCCAATTTTCAATTCAATTTAGCTCCCAGCGATCACCTGCGGGGCGTCAGTCGCCTTAGGTTCACGAGAATTCACCGCCTCATCTCACCTATCATAGGAACGTCTGCTGGTCGATCAGTCCAGGCAGATGTGCTAACCTAGATCGGTTATGGATGCCGGGGGTGGGTTGGGGGCATAAGGTAGCCCGTAGATTCGTAGTTCATAGCTCTATTACAGCGATCCGGAGTTCTTTTTTCTCTCTCTCTATAAGAGCGGTCCACTCATTTTGCGCAGAGACAACTCCGGAAACAAAGCAGCGACAACAATTTGTTTCCCCCAAGACCAACTCTGCGAACCATGCTGTGAAAGATCGGAGAAGACATCGCTTAGATAAGGGCGGTTCCCCATCATATCTTCCCCAATCACCTCCCAGATAATATATAATGGAGCGAGCGAAAGAGTTAACAGTTCCTCCCTCGTTGTGTAAAGAAACTGTTCACTCGAGTTGACGCTCACTTCTATCCGGTATGGAGCCATCGTCGGTCGCTTAGCCGTGCTGATTCCCTAGGAAGAGCAGCGACTGCAAAGAGATTTTTTATAGGTTTGATTTTGTCCATGCTTAGAGAGATGAGACTCGAGCTCTTTTCATGCCAGCAAGGGAGTCTGGATAGCCAGGATAAGCTAGGGCCAGTTCCCAGTCTCCTTATGCTGTAACAAGTGTTGGAGCGAAGGAATTTTCCAAGCACCATCTGACTACCAAGCAGTTTATTATGCAACAGGTGCTTAGCTTATACTTCTAGTAAGCGCTCTCTTTCTAGCAGTCTCAATGAAGTAGTCCCTTCTTAGGCTCTCAGTGTAAACCTAGTCTCATGCTCGTGAGATTCAGCTTCCCGACGAGTCAGTTTGAAAGACAGCCATATGAGTCAAGGGCTAAGGCTAGATCAAGTTATTTTGATCAAGGTTGAATCTTCCTAGCGAGTGACCATAGGGTCGCCCTCTTTTGCCTTTTCCCTTACATCCCAAGAGGCTTTTTTTCCTTTTCCCAAGGAAAGTTGACTTTCTTACTTAATTTTACTTAAGAAGAACTATTGAAAAGAAAATGTGAAAGCGAGATACTCAATAGAAGACTCGTTAGCCAGTTCAAACAAGTTATTTAGGAGATTGACAGTTTGATTCTATCTATAGGGAGTAGCGATGGGCAAGCGAGTAGGTATAGATTCCCCGCCAGAAGCTAGCATTCTGGAGATATCGGATTCTAGGGTTCGCGGGCAAGGAGGAATAAATAGCCCTAGAAACGTATCCTTACGCGGCTACTGCTTATCCGTAGACAATGACTTATGAGGTATAGGGCGCTTAGCAGGCGATAGTCTTCACTCTTCAAAAGAAAGCACGCCCATTATAGTATTCCGTCAGAAGCATATTGGAAAGAAAATCAGTCTCTCTCTCTGCTTTAAGAACATAACATTTCTTCGCACCTCAAAAGGCGCTTGCGAGGGGCGTAGCAAATAGATGTGAAGGAAAAGCCTCAATTCACTACGATAGGCCTTTTTGGTTGAAGCTTAGCGCAATAGCTTAAACACGGGCTTTTTTAAAAAGCTTTGTATCATAAAAAAAGTAGAATTGGTACGAAGAACACCTTTTCCATTGGTGGCTTAATGTTTAAAAAGTCAAATTAGGCCCTAAAAAGAAAAGGAGTAGATTACTGGACTAGCTTTTAGTCCAGGCTGTCCCTTTTTGCCATATCATGTATGATATAATATATCAAGTAGAAAGTGGTCTCATGGTAAAGTCTGTATGTGCTATGTCTTTACGCAGCATACGAAGTGGAAACGAAACCAGGGGGGAAAAGTCTTCGAAATCAGATAGAGTGATAAACCAAGGGCACAAAGCACCCCTACACAATGGGATACCCACCGTCACGGTAGAGATTATGAACGTGTGCGTCATTGGATGCGAGACTGACTTACGAGATTGATCGACTTGCTCCTCACTCTCGCTTTCATTCCAGCTTAGCGCCCTCGTTAACAGTCACAAAATTGAGTAATGGTAGAGAATTGGAGCTCTTCTCCCCAAACTCATTTGAGTAAGAAAAGAAGCGTCATAGTTTTCTCCTGGTAGAAGCAAGGCTCAGCTCCGTTCTTCCTTTCATTCATCACAAGTCTCCCAGTGAACGCATTTCATCTGCTCACCCCCTAATAACATAAAATAGATTCTTAACGAGTTTAGTTCTTCCACGCCTGGAAACGGGAAGGGGGGATATTGGCTTGACAGGTTATCAACTAGTGCCAAGAGTCGGTGAAGAAAGAAGCTCGGGTGTCGGTGATGTTAAGTGAACGACGAATCCATGCTCCATAGGGGCTTATTTAACGGATAGGCTTGACAGGTGATCCACAGGGTTTCATCCCCGAATCATCCATGAGATTCTTTCAATAGAAAGAGCAGATCCGAGTTCTTCCCCGGTGGGAGTCACGAGGCTACCTTTCTCAGTTGTTGACTGCTCCCACCTCGAATCAACTAACTAGACAGTTAAATGGAGCAGACGAAGTCCTGTCAATAAGAAGGAGTCGATCGGCGTTCTCCTCCTTTTACATGTGGAATCTCTCTCGTAGTCAAGTCATGCAGCTAGCAAAGCGAAAGAAGAGAAGGTCCGGAAAGAAGTCAAGGTGAAGTGTGAATCCTGATCTTGCTCGGGTCACGAACTCATTCCTACGCGTAAGAACAGTTTCAAGTGTGAAAAGAAGAAAGTAGTGTCATAAAAGTAAATAATAGTAGATGTACTTTTTTTGGTATGGGGCTCAAGCACCTGTTCCAGCGATCGCAACTCAGTCAGTCCTTTTTCTTTGGATAATATTCATATTCCAAAGGGCTTTCTTTCAAACGGTGGCCTCCCTACCCTATAGAAAGAAGGAGTTGAGGGAGAAATAGGGTAGAGCGATTGTTGGAAAACGAAAGTCAGTGCTAACTGATCGGTCAGGTCAGCAGTTGAGGCTACCGAGAAAGAAAATCGGGTAAAGGAAAAGAGTTTGATGGAAGGTCGGGTTCTAAGCCCAGGTTTCTAATCGCAATAGTGTTTGGGGCGCATTCAGCGAAAGAAAAATAAGAAAGACTCATAATGGTAGGCTAGTAATTGAGCAGGCCATTCATATACAGCATCTGGGTCACCCTTATCTGAATCACTACATGCAGAATTGGCTTGGCATGGTGCATCGGGTCCAGAACCAACGGAGGATGGAAAACAGCCCCTATTATGGGCAGATGCCCTTCCCTTGTAACGAAGAGTTTCAAGTGTCTTTCTTGGGCGCTAGGAGAGGGGCGAAAAACCAAGCCCTAATCTCTCACAGGGAGGGGCAACCACGCTAGCCGTCAGGGGCGTAGGCACTTGTAAAAGAAACAAGCTCTTTCGGGGGTTTGCCAGAGACCGGGGCAGACCTGACCCTTAGCTGACCTTTTTTGTGTTTTTTATTCACATACCGGAGGGAGTGGTGTTCATATCGATGTCGGAGACCGTTGGGGAGAAAGCGGAGCAGAGACAGCCCCCTAACTAACTAAAGCGGATGCCATGGCTAGCTATTTATTCCAGTTGGTTCCTGCCCCAAAGAAAGGAATGGTACTAAAAGCATGTCGTTTTAACTTTTTGTTTTCGTATTCAAAGAAAGCTGTTCATCTTTCTTTTATTAGTGAGTCTTTTCTATGTTCTCTAACTAAGCCTTTCTCTTCAGTTCGATAGTGGTTCTTTTTTTCTCTATTCTTCATCTCGATTAGGTTTTTGGTAAGTATACCGCTATCATAATCATAGTAAAAAAGAATCAGTGTCCGGGGAAGAAGACTTGCTCCTTGCGGATCGCTCGGGTGTGTCTGCCATACACTAAGGCCGGGAAACGAGACTACCCTCATGCCTACGTTACGTATAGGGCGTGTCAACTTCACGATCCAATGCCATATTGTGCGTCAAAAAATCTCCAAGGAATGCCTATGTAAACTATGAGAAGAGATCTTTCCTACAATCCCGGTCAACATGCCAGCGACCTGCTAATTCCGAGATTCAGCATCCCTGCTTTAGGAAAAGATGGAAGAGAAGAGGCTATGGGAACTGGTGAAGAAAGCACCAAGCCGGTATATAGCTTAGCTCGTCCCATATGTTAAGTAGACAAAACGGGCATTTCCAGAGGTCTTTGAAAACATGTTCTTATTTCTTCGTATGCGCAGATTAAGGCCCACGTGGAGTAGTTGTATGATCGCACGGTCAAACGGTAGAAGCTTTGTTACTCACCTTTTATGTAAGGGGAGAACTATAGAGGGGAGGAAAAGAATAGCAAGTCTAGTTTATCATACATCAATATTAGCGGTTCTCCCATCAGTCCCATTCCTTCTCCCTCCTACATCTCATTCGAGATGGGATGGCTTATCAGTGAATCTATCAATCCCTCCCCCAACAACTGATGGCATTAGCGCGCACTAAGCATAGTCTTCTAGGCCCTAGCGCGCAGAGCAATAGTAAGCTACTTCACTCGAGAAGAAGAAAGAAGCTCTCGCTTGACTCAGATAATGATGAAGCTCGAGCTCATCTCTTGCCAAGCTAGCTCCGATGCTACTGCTCAGCTCAGCTCTGATACTTAAAGAATAGTACTTGATTTAGGAACTGCACTTCTACTTGATTTATTCACTGGCCTTCCTCTTGCTAGTGGGCCTAGCTGGTCTTACCGGTTGGGGTAAATGGCCCATGGACATGATAGGAGTTGGTGTTGCTAAGGTCACTGGGGAAACTGGCTGGGGGATATAGCCCCTGCGCATAAAGATATGGATAGGGATGCTGATTCAGATGCGGCGTCAAAGGCTCGTTTGAGTGATTCATAAACCCTCGTCGGGATAAACAAGCAAGGGCGCTAAGCAGAGACTGGGGATCGTAGTCTCAATCCTAACCTCAGGGCGCTAAGCGAAGCATAGTCCTTAGGCTAACTGACTGACCTACTAGAGGCAAGCTTGTCTTGTTGAGCGAAGGCTTTCAGGAGCGTAGCGAAGTTATGAAAAAGTCATTGATAGAGGCTTGCTGCTACGCAAGTTATAACGGATTGAATGCAGTATTGATTGCATGGGATTTGTAAAAAACAGTATATGCCGCGGAATCGAAATCAGTCTCTTTCCTCCCTCGTGCCATACGTGGGGTTCTTCAATGAGCGAAGAACAAAAAGGGGATCCTCCCAGCCGGACTCTACCTGCCGGGCCAGTGTATTCGGGAACCTCTGGGGAAAGACAGATATATAAGTGCCGATAGGGCAAAGGATTATGTCCACATTCCCTTATAATGTTCCTTCCAGAGCGAAAGGGCAGCTAAGAATTGCGTGAGACCCATCTGAGGATACACTGGGGGTCTTGGGGGAAAACTAGTCCTTTGAAGGTCCGAAGTTGGCAGATATGTAATACACGGCCAAAGCTTCTTAGTACTTCGCCAGAAGAGCTAACCGTTCAAGTCCTACCATTATTTACTCCTATTCTTTCGATATGCTTTTCGTCCCCGGATGGTCCGCCGTCCTTCTCTAACTGTTGAAGAAAGCTAGAACTACGTTAGCGGGGAGAGAAAGGAAGTAGGGGTAAGACTAAGAGGGAGTTTTCACTTTTATTAAACCATTTTCTTTCGCTGTGGAAGAATCCGCTGCTATAGAATACGGTGGGATAGAATCCGCCTTTTCTATTCGTAGATCAGGCGACTTCGATGTTATTAGCTTAGGTGCGTAGCGTTAAACCGGCAATTCGAGTGCTAATTTATGTTATTAGGGGGTGAAACCGGTAAAGGGCGCTAAGCAACCTTAACAGAGATTTTCTTAGGGAAGGCTAATAGAGATCCTAATGAAGGCTTTACTAGGGCTATGAAAAGCATCGAAAAAAAGAAATGAATTGATAAAAGAATAACTCTCCCCTGAACGTCAGTTGTAGCTTTCTTACTGTCCATTGAAGAAAGGTGATTAGCCAAACGCGGCTTAGGCTTTCGCGAAAGCACTTTGGGCGCAGGTTTCTCGATCAACTAGCTTACTTGAATGAAGAAAGACAGTGAACCAGATTCTTTGTTGTACTCTTACACCGGTACACTGAACACTAACCAAATCTCGACATCAACTAGATCAATCAAGAAAGCACTACTTACACTACTTATGAAAAAAGTATAGTAGTAGCTGTCTCTATAGTTACCCGATTCCATTCCTTCTTCGCCAACCTTGCCTTCTCTCAACTCCTAACATCCGCTCTTCAGATGGTGAAACGGGCATTTCCCAATCTGTTTACTGCTTGTGTTAAGCAAATGAGTTTACTTCTGATTCTGCTTTCAAAGCCGCAAGCGCCTTTATCTTTATAAAGAATAAAGTACAGAAAGCATACATTCCCAAGAAGGAAGATTTCATTAATCTATCCACTTCGACCTAACAGCAAGCAGGACTGGACTAACCAGCTCTACTCACTTGCTTCCAACAGTAAAGCTATTTTTTCGGGTCTTCTTCACTATTAATCAAGGAAAGATCAACTTAAAGCAGGCTCAGAATGAAATAGTCGGATTTGCAGAGAACTGCTTACTTAAAGCGCAACACTAAACCTTCCCGCCTTTCGCTTACTACCCTGAGTACCAGTACTGAAGGAAGCAGAAAGATGATCTTTTGAAGTGCATGAAACTCTCTCTATCGCTTGACTACCGACCGGATTTGACGTCGGCTCTTGCCCTGCATTCTCAAAAAATGCGAACAAAAAAGATGATCTTTGATCAATCCCTTCCCGTGCACTGACCTGCTGCAAAGCAAAGCCGAAACTGACTATCAAACTGCTTTTTTTGTTAGGAACATCTGCTCGTAGCCTGCTAGCCGAAAGAAAGATTCTCTTAGCAAAGTCACTTGAACTGTGCACGGAATAAGTCATTTCTTCCTGATCCACTTGCGAAAGCGAAAGCGGTTCTCTCTTCTTCGACGACCAAGAGCTGGGTTTCTCTACGACCTACCAACCGCCAACTGAATGAGTACAGGAACCCGGCTTGAAACGGTCTTCTTTCTTTCCAAAGCCGATTCCGAAAATCTCGATTGAGCAAAGCCCTCTATGGTCTCAAACAGGCACTATAAGTCACCTAGCTTCCTCCGCACCCACAAGAGAAGGAATTCTCTGTGATCTACGACCTTCCACTAACGCCTTCACCCGTAACTAAACTAACGGCACCTGCGCAATCAGACCTTCCGGCTTTCAAGAGTTTTCGGGTTTCACAGGGTGAACAAACAACCTCTTTCTACGAGTGCTAGCCCTACTGGTAAGGTCCCAGTACTGGCTAACAGCTTTAACGATTTTCTTTCGACGTCGCCCTCGAGTACTGGCACCCGTAGCCAAAGACAGCAAGAGCTAGAACGGCTTGATAGAATAAGGAAAGTTGACTTTCTTACTTAAAAAGTCTTTCTTTCTTACTTCACTAGAGGAAGTTTCTTTTCCAGTAATGGGAGATCCAGCCCATCAACATAGGTAAGCGCTGTAATGTCTCGCGACGTCAGTCAAGAGGCTTCTAATCTTTGGGAAAGGGAGATCGGATTGTCATCATGTTCCCTCTTCCGAGGTTGACTTCCCTTCCTCGTTAACTCACGGATGAAATATCATACCTTTACTGGCTCGTTACTACTACTTCACTCGCTCCCTCCGCCCCTCTGCGTTCACATCACATACTCTGAAGAAGAGATCAGTTTTCGTCAAACCTTGGGCCAGCGCTGTCTCGCCTCACGCTCCCTACCCAGGAGTCGTTTCGGCTCTGCGCGCTCTACCACTGCGCTCCTTTCTCTAATTCTACGAGCCGGCTCGCGTTCTTCGTTGCCTTTGTGCCACCTCGAGAGTTACAGAAGGAAGTCCCAACTCTATACCTATTCAGTCAATTCCAAGTGATGGTGATTTCGCTCCTATCCTAGACTTAGTTCCATCCTGAGTGATGAAAAATCATCACCTGAAAGATGTAGCTATCCGCCTTTCCGGAGTATCTCTCTGAGGAGATAAAAAATCGTGCCGTAAGCAACACATTCTGGTGATAGAGTGAATTCCTTTTATCTGCATTAAAATGCACCCTTATCATTCTCTAACCCGAAGGTGGATTAATGAGGAGTTTTTTCCCTTTCCTTTAGCTTCATCAGCGATAGGCTAAAAAGCCCCCTTTCTTTTGGCTGTTTGGCGCGCTTAAAGAAGTAGAATGCTTGCTTGTCGCAAGCGACCCTCACCCCTTCTTGTCTGCTTTTTCGCTTCAATGGACGCCACTTCATTTTGTGATGCTGTTTTATAGGAAAGGAATTGACGCAAAAGCTGGCTTGCTAGCTATTGCATTGTCCCGAGCCAACAACTCTTGTTTTTTCCGACCCCTCTGATCTCGATCCACAACTAAATCCGCCTCAAGTGCACCAACCTCAGCCCGAAGGAACGATTCTGATCCTCGATTTGAGTCTCGTGTAATGAAATTAGCTTTCCGATTCTGTTAGTGTGAGGTGAGCCTGAACTGACTGAACTGATCCAGTCCAGGGAGCGAAGACAAACTCTATTCGGTTACTGACTGACTTTTGGTATTCTCTCAGGGAGCGAAGCCTCGATACCTACAGTTTAGATGAGATTAGAGTCGGTTCAGGAAAACCCGGAGCTGTTGGTTCGATAGAAACTGGAGCTGTCAGCTTATGGCGCTTCAAAAGTGGAATCCGCTTTTCTCTTTGTTTACGGAGGGATTAGTGGAGTGTGCTTAGGTCTTGGTCTAGAGTGCTTCCTTTCGCGCCTTGGCTAGCTTCCTTGAAATTGAAACTGATTCAAAGAAAAACTGACTTCGAAATTGAAACTTAGGAGCGGTAGATTCGAACGTTTTCATGGCTTGTCTTGCCCCTCTTCTTTCAAGGACTTGCTTTAAGGTTTAAGGATTGAGGGTTCCACATTGAATCGAAAGTTGACGTATAGTTGATGTCCGAGATCACGTAGTGTGGCTGATATCTTCGAACCGATTGAACGGGGAACTGAATAGTACCTCACCATTATTAGGCAGAGGGAAGCTGGGCACAGCCCAGCCTGGGGGCGGGTAGAGATCCATTAGAGGTCTGTCGGACCCAAACTTGTGATCCTTCTGCAATAAAAGATAGCTGGTTCGACTCCAGAATCCTTAAAGTAAAGATGGGAGGTCTCATCGTTCCTTTGTTTGCCGACACACTCCTGGCCAGTAGCCAATCTGAGGGGGGTGCGTTCATGAGGTCATGGGATATCCGCCTTGGTGCAGGGAGCTTTTTTGCCTGAAGTCGTGAAAGCCCTTCCTATGACGCTTCACGATTGAAGGCAAGCATGGTGCACACTTGACCACTACCAGACAAGACGGCGGACATCTGATGCTTGAAAGTCTGTTGGCGTTGCCCAACCTACGGGTTGGGAGACAGAAACTACAAGGGTCGCTTGAAAGGGATGGTTCCCCCTCGATCCACCTTGACGTAATGGTAGCTGGATCGACAAGCATGTTGACGAAAGCGACGTCGGCTCCATACTGGGGATAAACAAGGCAAGGGGTGTGCCCGCATCAACAGCAAGTACTACTATGCCCCGCTTCGCTTAGTAGATGATTCGATCAGTTCGTTGCGTCAGTCAAGTAAATCAAGTACCGGCGTGCACTCACTCTCGGAGCATTGGTTTGACCGATTATGAGTAGGTAGATGGGGATCGAAGCCCAAGACCAATTGACCGGACACTCAAGAAGTTAGTTATAGTTAGACCGGAGGGAGTATATCATAAACATCTAGCCCACCAGATATACACTAAGCCCTGAGCCGGAGTGAAACAAAGGCGAAAGTAGTTCAGGCGTTTAGGAGTGTTGTTAAGGCGTTCACCTTGCGTTTCACTCTATGTGGGAACCAGAACAATCACTCACTGAGGCAAGAAGTAGCTGACAAACGGAGGGGAGGAAGCGCGGATATGAGCTATTGAGGTTCCGGTGCGTCAAGTCAATGATGCTATGGGCGAAGCGGAGCATAGTTAGGTTCCGGGGTTGGTGCGGGTTCCAGCTCTGGTGTAACTGTAAGTCACTCTTTGCACCTCCTTAACTCAATGTGGCAACAGCAACGGCCGCGGAGCAGAACAAATCAGTCTATTAACCTGCCCAAACTCCTCCAGCTGCCCAAAGTCGATAAAAGAATCAATCGATGCGGGAAGTCAATAAACAACCCAGAGGAAACAAATCAGTCTATAACTCCATAACGGATACGGTGTGTAATTAACTCCTTCTTTGCGCTCTGGTTGTTACTCTGTCTCCCCCGCTCAACAAGAACTATTTCACTCCTATCCATCACTAAATCAAAACGGGATCAAGACGACCCCTAACTCCATAATTCGGCAACAATCAGTCAATTAAAAAAGAAAATAGCTCAGCAATTCACATAAAGGAGGGTAGCTCTATTGAGGAGGGACCTAGCGGGGACAAAGGGCGCAGCAGTCACCTTGCCCCGAGGTGAGTAAATAAATACCTCTCGGCTCGAGCACGCTTCGCTCCTTACTCTATACTGTTGTACCTCTCCTTACAGTCGAGACTACGTACCTCATACTTCTCGTTCGTACCTCCGGTGTAACCAACTAGATTCCCCGGTGCGGGGCGCAGGGGATGTTGCTAGGTGTGCACGGTCATGTAAAGAGTTGTGCGGGATGCCTGGGAAGTCAAGATAGAGTTCTCTCCCGGCCGGATGAAGAGGGAGCAAAAGCACATAGAGTCACGGAGGATTAACTCTAAACGACTCACACACGCACTCTTTCCGGCAGGCGAGGTAAGCTTGCTTTTGCTTGGCCAGCGAGGACTGAAGTCAAGTAATTAGTGTTCACGCAGGCAGGTTTCACTCTCTTGCTGTTCACTCTAGTTATGTTGTTAAGGCGAAGGCGTGCACTAAGCGTTTCCAAGGCAGGCGTTTCACTCTCTTGTTGTTAGGTGTTGGGGCTCGGTATAGTTGTTATACGCCTCCGGCGGGTAACGCCTCCGACTCCGGGTGTGTACGTGTCCGGCGGGGAACGTAACTAATCCAGGTGTTATACGCCTCCGTCTCCGTATAGTTATTGGGAATCGGGTAACTAATACGTCTCCGACTCCACCTTCGGCTAGTCTAATACGCCTCCGGCTCCTGTTTGTATAACTCAATATCTCTCTCCGCTGCATAACCCTCACACTCTGTGCCTTAGCTTGCGCTCAGGAAGTCATTCTCAGTCTGCCCCAATCACTCTCTCTGTCCGGGGCACCTCCGGTGGGTGTTCAAGGGAGTCGTGTAGTTGTTCGATCACATGAGTTAGAGTTCTCTATAAAAGTTATAAGCTCAATGATCAGCGCAGCGGTCTCCTTGTGGCTGCATCGTGTTCGTGTGTTTGAGCTTTATTTAAACTGCTTCGACTTCAATAGCGCCTTGCGACCTTCCCGATTTCTCGTATATACTCGGATGCATATATAATATATAATAGAATACGGGGTCTCGGGGATACGGGGGAAGAGTAGTAGAAGCGGAATCGAAGATGCTGCGTATCCGTGCTAATCAATAAGGCGTATATGCGTACGGGGCGTAAACACCTGTAGCTATGTTTAACTAATTAGAGTTGTTATAGTATCGTAGAATCGTAGATGCGGGGAAGAGAAAGAGTTATGTCGGCCGGGGATGCGTATATTAGTATTCGTATGCGTAGTAGATTCGGGGTAGTATATGCGTATACGGTTTAGAGTTATTGTTTCTTCGGGGTCGTAGAGAAAGAGTTATAGATCGTGACTGAGAGATAGAGTAGAGTACTGAGTTCGTGATAGACTGAGTACGGAGAGTTAGACTTAGGGAAAGAGATAGAGTAGAGTACTGAGTTAGAGACTTATAGGGCTCGGGCTTGTATAAGACTTTATTTGAGTCGGAGTGATAGAGTCGAATAAGGCGTATTCGGATGCGGGGGGCGTAGAGTCGTATGCGCCTTCTTCTTCTACTTCGGAATCGACTCATTAACTACGCCGCAAGCGCCTTTTGTTGTCGTATTACCCTTTTCAAGCATGTCCTGGCCTGCTGCGCCCTATATATTTATTGGCTGGTTCCACTCCCGTGCAGGCTTGAATCCTTATTTGCCAACTTTCTTTTGGGGAGATACGATGGGCAAGACAAAAACCACTTGATCTCATGGTCTAACCTATCTCAGTGACGTAGGTGGTGTTGGATTTCGCAAGTTGTTTGGCATCTACAGGGCTCTTCAAATGAAACTTTGCTGGTTCGTCATGCATTCGCAAAGCTTATGGGCAGATTCTCTAATACATAAAATCAAGAATGTGATGGCCACTTATAAACAGGGCATCTTTCTCTCTTGGAAAACTCTACTCAGTGTTCGTCAAAATGTGGAAGATCACACGCGATTCATTTTAGGTGATGGCTCTTTCCGGTTTCTTCACCACTAATTGGAGTGGCTTGGGAGCTTTACGACATTCTTTCTCAAACAGCACATGGAAGGATTTTCCCATGAAGCAACTTACTATTTATTACAGAAGCTTTCTCGATGGATGAGGATAGTCTCCACACGCTGTGCTCTGCCCTACCTAAAGCCGTTCTCCACCACATCGCCAATCTGGAGCTTATTTTTGCAGCGAATTCCAAAGAGATTGTCCTCTGGTCAGCTGAGCAATCAGGTTGTTTTGAAACTTCATTCTTTATGGCCTTATCTCCACTCGGTCACAGCCTCCCATACACAACTTCCTTCCCTATCCTTTTTCATCGTGAGATGTATCTAAATGTGCTAGCGATGCGAACTCAGAATGTATCAGAGTATTAATAGGGCTAGCGCAAGTGTAAATTACTAAAGAAAGGATAGCAAAGCAAGCAAGCGAGGGAGGGGCCTACGTGAAGCATAGCGCAATAACTAATAATGCAAGCGTTCCTAACTGACTTATTCCGCATAGCGGTGGAATTCCGGCAGATCGATCTATTTATATTATTTGCAAGCACGAGCGGACAGATATACTCTAAAGCGAGGCGCAAGTGAAGAGAAGCAATCCAGAGTTCAGCGGTGAGCGAAGAGAAGCCGCAAGCAATCCAGAGTGAAGCGTGGCATAAAAATCTTTCGCATAGCGGTGGAATTCCGGCAGATCGAGCAGAGAAGCGATCACGAGCTGAGCGAAGCAAGCGAGGGAGGGGGTTATCCTGAGTGAAGCGTAGCGGTGTGAGCGAAGCGATGTGAGGGATGCAAAGCGCACAAGCTGACTTTATTTAAGGGAGGCGATGCGTATTGCTCTCTTAAAGAACAAAAGCAAAGGAGGCTGCTTTAGCAGGATGGGATGGATTTCTTTTTTGGTGGTGGGTCCGGAGTAGGAAATCGCATCATAAGCGGGTAGGTCATCATATAGGTTTCGAGGAGGGGAACGAGATCCGATTCCGAATACTGCTCCTTCTTTACCAGGTTCAGATCTTTACTCGACTTCACATGTGGAGGGAAATCCTATAAACGGAATAAAGGCTGATCTGGCAATCGATCTTGATGTCGCCTCGTCCCCTCAACTGCTTCATTAGCGGGTGATCGATCCGTCGAATCCGACTCCATTTCCCCAACCTTTCTGTTGGACCATTCATTGGATTGATCCTTCCACCGCCCCTAGAGGGCGCCAGGTAGACCAGAACGGGAAAGGAAAATAACCCTTATCCAGCGAGGGCACTCCACCTTCTTTATTGAACTCGAACGCGGGACAATCCAGAATCGCTTCGGGAAACATATCTACACTGACAGGAAAGGGAAGACCGAGCAGACTAGGGGCTAACGTCTCGATGAAACGGAAAGCGAAAAAGCAATGAAAATGCAACCTCAGAGTTCGGGGCAGACCCAGTTTCAGTGGTTTCGGGATGACCTTCGTGTGGAATATAGGGAGTGCGCAGAAGCTAGTCAAGTGGCTCGAGAGACCTCAAACTGTCTGATCAATCGTCAGAAAATAAAATTATTTATTCTAAGACCGAAGCTTGAAGTCCCCTATTCAGTTCTGTCTTTCTTTCGCTTTTCAGCCACTTCTGCTGCTCTCAAACAACAGAACTACTTGCATCTGGGGTGAAATGACCTGCTGGAACCAAACACAGGTTGAGGCACTTTCTTCGCCTGCCCTTTCTCTTTATATTATAATTATAAGTTGCAAAGATCCAGTTCTTCCTCGGCATCACAGGCTCAGCCATGAAATTTCCCAGAATCGAGACCAGATCTCAAAACAAATCGACTCAAAAGGCTGCGACGACTCTTCCACCCTTTGGACGCCAACTCCACCTTTCGGCGACTCCTACGTGGGGGCAACTTCGCGCACGAGAGACAGCTTTTTTTCAGAATCATTTGTTCAATCAGCTCGGTTGAATCAAAGATCCCACTCCAGGGAAGATCGACTCTTCTTTAACCCTCTTCTTTTATCATACAGATCTTACGTGAAGCCAGTCGAAATGGGACAGCAACACTCGAGATGCCGGGCCTATTGATCAGATCATACGAGATCTCACCCCACATCTCTATCCATTAAACGGAAGACAGGACGCCAAAGCAGACTCCAGAGCGGGAAGCGCGGGCAAGGTCAACTACTTATTGTATTACAGTATTACACAAAGGAGCTCACTCAGGAAAAGCCACTTATTGGGCAAAGGGATGGGGCTTGGGTTCGATTTCAGTAACAGAACCTCGTACCCTAACCTTTAGCTTTAGTAAGAGAGATCCGGGGGTGACCCTTTATCTCACCTGTCAGTACAGGAAGGTGGGCAGAGATGGAAATCCTAACAAACCGAAGACGCCTTTGGGATGCAGCAGAACCAAGCTCCTAGGATTGAAAACCTTCTAGGAAATCAAATAGGGAAGGCAGGACGAGCAGACTCACTTGTCGAACTAGGAGGAGCTAGAAGGTACGAGCTCTTTTATTAACCAGGCACAAATGGGCAGACTCAGGAAAAGGCGCTTACAGACTTGAGATTGACGATCGATGAACTCACTACGGGAAGCCCGAACCCCGACTTTATAACTAGGATTTAGACCTTCATCTGTGGTTTGAACTTGTGGAATTCAATTCTTAGAACCACCTTTTCGAAGTTGGTTTTCCCTCACCAGATTCAACTAATGACCGCAGTTTGATAATCATTCTTTGGGTTCAGCTTAGTCAGGATTGAACGTCAAGCGAAAGAACAATTCTGCTTCAAAGCTCGTGCTTTTGGCTTTCTGTCGAAGAGGGGATCAAAACGATCAAAGTGGAGGAAAGTCGGCGTTTTTCGCTTCAATCGATAGTCACTCCGCCGAGTTCAATCTCAAGTGGAGAAGAAAGCTAGCCTTTTTGGCTTCCATTTACGAAATGGGAGATCCAAAGTCGAATCGGGCAGAGGCAGGAAAGAGAGAAGGCAATGGGGTGAGCTCGTTCAAAATGAGAAGACGTTTCGTCTTTTGCGCTTAAAAAGGGGCGATTTAAGCAATGACGAAGGCTTGGGACCTTGAATGGTGTCGGGGTTAACGAACTTTGACTTCTCTTCTTTTATCTGACCCGAGGGAAAGACTGAATCTTCTCACACTGGGACCGTTCATCCGGATCTGCCCGGTGGTGTACTCTAGAATTCCCCATCTTGGGGTTCGGACTGAAAATCAATCAGATCATTCAAGGAAGACTCACCTCTTCGATGTCAAATTCCTTCTTTTGAAATGCACCTTCACCTGCCCCTTTTCGACGTGGGCAAAGACATGAAATAACAAGATCTTTTGGATAACGAAGTCATCTCAAGGGTTTAGCAACCAGCTCTGAACCATCATAGGTTGTTGACTACATAGATGGAGGATTGCACCTAGATGCCCGACTTCGTATCCCACCCTCTCCTCTGATCTACGCCCTCCTTCAGCTAGACATAAGCCGGATCCAAGCTTACCCTTGAAGTGAGCACTGCCATCTCTTTGAATAAACAGGAAAAAGATTAATAAGGAATGGAAACTTTGACAAGTAAATCAATGGAAATTATGCAACACAATAAATGAAATGCATTAATTCTTAAGGGTTGCTCTTTGAAAGAGGCAAGACGCCTAATAATGCAACGGTGACACAAGTCAAATCCTTCGAAGGGAAATGGCCCGAACCTGCGTCCTATCCATTCATCTATTCCGTCTAAGGGTAATAGCAAGCTAGGCTAGATTCTATCAAATAAGATCTCTCAAGTGATAGCTATAGAGGAGAAGGGCAGATTAGACTGTATGAGGTTTCTGTTGTTCTTTCTTGGCATTAGTGCTACAGTTAAATCCATGTTTTTAATTCCAGCAAGCTAGAATTTTAAATTTTAAAAAAGTGAAAGATGGAGGTAGGTTTTGCCTACCAAAAGAATGGGAAAGGGAAACTAATAGCGCTTGTGCTAAGGAAAAGGAAACGAATAAAATCATTATTTACGATTTTTATTGTCAATTCTCTTTCTTGTTCTGGTCGTGTGAAAGTCCTTTTTGCCGCGTTCTGGATTTCTATTTTTTCACTAAGAAGGGCAGTTTGTTCAATAAGTAAGCTATTTTCCTTTTTTTGTGAGGAGGACATGAAGATTGATAAATGAAATGAACAACTTTCTTATGCCGATCTGAGGTTTCTTTTTCCTGGCAGAAGTTTGATTTCCGAAATGGCTGTTTTCTTGTCACTGGTTGATTGAAGGTGAATATGACGATTGTCTGGAGCGATTTCTGACCGATAATGGAAAGGTCGTCTTGCACATGAGTGAACGAATAATTGAATAGAATAGAGTTCCGTTCGTACCCCTCACTGCGTTAGGTAGAGAGAGATGAGCACGAGCAAACACAAGACAGGGGCTGGCGCGAAGCAGGAAACTACGGCGCTGTGTAACGATCCGGTGCGACGACTTCCGATAAAGCACTCGAACACGATTGCCACGGATCGGACTTTGTCTATAAGTCTATTGTTCCGCTCCGGAAACCGAACCAACGCACCTCCTATCACACTTTCCTTTACTCAATTGTTGCGCAGTCGGGCAGCAAGCGCCGGTTCTACAGCTCCTTGTACCCCTTTCAGCGCTGGAATAGTAATGATCCGTTTCAACTGGGGTTAGGCGGACATTGCGCCCGACAATCGCCAAATCTCTTATATACTTCATTAAGTTTCTTTCCTAGCTTCTGAGACTCGCGCTTAAGCATAATCAGGAAAGAAAAGTTAGAAAGATCAGGCAATAGAATAGGCAGGATCACAGGCTAACCACTCTCGTTCTATGTATGATCTGCTTTCGATGCGAGCCATGACAAGCTTACTTATGAAAGACTGCTTGCTCATCCTACTTCTGATTGGCCTACACCGGCTGTATTCTCGTCAGACGATACACACCAGCTACGACATCAAAGATCTCTCGCTGTCTCCGCAAACCATGCTGATGCTGCCCATGCTACTCTTACTTAGCACGAGCAAGTTGGCTTGTTGACGAATCCCAATTCGTTGACCATGCTTTACTCATACTATATTGGGTAGGCCTCGCGCGGGTATACGTCTTTGAGCTCAGGTTCTCCGGCACCTTACTATGGGCTACCCTATATACTATAAAATAAATATGTAGGGCAAGGAAAAAGACTCCTCTAATAGATTGGGCACGGGCCGAGAATTCCGTCTCAACCCGAACGTAATGCGCTTCTCCATGGTACTACCGGAAACCATGTAAGTCGGGGTATAACTACTAGTTTGACAGAGCAGAAGAAATCCTGATTAGAACAGTATTTCCAATGCCACAGGGTACGGCCGATTGGCTGACGTTTCCTAATTGAGTGTTGATTCGTTGGAACCATATAAACCCACACCCGGAACTCCCGTTAAGGGAGAGGTGGAACAGCCGGTGGTGTACTAAATACACTTTGTTGCCGAATACTAACGTTTAGGAAGCAAAGCCAAGGAAATCCTAGATGAAAACTTTCCGTTGGTATAAACATCCATGGATGCGAACGCCCTTCCTGATTCTGAGATCATAATTTGAGATCAATCGTAAGCGCTGGCAGGGGGCCTATCTATTTCAGATATAAGAAGCCTACTAAATAAGATAAGCAAATATCTTCTTCTCAGCAGTCGAAGAAGTGGACCACCTAAGCAGTTACGAACCGGAGTATTTGTTTGGCCGATCCCCAGCTCTCCCCCTAAGAGAGGTTTGCTTCTTCGGCTGAACTGAAAGCGTAAGGATGAATTCACTCTACCGGGAGCACATCCATGTAAGAGTACTTTAATACTTTAATAATAGCGAATCCGGGCTATGCTACAGCAACGCCGCAAAACGAAGAGGCTTTCTTTTAAAAGACCGGTTTGGTTCCACTAGCTGCCCTCCTCGATTCAATTCCAATAGTTGAGTCAACGCCTCCTCTTCTTTCTCCCGGCTTGGCCATTTTCAAAGTAGAGCTTTCTTCTGACGAACTATTCCTATGTTAGGTTTTTCCACGGGTCTTAAGCTAAGGGACTGGGTCACAGGACCCTAGGAGTTCCTGTAAAGCAAGAGATGTAGATCAGCTTCGGATGGAGGAGTTTGCTGAAAAGATAGCTCAGCCGTTAGAAGAAGATCAGGTGGCGCGCCTTTCCTTGCTGTAGACAACAAGGATGGGTATTTCCGACTTGCTAGCCCATCCATTTAGAACACCTTTCCGCTCCCCTCGCGTAAAGAAAGGATGCTCACTTCTGACGTTCAACCGATCGATCACTTCTCCTCGCATTTCCATTTTAAGGAGGGTACCTTCCATTCGAAGGTCATTGTGCTACTTAGGCTATTGCTTTTTTTAAAGGTTGAATTCTCCACATTTTTTTTTAAGCAGTTAGGTTGGTTCAAGCAGATCGGTGAACGCCATAGGCAAGTACTCCGCCATGGGTATAGTCGGTAGGTGAAGGAGGTGCCAGGAAAATGTCATAGGCTAGTAAGATAGGATCATATTAACCCCTGTGAAACGAATTTCGTTCAAAGGCAGCTGGATCCCAATAGTAGTTTCCCAGTTCAAAGTATAACCTGACCTCAAAGGATGGAAACAGGACAACAGCCGATGTGGTCAAATGCCTTCTCTTTTTCGATGGCCCTACTCCGACAACATGAGGGTGAACGAGTGCCCGGTAAGGCACTTTCTCGGGAATATATCTATGCACTTGTGCGAGCTAAACAAATCGATTCCTCGCGAGTCTAGTCCCACTATCCGCATCTATAAATGAAGCGACCGCTCTCTCCGGCTCTGCCTTTAAGAGCAGAGTAAGGCTGCCCGCCAAAAGAAGTAGTAGGTTTTCCCTTGGTCACCACCCACACTTCCAAACATAGTTTGCGCCTTAAGTGATGGAATAGTTCCGGGTCAGTACCACACTAAAGGTTGTAAACGCGCTTCCTTATCTCCGGCTAAAAGTGCGTCCCTCTATGCACTTAATATTTGCTCATGATGACTTGCTTAGGATATTCTGAACGAAAACCAATCTCGAGCACATGGAAAATGGTAAAGTATAGGCATAGCACTTCGATCCTCATGTATTTAGACTCTCGGCTTTACCTGCCCCCGCCTACTAGCAGATAGATGTCCTCTAGCCCGAGTTCTTGCCTAAACTAGCTATATGCAAGACTTAAGAATGGCCAATCGTGATCCTTGATAGACCAGCAAACAGGTCGATTCAGACCTCCTTTCTTTGGTCTACACTGTATCCATTGCCCAACGCCGCAGTAGAACGTATACCAATGAACTCTTTTGTTAGCTACGCATCGCCACGCAACGACACATCTATAGCGCTTATATCATCGTAGATGATGAATATACAAGCCTTCATATACAAGCCATAGTTCTTGAGGACACCCCCGGCAATTCAATAGTTGAAGCCTTAGTGCACGCCAAGCTAGGGAGAGAAACTACACGCCCTGAGTAGCAACATAACTACACCGCCCGGAGGGATAGAGTTTTGGTGTTCTCAAACGGCGAAGCCTCGGACTTCCTTGGTGTTCTCAGTCGGCGAAGCCTCGCTACACTCATATGCGCTTCTCCGCCTACGACTATTTAATTAGAGTACTACGCTGAAAGCGTAGGTGTGTGCGCCCCCCTCTCTCTGGTTCTCCCCTAACTCCTTTCTGTGTCCGCATCTCCCTGACTCCCTATCTCCTTACATAGCAGCAGGTGTATTAACAACACGCGGAGCGGGGAATGGAATAACTGGGCTGGGGGAGCGGAACAAGGGACTCGCCCCCTAACCTAAACAAAGCGTAGCGGTTAATGAATCGAAATAAGTCACTATGAGCGAAGTGCTTATCTGTATTCCTTGCCGGGTACGCTCTTATTATAGGGGCGTATGCGTCTTGTTCGGCCAACTTACGCTAAGTATATATAATTCATATGCGTATGCGTACGGGGGAGAGTGAGGGGGAAAGAAGAGTGGGTATGCGGGCTTATTTCGCTTTAGTTTCGTTGTGACCCAGTGCTCAAATTATTATTACCTGTGCTTCGAAGGTGATAGCCGGAAGTCGCAGAGCTGGATACTCAGACCTAGGAAGAAAATCCAATAACTTACTCAATAAATTAAGGCGGGACATATCCAAAAGGAAACTCCCATAGGTTCCCAGGGATAAGCCACTGCTACAGAAACTATATCAATGATAGTGGAAACTCGCACTTACGTTAGATGGAAGTCAATCTTCTATCCCTCTCAACCCATCCTAGAATGCAAATATGCGCCACGACGGGGACCAACATCGAATGTTAACCGTAAATAGAACTCAAGGCAGGTCCCTTACTCTAAGCAACCTCAAAGGCAAGGCGCTTGCGGTTCATTTCCTGAAATCACACTTGTTAAACTCTATCTTTTCTGTGGAAGAATGGCATTTCCTCGAGCTTGCCTTCCTAGCTGTCGAACTAGAACAAGCCCAGCAGAGAGGACTGGCTCTTCCACTCGGGCAAAGGAAGTCACTTTCGGGAGCATCCTTCGAACTAGGGAATAAACCAAGGAGAATTGAGACAAACCGGGCATTGGGGAATCAATAGACGTAGGGATCGCAGCACGGCACCACATATATGCGCCTATGGACGGGGAGGCTAGGCACTTCGGGGAGTATACTAGGGACGGGCCCTAAATCCGTTCGTTCGTTTGGGGACTCGACCCTCACATCACTCGCGGCAAGACGACAAGACACATGGGAAATTGCACTCCTGACTATTTAAATTATGAACTACTTATTAATTATATAATAAATAAGATCGGAATCGTTCATAGCATCTTCTACCTTCGACATCAAGGATTGAGAAGACGACTGTGGGCATGCCGCTCTCGGTAAGGCTGACTACTTCCCTCTTGTCGTCTTCCGGGATGAACCCATTCAAAGTGGGAGAACGGACATCGACTCGTTCTTCTTTCCCTCACTAACGCTCGCCTGCTCTATTGACATTGACTTTGCCAAGGAGATTGAATCATACCTAGGCATTGGGTATCCGAGCTCCTAAGTCATCTTAGCTACCATCACTGCCTTGCTCTGATCTCGCTCTCTGAGCGGTACTTCACTGCCCTAGCGTCAAATGCTTTCTTTGATCCTCCTTGCTTTCCTGCTTATGCTATCAATGCTGGATTGGAAGACCTGCCTGGATCGCTCTCTTCACTAACTCCCGAGCTCAGAACAAAGATTAGCTCAGAAAGAGACTAACTACTTGAAAACTCATATCACCTTGCCTCCCTCTCCTAGCCCATTACTATTATGGCTGCTATAGGTCTCTCTGGATTTCCCAATCCACCACAGTTATCATTTTCAGTCAGTACTCGCTATCATGTCTGATTCACATTTATTTGAACAGAACGGCCATCTTTCTGTAGCTCAAACTCGCGTAACCATCTTTTGAAGGTTCATGCCTATTTTTTGGGCAATGAAAACTAGCATTTCTCATTAGTCAGTAAAGTAGGCCTCTTCGGGGTCTTTCTAGCCCTATCTCGTGGGTCAAGCGGTCAATCAACAACTTGACGACTTATTCACTCAATGGGGCAAAGGCTTAGCTTTTTTCATCATTTGCCTTCGACTTCAAGCAGTAAGCAGAAAGAAATTGAAAGACCAGACGTTCCATTAGAAAAAGGGAAAAGCTTAAACCGACAAGAGTAGTGCCGAATCAAGCTTCTATTGATGTACTTGAGACTTCCCTAGCAACAATCAATGCTGGCAAAAGCGCAGGAACAAGCCAACTCAATCTGTGAACCGAACCGGTCTGGTCTCTGTTCGCAAGCAAGAGAACTGGATGACTCAACTCCCCTAGACGTGAGTGCAGAGATCAAGTACGAGAATGACACGGATTCGATAACTAGTAACATAAGGAATCAGTTCATTGACATTGAAAGAAGGAGATTGATGAACGAGACGAGAACTGCACTCAACAAACACAGAATAATCAGGGGATGGCTTCGCAACTCGAAGGGATGCTGCGCCGCCTAGCCTAGGTACGCGTCTGCCCCAGGCTTTTTTCTATAGGATCTGCTGCTCCAACCATTAGACGGTGTGGGTGCAGGGCCTCCATCTTGCTTGCAAGCATTTACCAAACACAGTTTCTCGTATAGAAAACGCGCGTCGGAAAGCAGATAAGGTCCCTAAGCAATCACTTAGTGGAAAAGGAAGTGATCGCTTATCTGGTTTAGACTATAAAGCAAATAGGGGGCGGGGAGCTTTTCTCGGTTAACCATGCTTTTCGAACGATTCGTGCCAAGCTAAGCTTTTATTCCTCTTCGGGTCGATCTTTTTACTTACATTATGGATACTTTAGCAAAGAACCATAAGCTCCCAACTTCCGGGCAGGGAAGAATTTGTTTTCTACCTCAGAGATTCTTTCGTGCGATTTCATGGCCGGAATTGACGGCTACGCGCCTCATTGCGGCATGAATGAACAAGCAAAACACTTCCCGAAAAGTGTTTTTCGGGGACCACCTTTTACAGCTCACGACTGCGCTCTTTCTTGGCTCGGTAGACCGATATTATTAATAGAAATTCAATATTACAAAGGGGACAACTGGGACAGCAGACTGACCCTGGGTGCCCATTTTTTCAAGGAGAAAGGCCCCCCGGGCTTCTTTAGGAAGATCCGCTTGTGAGAGGAAAATGTGTGGTTTGCCCCAGAATCACAGCCAAAGTTTGCGAGGCTGTCAGCTACAGTGTTGCCCTGCCGTAAGGTGTGCTGGAATAAGATATTTTGATCTGCAATCCATGAGGTTATGCAATAAAGGCCACCATCTAAGAAGAATCCACGGGATAGCTTGCCGGCGACTAATGATATCAATAACACTCTTTGAATCAGATTCTACTATGGAGATGTGAATATGATTTTGGTGACAAATTCTAAGACCATCTATAATCGCCCTGAACTCTGCAAGAAGGCTGCTGCTCAATCCATCAAAATTTGAGTAAGCTAAAACGAAGTCGCCTGAGCTGTTCCTGATGACACCTGCACCCGCAGAGGAGCCTGGGTTCCCCCTTGAACACCCATCCGTGTTCAATTTCAAGCCGGCTGGAGGACGAAGCCATTTAACAAGCCGTGGAGTAGAGTGCTGTGTATAATCAACAATGTGAAGTGAGAGAAGGATTTGCTTCTGTTGTGCAGAGAGAATTCGTTTGGGATTGACCAGTGAACACAGATCTTTGAGTGATCGGGCAACGCGAGCTGTGAGAACTGATGCCGGAGAGCTTCTGTTGTCGTAAACAGCCGCGCAACGGTCTCTCCAGAGTTCCTGGGTAATCAGCGACGGGAGAATGCCAATGATTTCGAAGGCTTTCTTTAAGGGGTACCTTAGCGTCCCTTTCACACTGAGCCTAAAACAGTTTGAGAAGAGCCCCATGCCATGGTTGTTTTTTGGGACTCAGCTCAGGTGATGGCATAAAGTTTTGATCTTGGGTTAGTATTCAGAGTGAATACCCCTCTCCCACTCTTCCACCCCGGTAAATAAACAAAGAGCTGCGCATTGAACAAATCATCGCAACCATGTACCAACAAGGGCTGCTTTCCGCCTGCAAAGCAAGAGCTCGGAGAGAGCATAGTGAGTACCCCCGGAGAAAAGAGCTGGTAGACGGCCCTCTTAGGAACGCAGCTACCTGGTTAAGAAAGCATTGGCAAGCAAGGGTGTCGGGCCATATAGCTGCGCCTATATTAGGGAAGAATTAGGTATTATTCGATCATACGAACATAGATAGAATAGAATAGAATGGAGCTTATGTCTTGCTTGGTCCGGGCTTTCGGACCCGAACAAAAGGTCCGGCTTTCACGAGAGAGGTGAGCGTAGTGAGCGAGTTCCACTCTTTTTATTGCCTTCTCTATAAGTGTGCTGGATAGGGACAGAAAGAGCTTTCATTCCCAAGTCCTAGATCCCAGCAGACAGCGATCTTCTTACTGAGAAAGCAACGTTTCACGAATCAGATGGGGAATCACCCACACGAGGACCAGAATACGCATTCTAACGCTTTACAGAGCCCGAAAGACTGATTCCAGAGTTCGGGATCAGATCTTATTCCGAATCGGAGAATAGGCATAAGAGGAACGAAGTAGCTCGCCCTACAAAAAGCAAGGAGAGGAACGAACACTGGCTCGCTTGCTTCACTGGCATCAAAAGAACTGATAGTCAGTCAGTTATATAAAAAGGTATGTATAAAAAAGAGGAGAGTCAAGATCAGGAACTCTTTCTTACCTTTTAAAGAGGAGTCGAGTTTCTACTATTGGTGAATCAGTTATCTCTTAAATAGAATAGATAGTATTCAAACAACAAGCTCATACAGTCAGTAGCTCACGAACTACCGATAGTCTGTCTATTCATACTACCGTGTCTAGTAAGGAAAGAAAAGAGAAGAGTCAAGATATCCTATCAGCTAAACCGCATGCCCTAACTGACTGGCTTGAAGATGAGAAGGAATTGAGATAGTGATTTATTCAATTGATTTCTTTCATTCAGATAAGGAATAGATAGAGTAAGATTCAGTAACAGCTGAAGATGCAATGGACTGACTCGCTCTCTTTCTCGTTCCAAGTATGTAACTCGCTGGCTCAAGGGCAAAGGGATATTTCCTAACTATATAGGCTCGCTAGCAACTGGCTCGAGAGGAGATGTACTTGAGGAAAGGCTAGATTCGAGGGTAAGGTCAAAGGCTTGCTTGCAGGTGACCAACGGAAGCGACCTTAGGGAGAGGAACGTATGGCTTGCATCTGAGGCGCTTGCTCAAGAGATTTTCGGAAAGGCGGCTAATCCCTTGCTTGCTACTCTCACTTGCCTTCAGGATCTTGTTACATTGTCTACTAAGTCAAAAAGGAAGGAAAGAAGAATAAAATAAGGATATGAGATAAACCGGCTGGCGTATTCCCTCAATACTGCTCCTGTCCTAACGCCTGATACTGCTAACAGATAAACTACTTCTGCTTCAAGTCCTAGCTAACTAAAAAAGAGGGTAAGGATTGATGTCACTATCTCTTTTCCATTAGGATACTCGCTTCCATTATATTGACTCGCGTAAAGTATTCCATCTTTGTACTCGTTTCAAGTATTTCACTCGTTTATTCCGCATCGCTGGCTAAGAACTCACTTCCTTCCTCGCTTGATGACTGGCAGGAGAGATGAGAGAAGAAGAGAGTCAAGATCTAGAGATGTGAGAAGTAGGTATTCACGAACTTTTTTGCTGGCTAACAGGACTAGAGCGTCATTGGATTATCCCACTTAGGAAACGGGCTGGCATAAGAGGAGAGAAGAGAGTAGATCGGGGATAGGCTGGCATCCCTAGCTACCTGGCTGACTTGCGGGCATAGAGACAACAAGCAAGCATCAAAGGAAAGAAAGATAGATAATCTAACTCCAACACCGAGGTTTGAACAGGATCGGAGGTAAGATCAAACTCATCAAGAGAGTGGCGCCTAGCCGTTGAGAGCGTCTCTTGTCTTTGTAGAGGAAGAGTACGTACGATCTTGGACTGGACTGTAAGACCTACACTGCCTGGCTTGCTGCCCTGAAGAAAGAGGTTATAATGACGGGAAAACTACTGGCTGGCAGGAAAAGCTACCGATAAGGTAAGGAAATAGGACCTCACTTCCTAGCTTAACTCCTATCTAACTTCCTTCACTGAACTACTACTGGCTCGCGATCTATCTTAGATGAAAGGGAAAAGGCAAGATCAACTGCCATCCCTAACTCACTCGCAGGAACGTAGTAGCTCGCTTGCAGGACTGGCTTGCTTATAGTCCTATTTGTACCACTTCCATTCAAATGTTGAGCTACGCCCTCTACCTTGAGGGAGCAAAAAGAACACCCACCCTCTTCTTCTGAGTCTGAAAACGTATTAGATTAGATAAAAATGTAATATTCTACAACACGGCTGATGCCCTACTTTATCTTTCCTTTGTCTTGGTTTGCTGCAGTACATGAGATGAGTAGACTGCTTTCTTCTAATCTAATAGTTGATTTAGTGGAATCTCTCTTAATACCTCAAGTCAAACAGGAGATGAAAGGCGCTTGCGAGACCAGCAGTTCCGAAGAAGTAAATAGCATAGAACTCAAGGCCGAAATTGCAGAGATGCTGCCTCTTTGATCTGGTAGTTCCGGCGGAGCTTACCACGGCCGTTATGGCTCTCGCGAAGCACGAGGATTTTAATTAACACGCTATTGGCTGCCGACAAAGAGCTGAGTGATCGCCTAGTACAACTGGTGGTGGACTCTATAAAGGTGCTCCATGACAGGATGCTGGCTCCAGAGGCGGAGTCTCTGTTGGCTGATGCGGGAAGGCTCTCTGCTGAGCAGGCGTCCCGGTGTTAGAATATATAAGAAGAGTTGAGGAACTAGAGTAATAGGCGCGGCCAATCTTACTAAACTAAAGAGATGCGAGAGCGTTAGGGCCGGCTTCGGTACATCAATCAATCACTGGAGGAACTCCTGCAGCGCGCTTCTTCTCCTTTGCAGCGCTACTCTCGCCACCACAGCTCTTTTTTAGCCTCTTTGGTTCCTACCCTACCACCTTCCTTTCTCTCGGCCTATCAAAATCAATATCCTTATCAGACAAGGTTATTCCGGCACCTCACATCTCAAAGAGGTCATTTCTGATATTGACAGCAAGCTTTGTCTCATCTTCATGAGCAGCCACCAGCTTTGCCCCAAAGCAGTCACTGAGAGATTCTTCCCCCAAATCACCAATATACTCATCAACGGGAAGTTCAAGGTCTAAAGCTCGGGCCCTGTGTTGGCCCATCATACTCTATGAACATATATATATTTTCCACGCTTGTTGAGCGGTCAAACTACTTGTAACTGCGGATGGGCACAGTATGAATTAAACTTCATTTCTAAAGCCCCAACCAACCGAAGCCCCAATCGTAACCCGACTGGTTAAAACCCTAGAAATCGAGATCTAGGGAGAAAGAGAAATCGTAAGAAATCTGGTTGGAGGTAATGAAGGAAGGGAAGGTGGGGAAGGAAGCGAATGGAGTCTTCCTTCTATATCTAGACTAAGTCATTTTCACAACGGAGTCTTACTGAACCGCCGGGATTGATATGAGACTACGGTTTAAAGCTTCCGAACGAACTAGCTAGATCTGGATCTGCTGAACCTGAGGCTGAAAGCTATCACTTTAAGAAAAGTGAGATTTTGAGTCTGAGAATGGATCCATGAACAGAGCTAGGGGAACCTGCGCACGCAAGAGAAGTGCTACGGCCAAGAACCAAAGGCGGCCAACGACTAAGGAGCAGCCCAAGCGAAATAGAACTACGACGAAGGCGAAGAGGCTTCATTAGCAGTCGTTGTCGGGGAAGCTCTTACTGTTCTCGAATCTGCTCTGAGTGGGATTTGACTTTGCTCCAACTATCGATTTCCGAGATGGCTATCTTATAGAGAGAGAGACCCGCTTTTTAGTGGTTACCCCAACGGATTATGCAATTCGAACTACTGCCCAAAGAAGGGCGATCTTGATTGGTGGCGATTGGCTATAGGGTTGTGGCAGCGGGTGGTGACAGAGGCGTCAAGTGGTGGGGGGAAAGCTCCTCTCTTTCATTTCCCCTTGTGTCAACCTAGTAAGTAAGGTATGAAGTTCGGGGTAGAATAGAGGGATGAGCGATGCCTCTCCCTGTCCCTAACTTGAAGAATAGAAAGCCACCACTAGCATAGCAAGAAAGTTAGTCTATCGATTCAAGGACGAGATTGGATTAATAAAGCAGGGGCATACTGGCCTTTTGAAGGCCGGCCTGATGGGCTAAGATCCAATACGAACTTGAGTTACCAATACCACTGAACCTGAAAGCACGCCTAACTGCTTGCTGCACTTCGCGCGCGAGAACAGCGATTGAGGAACCAGCGCCCAAAGTGCTTTCGCCTAAGCCCTGGTGGTTCAAATCATTCATCCCTCCCGGCTCCTACTTGCATATTCCCGTGCATCGGCGGCAGACTCCTTTTCCGTTGCGACCTTGGGGCACTCCATTCGAGTGGGTAGCAACGTAGAATGTAGTGGCTTTTCTTGTTCTTATTTTCTGCTATTTGTTGTTCTGTTCTTTCTTTCAGAACCTTCTTTTTATTGTTGCTTTTTCTATTTGATTTCGTTCTTCGATGCTGTTGGTTGTGGATGGGTTTCTTTTGTTTCCCATTCCTCTCCGCACGCGCCTTTATTTTATTCCACTCGTTCCCTTACGGACCACTTACTTCATCCCTGGAACGAGAGAAAGAGGGAGCTCCATACCTATCTTCGATTATGAAAAGTGCATCGCCGGGCGACCTCTTTGCCTACCGCTTGCCGACCGCACTGACTGACCCAAGCCTGCCTTATCCTTATTACAGGTTCACGCACTACCTTCGGCTAGAGGAACTGAGAAAAAGGTAAAAGAGAAAGCCATAACCCCAAAGAGTTTTTAGAAGTCCCTAAACAGACAGACATTCTATCCCATATAAGAATCGCTATAAGACCCATGCCCAGCCAGGGAAAGCCCTTGGAATAGCCCGCTAAAAAGCCCCAAAAAGCCCGAGCAAAGACATACAGGACAGGCACAGACACAGATATTCAACCATATAGAGTCGCCCAAATAATCGCTAAAAAATCTACCAACCGAACTGCCTGCCCGACCTCCTCACGAACTGTCAGTAGAGGAACATAGAAGAAGGCAAACTGGGAATTCCGTTAGTGCACTTCCTCTAACGTTCCTCATTATAAGACTTTCAAAGAGAGGTTTTGTCCTAAGAAAAGAAGGAAAGACTGATATTGATTGGCTTTCTTTGTTCGCCTTGCCCATATTTGAAAAATGTTTTTGACTTAGCCTTGCACGACTCCTGCGCGCGGAGAGGTAGCTGATAATGAGTTATCTCGCAGCCGTATGGGTTACGTAATCGGTGTGATTTTGATATCACTAATAATCACAGGGTGCGCAACTCAGCTTTCGCAGTGAGAATAGAGGTAGCGGTGTGCGTAGCGCAATAAGTCATAATGGCGTTAATAGCTAACTCTTATATGCGTATCTGTTCCCGCGCATGTCATTCATTCATCTTCGACTGCCGCTAAGTCTTATTAACTAGCATGGATATCTTACAGCTTAGCGAACTCCGACACTAGTGACTTCTCTTTCGATATAGTCACTTCGCAATCAGCTTATCGTACTCTCTCGCTACCTCACCCTATGACTAGGATAGTCGATCAACCTTTTTCCCAGGGAATACAGCGTGATGCGAAAACTGGCCACGATGACTCGCCAAGGGTAGCCTTATAAATAACGAGGAAAGGAGCTTTTCACTCGCGAAAGAAGTGCCGAACTCTTCCCTACTTAGACTCATATGCTCAGATTAACCACCCGAGTGAAGCTATCTTAGTTCTCTTTGAAAGAAGTAGTTTCCCTATAGTGGTGGAAGTTCGCTATTCAAAGAGCGCTATTCAGCCTTTTTCCGGTTCAAATCTCATTCCCGAGGAGAAATCACTGAACTTGCATTGAGGAAAGTCAACCGCACTATAGGTAGAATGTTGAGGGCAAGCGTGCGGGATCAGCCGAGCAGAGAGGGCAGGAGCACCTTTAGAGCTAACTCCGTGCATTAGAGTGTTGTTGTCTTAGTAGTTCGTCAGCGCACTAAACTCTGCAAGCACGAGCTAATGCGTGGACTTATTCGCGGTGGAATTCCGGCATCGAACGATGTGCCTATTTATATTATTTGCAAGCACGAGCGGTGTGGCATGCGTATCTGTTCCCGCGTATCTTTTGAGTTCAGCATAGCGGTGGACTTCCTATATTATTTGCAGAGAAGCTAGGAAGCACGAGCGGTGTGAGCGAAGCGATGTGATTGCTAGGAAGTAATCACGAGAGGAGCGGTGAGGCTCTCTTAAATCAGTCATTGAAGTGAGTTTTTGCTTCAACTCTGCGCGGTCCTGACAGACCCTTTGGAGGAGCTCATATCTATTATAGACCGGAATCGTGCACACGATCGGCAGAAATGATTGGCTCACCACCATTTGAACGGATACCACCAACTGTCTTTCCAGACCGAGACATCCTCCCACGATGAGTAGATGGCATCTACGCCCCCTCTGATAGGAGTTAGATGTTCCAAGAGGGAGGGCATAACAGTTGGAGACTTGAGGCCCCTACCATGAGAGTGAATGTGGGAAGAATCATTCTTCTGCCCTGAGATCCTCTGGGATACTACGGGAGTAGCTTGGTCAACAAGCACTTGCTTTGATTTCAAAGTGTCTATCAGTTAGCAAGCGAGGGACAAACAATAAGTCTGATTCTGCTTCTGTTGGTGAATGCTAAAGATTGGTGAGGCAGTAAATAACAAGTCAGATTCGAATAACAGTCAGATTGGTTAAGCATATAGGGCTGGCTTGAAAGCTGTTTGCTGCTTTCGATCCCCTTCATGAGGATGTAGATGACTTGCAAGAAGAGCAGTATACCCAAAACGAAGCAACAGAGGATGGAAGGGAACGTCCACGACTCCTGAGGAGAATCCGACTGCTGATTCACAGCCCGATGAGGAACTCGAGAAAAGGTGAGATATAGCTACACTCCTGCCTAACAACTCTTGACTTGACGTAGAAACCTCAACAACATCATCCTCCGCTCTGCCTCAAGAGCATCACACACGCAAAGAGATAGTTTTATACAAGAAATATTAAGGTGCCATGACTTACTTACACTAAAACCAGAGGGCCAGCCTCAACTACTTAATTCCGTGGGGGTGCTCAATAACTCCTCTTTGACTTCATAGCAACATCTTCTTCTTCCTTATTCCGCCTAAGATTGCCTTTATACTTAGCGGGGAAAAAGCCATTTCAGGCTGTAATTCAGAATAAGGGAATGATTTAATTAACAGGGGAGGCGCAAGGAGGATACTGAAACCTACGCCTTTATCCCGGAGGTGAAAGAAGTGAGTTCAGTCTTCCCCGCCAGCAAGGAGATATACATAAGAGCGAGTCCCCATCCCAAATGATTGGCTAGGAGTGATAGGGGCAGATCTGAAGAGAATTTGTCAAATAATTGCTTAGTGGAAGAAGCAAATAATTAGTTAGTTTTCCATCGTCAGCGAAGCGCAGTGATTGCCGGGAAGCGAAGCGCACAAGCTGAGCGGTGAGGCGATGCGCTCTCTGAAATAAAGAAAGAAGGCGAGCGGCGTATGAGCGATGAGAAGGGCTAACTGGGTAGTTAGCACGAGCAGAGCGGTGTGCGTGGCATGGATTAGCAGAGACGAAGCGGAGGAGTGGACCCTTTTGGTGGGTCTAGGCAGCGACTTTGTTCCGTTAATGGTTGAAATGATTTTGAAAGCACCCTTTCCTCTTTTTGACCCTTCTACCTATAGAAAGACGGAACCAGCTTTTAGTAAAGCGAAAATGCCCTTAAAGACCAAGCTTTCCCGTCTAAAGTCCCATCCCAGGCTTAAAGGAAGGTTGATAAAAACGAGATTGAGAAGCCTACTGCGAATATTAAAAGCTTAGGTATCATCTTGACTCAGTCAAACGACTTTGAATAACTAGTCGAGGAAAGCGGCCCTTATACTTAGGCTCATCGGGAGAAGATGGCATTCCCACATCCTTTTGAAAGCCAGGATGATTCTTTGTTCCTCGGATGCGGGGGGCTGGAATCATCCTTTTAAAGGCATCTTCTCGCTGGGTGGACATCTGTTCATCAGTGGGGAGGAGCCCTTTTCCAAATCTATGATGGAGGGCTCTCGATGAATTGTTCGGCTAAAGCCACTGGGCCTCCTTCTGATCACGAGAAGCTAGATCTCGGTTCACCACTTTCTGACTCGCATTTGAATGCTTAGATAATATTAGAGGTGGAGACATCATCTTGTGGAGTGGGTGTTCGAACGAGAGGATGATAACGGCAGGAACAACCTAGCACCAATTGGCTCGCTAGACGTTGACCACTGGGCACCTCCTGACGCTTGAAGTCGACTTCAGCCGAATCAAAATACACTGCTTACACAGAACAGAAAAATGCCAAAGCAGTCTTCGAGATAGGGGCCAGGGCTGGATTCAAAAAGTGAGTGACCCTCTCACGCCGGGTTCTTCCCGGTCAATGAAATAGACAAGCATCTGGTTCACCAGGAAAAGCATAAACATTGGTTGCCCGAGAGAAGAAATAGACTCCGATACGGCGGCTAGTTCAGTACAATGAGAGAAGAAAGATGACCCTAAGCTCAGGAACTAGGGAGTAATATCCTTTAGATTTTCGTTGTCTTCATCTGCGGCTGGTCAAACTATAGGACTCCCTCATCCGCCTTTTTGTTATGGAAATAGGTCCTCTCTCTAGTTCACCAAAAAAGAACATAGAACGATGAGGGCTATGCGGGCAGGAAGAAGCGGCATGTTGGCACACTTAACTAACCGACTCCTTCCCATAAAAAGGAGGAAGCTGAGAAATGGGTCCATACTACTCTCACAGGAGAACGGGAAATGCAGATTCCTTTTAACGGAGGTCGGCTTTCCGCGATAGTTAAATAAAATCATTGGCTTTGTGAATTAGACTTTGAACCATATTTGCTTGATTCAGTTCGTTACCACCTAATACAGATTAGAAATATAAAGATTCAATCGCAGGTGACCCATCATCTGAGCAAGCAGCACCCGTAACGGCAGATCCAGCCCCAGTTAGACTTCTATAGTCAGACGTTAAAAAGCGCGTGGAATTCTTTCCAGTTAAAAAGCAGGCACCCCGCCGAAAGCCAGCACCGGAGTCAGAGGTTGAAGCAGAAAAGGCGTTAATCAAGAGCTTAGTCTGGGAATCAATGCACCTCAGCTAAGTATAAAGAACTAGCGGCGAAGTGAAGTGATTGCGATCACGAGCTAAGCTTTCTTTAAAGGTAAAGGGGCGGTGTGTTCGTTCGAATCTGACTTATATAGCCACGCACAAGCAGAGCTTGAAGTTAGTATGATTGAGCATATGAGCGATCACGAGCTGAGCGAAGCAAGCGAGGTCATTAATTAGGCTAGCTAGGTAGTGCCGTAAGAGTGAAGCGTAGCGGTGTTCGTGCAAGAAGTGATTGCTGAGCTAAGCTTTCCATGCGTTAATGTCATTCATGAATCAGAGAATATATCTAGTTAATCGGCAAGTGAAGTGATTGCTAGGAAGCGATCACGAGCGGTGTGCATGTCATTCATGAATCTTCGATGGCCTTTCTAAAGCACTAGTTAATCGGGAAGCGAAGAGTGAGTCAGCAAGCACGAGCTGAGCTAATGCGTTAATGCAAGAATGACGTGGGAAGCACGAGCTTTCACTTAGTCTTCTTATGGTGAGACTTATCCATCTCTTACTGGATCAACCGAATCTACTGCTGCTCCAGCTACTTCCCATCCCTACGCGGGCCTTTCTCAAGCTACGGGCTTTGCAAGTGGAACTCAATTGGCTAAACCAAAAGATCCTAGTCGGTTCTTAAGCTAGAGGACTCCCTCGTCCGGTTCTACTCTGAAGAAGCGTATTCACTGCTTGCTTCGGCGCGTATATTCATCATCTACGATGATATAGATGGCAAGATGTGCGCTATAGATGGCAAGTTCTCGGCTCATCGACTTTAGTGATCATCTGACTCTCCTCAGGGGAGGCCTGCTTGCTCGTCTAAATGATCCACGCCAACTACTAAGTCTATTGCTGCCTGCGGGCGTGTAGCTCTTGTTCGGGAGTGTTTGAGGCGTACCGGTCACTCTATCCCTTGGCGCACTCATCGAGATTCCAGAATGACTTCGATGATTCTATTGAATAACTTGCGAAAGGGGTATATGTCAGAGTAGGTCACGACCCTAGCATATTTGGCCGGCAACGAGAACTTACTACTTCTTGACCACTTTACCTGCGATTCGACCAGCTTAGAATATATTCCAAACCTGGCACTAAATGAGAACTGAACATAGTGAAACTTTAGAGGCACTTCAAAGAGACGAGCGTGCTAATAGAGACAAAGCTTTGACTTGTTAGAGCATAACTACGTCCGGGCAGAAGGGCTCGGGACATACTGAAACGAAGTCCAGTAGATCACCCCGCCTCGTCCGAGAAAGCTGCAGTAAACGTTTTGTCAAAAGCTTCTTTTTGTTATGCGGAGAACTGCTTAAAAGCGGCTATCGGTAATAGTCATCAGCGGTAAGACAAGCAAAGAAAGCAAAGCGGTTCAGTGTCAAATTCAAGCTAAGCGGGAAGGGATTGCAGCACGAGTAAGGCGCGTAGCGATTAGACTAAGGCGCGTAGCGATTAGTTGTTAGAGTCAGTTTATGGTGAACCAAGGCATATAGTCTGAATTTCGCATCCTTAAGAGTCATTGCTTAAGAAGGCCTTCTTGATAATAGATTGACAAGAGGAATTCAGGAGAATGAATGCGTGAAAGTCTTTCAAGGAGTGACAGCCCCGTAACTTCGGTTTCCGGACAAGTCTCTGCTTCTCTCTACGAGCTATATTGGCTCAAGAAGGGCATTCAAAACTAGATAATCCCCCTATGATTTAGGGGAGTAGGAGGTTCGCCTGAAGAGTAGTTGCGCAATTACACCATCTTGACTTAATTAAAGGACTCGAACTATCTTGACTTTGCACAGAAGTTTCGGTCAAATAAGAGTATACGTGGACCACCTTGCTAAAGCGGGGGGTACTACTGGCATGCAACGTTGCTGAGTATGTTCAGACCTCCTGTGTCAACAGGACAGACTTCTGGGGCTCTTGGAGCAGTAGCCATGGGAGAGTTTTCTCAATGGATTTGATCGAGGCAAATAAGAGAAGGAATCTCACGAATTAGCCTTTATCATAAGGTACGTAGTGACTCGACGTTAGGAGAGGCCTGGGAACTTTGAGTTATACGACGCATAAGTCATTCTTGCATGCTTTTTCTCGTGCTTCCGGCGCTTCGCCAACTAGTTCTTTTTAGTACTAAGTTAGATTGTCGCATTAACCGCTCAGCTTTCCCTCATTCTTGCATTAACGCATTAGCTCAATACGCTCAGCTCGGGCTAACTACCCAGTTAGTCCTTCTCTTCGCTCCTCAATGCCTAACTCATATGCGCAATCAGACTAAGTGAAAGCTCGTGCTTCCCACGTCATTCTTGCATTAACGCATTAGCTCAGCTCGTGCTTGCTGACTCACTCAGAACTGCTTATAACTCCACGGAATCCAGCTCAGAGAGAAAGTCAAAAACACGACTGATAGAAAGAGTCAGAGCGAGAGCTCAGATAGGGAAAAAGATGATTGAGACGCTTAAGCATGTGCGCCATACATAAGCAAGAGAACGGGAATTCATTCCTTCTCGCTGATGGGGCGACTTGTAAGGTTTTCCACAAGTGGGGTCGGTCGAAAGAAGCAAGGGCAGCTATCGGTGCTATTGATCGGAAAAGCGCTAGGGGCACAAAGAAAGCGCCAAGGGCAGCTGCTACTCTTCGAATCCAATTCCACTCTGGTAGTAGATAGCTACCCGCATTCAAAGTCAAATAACAGAGGAGGTCAGTCTTTTTTATATGCAAAAAGAGAGAGTGCAGCAAAGCTCAACAACATATGAAAGCAAAGGCGCTTGCAGTTGTGCTAGGGCAATTATAAGAGGAAGGCAAGCGGTGGCAGGATGGGGGACGGTAGATAGGCCGGAAGAGGCCGATTCGCGATCTTGTTGGGCCAGAGTGAAAGAGAAAGTTGGCCGCAGGTCAGGTTTAGCTATTTAGCCCTATACAACAAGCTAGTTTACTTGTTTTCGCCAACCTATGAAAGATGACACTTATAATATGCAAACTGACTGACCGTAAGGCGCGTAGCGGATGGATAAATAACTGACCGAAGGGAAGGGGAATGTCGACCAACGTTCTTCGCTTTGCGCAACTTCCAGCTCTTTCCTAATGGCCCTACAGGTCCATGAGACACTTCTTCTACTAAGGTGAGTTCTTGGGGAGAAGACATCTCCATACTTGCCTTTGATAACATTATACCATAGATTGTTTGTATCAAGAAGAAGCAAGGCTGTTCTTTTGGTTAGTACTGCTTATTGAAAAGTACCTATTTGCTTGATACCGAGGCCTCCCTCTTCCTTGCTTCATCCCAAGCAAGCAAATGCAGACCCCTATTGTGAGGGCCCTTCCTCCAGAGAAAATCTCGCAGATTCCTTACTCTAAAAGATCATTCAACCCAGCAAACCATCGCAGTCGGGGCAACTAGGTCCAAGCGCAAAGATCATTCAAGCCAGCAAACCATCGCAGTCGGGGCAACTAGGTCCAAGCGCAAAGGCAAGGGCAAGGATTGACTTAAACGTTGTTGCATGAGCGGCAATGTTTTTCAGAAGGTGGTTGATGATTCACTTTCGGATTATTACCCGCTAGCTATTAAAGCAGCAGTGTCTAGTCCGCCCACTGCGGAATGGGTGCCATCTAAGATTCGGTGAAGGTTCAACTGTCAAGTTCATTTCATTAACACAGGGATGACCCTAATCTGTAAAAAAGCTTAGCGCACTACACTAAGAGTAGACAGCATATGAGACGGCAATTGTTCAAGTTCATCGAACTACCACACCAGGTAGTTCCTGCGCCTATAGGATAAAGTGAATGTATGTAAAGAGAAAGGCGAGTTGAGGATCGATAGGGGGAATACGAATTCTCAAATAAGAAGGGGTTTCCGTGCCATAGAAGCTCGAAAATTGCCTATACGTCGATTTACTTCGTCAAATGGGGACTCTATCCCGTCACTTCCAGGTAAGGTAACCCGGCGAGGGGCTTCAGCGGCCAGTCTTTCCCTCGAAGCTGACCTTGGTCATCCGGTGGCTTTTTATCCACTAGAAAGAGTCAGAGCGAGAGCTCAGATAGGGAAGCCCTTTCTAAGAATCCTTAGATCATCTCCCTGCTTTTTGTAGGGCGAGCATTCAATCAATCCTCCCCCTAAGAGCAGAGCCAGAGAGATAGACGATCTTTCCCAGAGATAGACGATGTTTCCACTGGTACCCCTTGAGAATTGCATTTGACGTTGGGGCTAAACCTCTTTTTATTAGGATACTTTCACTCTACTTGCTCTTCTTGCCTGCTTCTCGAAGACAATGCGCAGGATTGCTTGCTTCTCCGTCTTCCGCTTGTCACGAGAAAAAGAATGAACGACTGAGAGATCAAACTAAAGTGACCTTACCAAGAGCCCTGAGCAGGCACAGGATCCAGCAAGACGGGAGGAACGAAGTAGCTCGCCGCAAGGAGTGGAAGTTCTAGGCTTCGGAGAATACCTCTTGCTAGGTACGCAGTCAGGAAGATAGGAGGAAGTATAGAGCAAGAAGTCAGAGGCCGAACATCAATTAAGACGTTCCGGCTGGGGAGTTGGAGCGAGGCAGGAAGGCAAGCACGCCGGATTCCGAATCGGTGTGGCACTTTTCCAAGTCAGGAAATTGATGATCTTAGCATGGTCGATTTGGCATTCGCATTCGAGGGTGTGGGTGATGGATCGGCGGGTAATCAATCAAAAATGGACTCACTCGACTTGCTAGATTAGTAGCTGAGGGAGAGAGAAAAGGTCCTCTTGCTTACAGGTCCTGAGTTGCTGCTTGGACTGAGGTAGATGGACACTTGACCCTTGGTTTCTGAGCGAGATGGATATGATAGTAGTTCCTCTCTTTCTTAATAAGCTTTCTCCGATAAAGGGCACGAACGAAAAGAAGGCAGGCTTAGAAAGGGTGGGAAGCAGTCCTATCATATAGAAAGAAGATTCCTTCTTTTCCCGTTACATGAAAATCGTTATTTGACATGTCGTCGTCACACCACTCGCTGATGCGGATCTGGGAGGCTGGGTCGGCTTCATTCATTGGAGCTAGTGAATAGTTTTTTACATTCATTCTTGACATGCATTAACGCTACCCTCACATCTCTGATTTTATGATTTCAGAGTGCCTCACTTCTCAGAGAGTGCCTCACCGCTCGTGCAAGAAGTGATTGCGATCACGAGCTAAGCTTTCCATGCGTTAATGTCATGAATGAATCAGAGAATATAGATAGTTAATCGGGTAGCGAAGAGAAGGGCTAACTGGGTAGTTAGCACGACATATTTAAAGGGGCGGTGTTCGAAAGCAGTGATCACAAGCTGACTTTGAAAGCCTATTATATTATTTGCAAGCACGAGATGAGCGGTGTTCGTGCACGAGCAGAGAAGCGCCGGAAGCGATCACGAGCTGAGCTAAAGCATGCATGTCATTCATTCCTCTATAATCATCCGAATATTGAAATGCTTTCCCTTGCTCTGTTTCATCTCGGTGATGCGCTTACTTCCCATTGTTCTAGCTGAATCTCTGTTGGTCAGTCTTGCACTACCCCAATCCGTCACAGATGCCCCCTTATTATCTATCCTCGGAAGGCTCATCGTGAGTGATTTTTCTTATTATCTATGCTCTGAACCCTCATGAGAGAAAGATAGATTGCTATCTCCTTTTTCCACCCTTGCTGAAGAAGCTCCTGAGGAGGGTCAGTTTGCTCACTCTTAAGTTGCAGGCAGGTTTACGACTGACAAATAATATACTTTTGAATTTGAAACCAATGCAGTTCAACCAGCCGCGGATTTAAGTTCCCTACAACAAAGCACCTCCACCATAGCATTAGCGGAAAACCTCTCTTTGGATAGGCGTAACCTTTGGCATGAGATTTCTCAACTAAGCCTGGCTATTTTCACCCCTTGGCGGTAAGCTTACCCACTCCGTTGTCTTAGCATGAATAATTATGGATTCAGCTCCGCCTACTCTCGTTCATAAGAGGTTTGGAACCCTGCTCGTTTGTTAAACTACCCGTGGTGTTTGCTCCTGCAACCCTACTCTTCTCTTGTCTTCAACCCTCGTCAAACTCGTCGAATCGAGGAGCAGTGTAAGCAGGTCAGTTTGGGAAGCAGTGAAGGAGATAGAATTTAGGAATGCAGTCACGTGCCTTACAACATTAGGGGAGAATCGATACGTATTCGAGCTGGAACTCGGATAGTCAGACTGACCCTTTTTGCAATCCGTCCGGATAGAGTTGGCCGAGACATGATGTACTTGAGGAGGTCTGGAATTCAAATCCCAGTAGCTTTGCTACCTGGTTCAAAGCATGCTAGAATGACTGGGGTAGCGAAGAGAAGCAAGCACGAGCAGAGCTAATGGCATGCAAGAATGACGTGCTGGGGTAGCAATAGCAAGCACGCTAAGCTTGAACAAAGTATGAGCGAAGAGAAGGGTAGTTAGCGAAAGCATGCTAGAATGACTGGGGTAGCAAGCACGAGCGAAGAGAAGCAAGCACGAACAGAGCTAATGGCATGCAAGAATGACGTGCTGGGGTAGCTTAGTATGAGCGAAGGGCTAACTGGGTAGTTAGCACGAGCGGTGTTCGTGCAAGAAGTGATTGCTGTCTCACGAGCTGAGCGGTTAATGCATGTCATGGATGCGACTCAGATGAAGCCGAATATTCTTGCCCTAAAAATGAGGGTAGCGCAGCATCCTTTTGTGCTTAGTGCTTTCTTTAAAGGGGCGGAGCAAGAAGCACAAGCTGAGCGGGAAGGCTCTCTTCAATCATAAAATCAGAGAAGTGAGGGTAGCGTTAATGCATTCATCTTCGACTCTCATCAGCGCAAGAATGACGTATAAAGAACTAGCGGCAAGTGAAGTGATTGCGCACTAAACAGCGGCTCTTGAGACCTTATCACGATTGGTTAATGTCGATTCTTCGCCGTCTACCTTGTGATGGTACGTTTAAGCAAGATGCCCCAAGGAATTAGATTTGAGGCTCGTTAATGAGAAGAAGCTTTGATCTTAGCGCAGCAACGGATAGGTGGCCTCTTACGGTCATGTATCACATCATGATGATGTTCTTTGGTTCTGCATCTTCTGTGGTCAATTCGACCCTGGGCTTCAATACCTTTACGGTAAGTCGTCCATTAGTTAGAAAACAAACAGAAGTGCAATTTCTCACTTGGTTATTACGCCTCTGTTCGCATTATCCCATCATTGGGTAGTGTGGATGGCAGCAAGGAGAGTGGGACCTGCCCTCATATCTCTATGGGCAATTTAAGGCCTATGCAGTCCTTGGTGATGATGTCGTCATTGCGGATTAAAAAATAGGGTCGCACAACAATATTCAAACATCTTGAAGCAACTAGGTGTCAAAGTCATTGATATCTAGTGAAGGTGGTTTTGAATTCGCAAAGCGATTCGGGTCGAGCCGGGGGCAGAATCTTTCTTCAGTTTCTGTCCGGTCACTCCTGATGTCAAGAGTGACTCGCGGACTTCTCGGCATAGCCGATCGCTATCAAATTAGCAATTTTGCTATATTGGCACGGTTAGGAGGTCACGGGTATAAGTCGCTTGGGCGTCTATACCATAAGCGTTCGAGAAAGTTAGAGCGTTTGTGGATAGGTTTTGTGCGTCCTCGCACTGATTCTCCACGTATATTTGAATTGTGGCTTGGTCGGGATAATCTGATCAGTCCCTATTTCAAAGGGATCTTAGTGGAATTCCTTCGAAAGGCACTTCGGCCGCGTGAGCTTCGGCTCCCTCCTGAAGAGTTAACATTCGATCTAGAGATCCTAGAAAGAACGTTGATTCGATCATGGGTCAATCAATGGTATCACAGTGTGGCTATGTCGCCTGAAGTCAACTTGCAAGATATCTTAAGGAGTTCTTTACTAAGTAAGCTAGGCAACCGTCTTTACCCGCCTCAACCGATCTTAGCTCGGACATGCCAACAGCCAATACTGACTCCTTTCCCTGGGACAGCTAATCAAAACTAATACGGCTTGACCTTATCTGTAAGACTACCCTGAGGACTCTATAAAGTCATTTAACAGCAGATAGACAGAAGTTATGACCTCACACGAGAGCCAAAAATCAGGCTTTCATTAAGATAATTCGCCCATACAATATCAGAGGGAGAGCAATCAACGCTATGGCTACTTTAGGACAATTCCCGCCTTAGGACCCCTACTGTGACAACAGCTACTACGCATCCTACATCATCAAATGCTATCGACGAAACAAACCTTTATAAAGCATATCACCATGACCTGGTACAGAACCAATCTTCATTTTTCTTAATCTAATATCGCTCATGATGAAACTGCCAATTAAGGACGCTGGCCAGCTGAAAAAACCTACTCTTGCACGTTCCAATCGGGCACCTCACCAGAAGCCTTAAGATAGCTGGCGGCAACATTGATGAACTCGACGATTGAGGATGAAATAAAGCATTAACGACATACCCGGGTCGATCATAGCTGGAATTTAGGAGCAAATCCTGAAGAAGCTAGCATATTCTTATCTTTCTTCGGCAGGAAGGATCGAATGAGGATGCATTTTAAACTGCGTTCATCTGCTTGCTTTTCATTTGATGCTAAGGAACCTGACCTAGTCCGTAGTAAATAGAGGTGGAGCAAGGGATAAAGGTGAGTACGTGCGAAAAGCCAGAGGCGCGAGCCCTTACTATCAAGGAGCTTTGAGCGTGCATTCATTTGCAGCTACTTCTTGCAAAATGGACATCGAAATGGTCCCACTTCTGATTCAACAGTGACGGCGGATTCTCTATCTGCTTTTCCTATTGGGATAACAGAAATAGTGTCAGATCTTGCCCCATGTCCGATTGCGAGAGAAAAGGCATTCGTCGCGGCAAAACTGTGGAATTAGAAGTAGGAGCAAAGAGTATTTGTCCAATGATTCCTGAAACAGGGAATTCTTTGCTTCCTGCATCTGACTCTACGCAAGCGCCTTCAACTTTAGCGCCTATGGTCTAACTCAAAGTACTCGTCAAGGGCCCAAGCGTGAACCTTCACTTCCGCATCTAGCCAGAAAACGAAAGGTCTGGACAGCGGTATTAGAAAAGCAGAACCTCCAAGCTCATACATCTCGAACTCTAAAACTACCCTTATATCCCACCCTGCTCCTCAACCAGCTGCATTAGCAGTTCGCGTAGAATTAGACTAAACCAAGGCGCTTGCGTGATCCGAAAGCTGGCAGAGAAAGGCACGGGGAATACTGGTTCGTAGACGCTCGACCATACCTGTTACCCTAGCCCAACCTACTTAAAGCGTCGGTTCGACTCTTTCGCCGTAGAGAGTAAGAGATAGGCAGCTAGGGCTTTTCAGAGATAAGAATGCGTTGCTCAAGAGAGTTTCCTTTCTTAGAATGTGAATTCTCCATCAAGTAGTGAGAAGATTCTCAATATGTATCGGCTGGCTCTCCATCAAGTCTTCTTTCGGCGCGATCTCCTGCCACAAAATCGTTGCTATCTTTGTCAGAGGTGACCCTAGCCCACTAACGCTCTCTGATCGGATTCCAAAGGAAAGGCAATAGACTGAATATCAACTATAAAGCGTGGGTACAAAATCCGTATACAAGATCGGAACTCTCTCGTTCAGATAAAACTCTTGCTCCCGGAGAATATGTACAACTTGACTCAGTCGATCTTCGACTAAAAAAGTCTGCTTACAGCCATACGACTACCTTATATCCTTTCTTTCGTCACTGCCTATTTCTTTCAGAGAGATAGAAGAAATCGTTCCTTGTGATAAGCTTGAAACTAGCCTTGAAGCATAGGCTAGGCAAGGAAGCTCTCCTATATCATTAAGAACCGGACCTAGCATCTTTGGTTCTCGCATCCAAAATAAGTGGGGTGCTTATGCCGAAGTAGTTGGTGAAGTGCGCCAATGGGTAGGGAGGAAACGTAAGGGTTTCATTTAGCCCACGTTCCAGGCCAAGAAAGAGAGTCTACGAGAGAGTTCGTTTGCTGCCTGTCTAGGCTCTTGAACAAGCCGACATGCCCTAGCTTACTGACAGGGATTCCTTCGCCGATCAAAGCTTTTCCGCTTTGACTGTGAAGGAGGAACCCCGCAAGTATATTCATTGCCCGAGAGATCAGCAAGTTCAGAGTGCGTGTTTGTGACCTGGTACTACCTTCGACCGATAAATTTAGAATTGAGAGAATGCATCGTTTTCAGGTTCTATGAAGCTCTTCCTATCATCTATAGTATGCAGCGACCCGCAGACCTGGCTATCGGCACGCCTGCACTAGGCCCCGAGGAGCGAAGGCTTTTCATCGAGCATTTGGATAAGCTGCGGGTGCCCGCCACGGGCTCAGGAGCAACGGCTCATATCCCATATTATGGTTGGTTTGTGTAGGAAAGGCGCCTGACCTCACGCCCCTTAAAAGGTTTTTACGGAGCCGCTCTTCCTGCGTCTTTTCTTTTTAATGAGAACAGCACGGAACTAGACTAAGGAAGTCATCTGCTGTGCTGTGCCCCTTGCACTTCCTAATGGGACTTTCCCTGGTTGACTCTTCTTACTATGAGAACAATGAGCACCAGCTTCATTCACAAGAGAATGGGCTTCCTCCAGTCATAATGATCTCGTACGCTAAGAACACAGCGGATTAGAGGGGACAAGAGGTTCAACTCATCAAAGTGTGAGACACAGGGCTTATTCCTCAAAGAAGGTATTCTATAGCAAGCACCGTCTTCTCTAACAGAAATGGAAGGGTTTTCTTCAGAGCTAAGCATTCGTTCCCAGTCGACAACAGCAGTTAAGTTAGGCCTTTTTCTTTTCCGCATGCCCCTACTACTAATACTAAACGAGCTAAATCTAAAACAGCGTGGGGATCGTTTTTAAAGAAATTTCCTGTTCGCCGCTTCTTAATGGTAGGCCTTTGCCGGGGAAATAGTAGTGAGAAGAACTGGCTTCTTATTGGCATAGCCTTCGTGCTCCATACCCATGGGTCACTTCAGTCCCTTTAGAGATGGAAAAGGCAGTTCGTAAGAACTGCTAGCCCGCCCGGTATTTCTTCTTCTTTTCTTCGCTTAGTGAGTTGCCTCTCTCCTGGGGTGACTGAATTCGCTTTCGAGCTAACTGTAGCGGATGAAATGGCAGCAGAGTCGTGAATAGGAAAAGCTTCGTTCTTTGTTGTTGTAGCTGGGTAGCCTCCGATATGGCTAGGCTATTAAGTCAGAGATGGGCCTTGAGACGGGATCAACTACAATTGGCCTATCGCTTCTTTAGACTATTCCTGGTGAGTTGCCTACCCGAGCCCGAACTCGCTTAAGGGAAAAAGAGCAAGCAAGTGAAGACATCACATCGCTTTCTTCCTCCAAGACTATGCTACCATTAACTTAACATGCTAGCACGCCTAGCAACTTTCAAAGACTAATCAGCTCGTCCCCTAGGAAAGAGAATTCCCACTGCTCTGTCTTCTCTACGATTGCCGGGTGTTCAAAACGAATTGAATCCCGAGGTGACTTCGCTAGACTTGCTTCTAGTCTGATAGGAAATCAAACTCACAGTCGTAAGAACTGAAGGCCTAAGACCGCTTATTCCTTCTCGAAAGCTGCCCGCGAATCCCTTCTTACTAGGCTGACAGCAGTGAGGTCGAATCCCAGGGGAAATCCCTTTTTCAAATCGGAGAAAGTGGACCAATGTAGCAGATTATCGGCATCTCAGAAGGACTAAGGCCCTTGTTGGCTACTTTGCTTTTGGTTCTTTCACTCCGAAAGAAGTGAATCTGGAAGTTCCCTGGAGAGCTAATTGCAGCAGATTCAATAGCTGCGGGTTCGTGAAAAGAGTCATTCTGCTGAGGAATGGAAGAAGAGCTTCTCCTTCCTTATAGACGGCTGGGTCAAAAGACAATGTCTGTACTCTGATGACCTTGACTGTTCTGTCTGTCATAAGCACTGTGTTGACAGTTGGAGTATTCTTCTGTTGCTGGTGGAGCTGTCTGCTGGAAGTGGGTTCTGCACAATTCCCATTCCCTGCTTGTACATCTCAATTGCTCGCTTCATCTCGGCCCAATTTATCATGTTGGCCTCCTCATACACATGATCTTTGAATTGGAAGCAGGTCTCTATGGCCAGGGTAGCGGTGATATGGACAGTACTTAGACTGGTCGGTATTAGATTTCTCATTCGGAAGGGTGATCTGACCAAGTAGGGCCACAAATATGTCGGCCAGGAAGAGGTGGATAGTTTTGGCGAACTTCCTGGGTGCATAATTGGCCGGGGGTGGTACGGCAGTATTGTTAGCAGCTGGGTCTGAACTGGTTGGACTGGTTGAGCAGGAGCTGCTGACTGAGCTGGGGCTGCAGGCCGGTTCTGGGCTTGACGGTTGTTGTTATTGTTCCGGTTATTGGGTCTGACAGGCTGAGGACCGGATACAGAGTTGACCTGCTCCCCGCGTAATATAATAGTAGTGGTGTTGTTATTCTTCTGTTGTTGAATCTGGGTTTTGTTTCAAACGGGAAGGTATTTGGCTCTGTGATAAAGCTGATCGAAGGTAGTGAGGTCAGAAAGTTGAAGGATAGCCCGAAGGGTAGCATTATGGATTAAGATAGAGACCGCTTCTGATTCGGGCATGACCGCTGGAGACCGCGAGGCTAAATCGCGCCATCGACTGGCGAACTGGAATAAATCTTCATCTTTTCTGCGATCAAATCTGTCATCTTTGGCACGTGGCCGATCATGTGACTGAACCTCTGATAGAATTTCTCAACCACTTTCTCAAAGTCTGCTAGTTCCGCCGCTGGTAAAGTGGAGAACCAGTGTAATGCCTCACCTTCAAGGACTTCTTGAAAAAAGATCCACCAGGAAAGGCTTGTCGTGCTCATATGGGCGGGAATCCATCATTCATGCAGTGACATGATGACGAGGATCCCCGCTGCCTTTGTATGTACGGAATTTGGGAGGCCGGGTGGCAGCACAATCTTGGGCAAGAATGAGAAGTCTCGCTGATTGGCATTCCGCCTGTGGCTACTAATTCAATTGAGAAAAAAGTGCCTTTGATGATTTACCGCGCACGGGCGTTGGCCAGCGGATGGCTACACTTTTTTTAGTATTATTTCGTATGCAATGAAGGCAGGCTCATAGGGGAAATCCCAAACAATGGATATAGGCTTCGGCACGATTGACAGACCTGGAGTCTTTTCAACGAGAAAAGGCGCTTCTTGATTGAATGTACCATCACATGGCAAACGACGTCAAACCGTCATAAGCCAATCATGATAAGGCCGTAGGAGCCTCTGCTTAACGTAGTTACCAATGGCAAACAGCCTTCGCTTACCGTGAAGATAGGAATGAAGAAGACTTCCATAAACATATTCTTAGTTGGAATGAGGGGGCAAGGTCGAATCTGCTTTAGTCTTTGATTTTTCTATTTACTCCCTTTCGAGGACTTGAAGGGTATGCCTTTGAACTGCAACTGAATCTGGCCTGCCATCGACAAGGGGGGAGAAAGAGGATTCGGATGAAGAAAGAGAGAACGATGCCGAGGCTGAAGTCGAAGTTCAAGCAGGCGCAAGAAAAAGAAAGAACTACTGCTCCGTGGAAAGGACTAGGCAGGCAAAGCTCATTAATGCCAGTAGTCAGACAAGGCAAGCAAGGGAAGTAAGTAAGCTGGGAAGGAAAGCAATCCAAGTCACTGACTGTTACCTATAACTACTGCTATTCACTGTTACCTAGGAAAGCTAGTCAGAGGAAAGGAAGTCAGTGGAAATAGAAAAAAGAACTAGTCCTCAAGTTTTTGACTAATTCACATTGCCATTGAGAAGGTTTTTCAGCTCTAAGCAAGAGCTCCGGCAACAAGAATTGAGATCTGCAGACCTCAGCCGATACAGCCCCAACAGTCGACGCCTCATTGATTTGCAAGGGTTCTACACGGATGAACCTCCAGCATCAGTTTATGATCCAACCACACCAGTTCCCCTAAGTGAAAGGCCGCCACGCCAGGATATCGGGCACCCTGGAACAAACTAGGGATTGGAGGCCAAGATGTTGACATTGACAGTGATGAGGAGTATGCTTCAATATGCTTCGTTTCTGGAGCTGAGGGCTATATATACCTCTGGAGCTGGTAATGAGATCTTTCCGTTTTAGGGTTCTCACTATCAGGAAACCACACCACCTGAGTCAAATATATGGTGGTACTTCCCACCCCCTAGAAGGGGTCAATTGTGACATGGCGCAACTTGACATTAAAAAGAATGAAACAGCCGTTGAACTACCGAGTTACTGCTCAGGGAAAGTGCTCGTCCTCCTCCCTCCAGTCGCCTGGTTTATCACTTGCTTAAGAGTCAGTCCTTGCATCTGAGACAGAAAGAAAGCAATCCGCCGATCATCTCTCTTTTATCGTAGGTATCGGAAGTGCTTTTTCTCGTCTGGTTGCAAGCTAGGGTCTGGATTGCCAGTCAGGCTGGTGGAATCAGCAAATCAGTGCTTCGCCGGGTACTGCGCTAAGCAAGCCTGGTTCATTAGTGGAGATCGGCTACATAGCTAAGTCGGTAAATGTACGCTATCCGGCAAAAGAGGAACAACTCCGTACAGTAGAGGGAGTGCGGGAAGGACCTAACGCAACTCTCAAAGATCGATCGCGGTCTCTCGCGATTGGGTGTTCAGTCTACCGCAAATGAAAAAGCTATCGAAAATAATGCGCATTGCATTGCAAAAAAGTATTGAGCTTCCTCTCCCAAAAAGCCCCCAACATCTTGCAGAACTAACTTATTGAGGTATCTCTTCATCGGATGACTCGAAGAAGAAAACATTTCCTTTAATTTCAGGTTCTGGGATCGGCTCTTCCCCCTCAAGTATATGAGTCTTTCAGGATTTTCATTTTTCTTCCCTCCAGGGTATAGAAAGACCCTTCTCGAGAAAGGATTATTGTGCGATCAGTGCTTGCTTTTCCTGTTCACGCCTCCAATTTCTTATGTAAGGCTATGGAATTAAGGCTTATCTGCGCCTTGTCGTTCTTAGAATTAGAGTAAGCGCTGTCAGTAGTACTAGGTGACTTATTCAAACCGAGGAAGGTCAATATATATGAGCGCAGTTTCCTTCATTAAGGAGTGAAGCCTATCAACGATAGCATGCACGTTGTAGCTCCTTTCCATGGCTATCTCGTCTAGTTTGCCTAGAGGAGTACCTGGCCCCCAAGCGGCGAGAAATCAGTATAAAGGAGCGAGAGCGCCCAAAATCAGTATAAAGGGAAGGTTTCGAATCAAACAGACATAAGATTTGCATTCATAAAGCAATTGGAGATAGGTGGAATAGGGCTTTATATTGCAACCTTCCATGGTAATCTATCTCTTATGTTTGACGGATTCGTCTCGATTGGAACAACCATACTTTATCTTGCTCTTGCCTCTTTCAATAGCAGAAAAAGGAGAGTTAGAAAGACTGCTACTACTCTTAGCGTGGAAATGTCTCGCAGGCTACTGATGGCACTGAGTCAGTCTAGCGACTTCCAGTTGAAAACAACCTAGGAAATACCCGTCCTCATTAGAAGATCCCATCCTCAAGTCTTCTCCGAGGGGAGCTGTGAATGAACAAAGAGTCTTTCTAATCAAAACTCTTTTCAAGGAAAGAATGAGGCCAATTTGACCGACTTTCCTAAAGCGGGCTGATGAGGCCTGCTATGACAAGGGATATGATATATAGGAGTTTTTTTTCCTATGGCGATATACATGCCCTCTGGATACGACCCAAGAATCAACCATTGCAAGAATAAGGTAATAGCGCGCTATTGCCCTGGCTGTCTCCGGCAAGAGCATATCGCGAGCAATGGTCTCGTGAGTGGGGCCGTCATTAACGCATTAGCTCGGGCTAACTACCCTTCTCTTCGCTCATCTGCATGGGAAACTTCAGCAAGAGAGCCTCCCTTAAATAAAGTCGTGCTAACTACCCAGTTAGCCCTTCGCTCAATCATACTAACTGAAAGCTTATCGTAGCTCGTCCCAGCACGTGATTCTTGCATTCCACCGCTCTGTTCGTGCTAACTACCCAGTTAGCCCTTCTCATCGCTCATACGGCGCTCGCCTTCTTTCTTTATTTCAGAGAGCATACGCATCGCCTCCCTTAAATAAAGTCGTGATTACTACCCAGGCCGCCTTCTTGAAGAGAGCAAGAGGGCCTCACCGCCCCTTAAATAAAGTCGTGCTAACTACCCAGTTAGCCCTTCGCTCATACTAAGTGAAAGCGTATCTACCCCACGAGCGCACACCGCTCATCTCGTGCTAACTACCCAGCTATCCATCGCTTGCTTCGCTCAGCCCAGCCAGGGTTCAAAGGCTACTCTACTACGCTATGAAAAGCACCAACAGTGATAAGGCCTCCAGCGACAGGGGCGACATCTCTATATGTTGATAGATACCCGCGAGAGTCACTCGCTTCTTTAAGCCCGGAAGTGAAGGAACTATCTTCCCTTGAGCCAGGTCTTTCTTGATTGAAGATGTCACTTGCTACGATTCCGAACCGCTGCGCACCTGTCCTCTTTTTTTAGCGAATAATTCCTACCTATTTCGAAAGAGTTCCACATCTATGGCTATGCTCGGATCTAACTCTCTCTCTCTTTCCGGCTTAGCTTAGTGAAGAGAGGGGCCTTTCTTACCTAAGGATCATTTCCCTTTCGACGGGTATGAGCTTCTCTTCTAGGAGCCCTGCCTCCAACATCGCTTATTCTGCCTTGCCTCTATCTCTATCTAAGTGAATTTCTTCTTCATAAGACCTCCTATTTGAAATAGCAAAAGAAGAAGGATAACTCCCAGCTCTGGAGCTGATTGAATGATTCTTGTTCACTGCTAAGCTAATCGTTCTGTCCTACTTGACTCTATTATGATACCTAACCCTAGGGTGAGAATCGCTAGCTCTTAGACTAGCTCTGGCTTGACGTTGACTCTTTCCAGGTATGATATTAAAGTAACTAGGGTTAGGGAGGGCTACATGGATTTGGATTCGGATTAGAAAGAAAGGAAAGAGGAGACCCTCAATCAATGCTTCAAATATGTCGACGAGGACAAAAAAGTACAAACAGTCTTCGCAGATCGGAAGCCTGGGTCGAAGCTTACTGTACAGATTCCAAGGTTTATGACCCGGCCTCGGGTGACGACTCTAGTTCAGAAGAAGAGGTGATCTCGGCACCAGGTCGCGATAAAGGGCCCGAGAAGCCCAAGGCCGAAGAAAAGCCCAAGGAGGATCCTTCACCTTCCACAGGAAAAATGAAAATACCTTCCGAATTACCAACTACACGAGCCAAGAAAGAGTGTAGTAAGTAGACTCCATTCACCCGTGGGGGTGAGGAAGAATCAAAAAAAGCTTTTCTAGTTCCGTTCCGCTTTCAGTCTAATTCCGTTCTGTCACGTTCCGTCAGCTTCTCATAGTTGCTCGTTCATAAATTCTATAGCTGTCTTACAAGTGGAGCAGTAGCTTTATAGCAGACACGTTCCGTGGACGTAACGTGTCCCCACTGTTCATAAATTGACTCGACCACTCAGACTTAACGAGGAAGTCCACGTAGACTTGACGAGAACTTGTTAGACGAGTTCCGTGTAGCCGGTAAGTACGAGTGTCAGCCTTCCCTTCCTGGTATTTAAGAAAATGTGACTACTACCTTCTAGCTGCACCGGGCATACGCATACTTGACTGACTGGGGAACTAGTAGCTCTTAGGAAGCCAACCGGGGTGTTTCAGCCTTTGCTGTATGAGCCCACCCGACCAACTTATTGTTAGTCGGAGTCCGACCTTGCTTGTTCCCTCCTAGATCATGGGGATTTCTTGGTAGAAGCCGAACGCTTGGCTTAAGGGAAAGACCAACGGAGGTATCTTCTCGGAAAGAGACCTGGCCTAGCTTGTGAATTAAGTAAGGGGCATAGGTAAGGCCCCACTAGACAGATAGGTGTTCAAGTAGTTGAATAAGGAATGGAATTCCGTGGAGAGTGATGCAAGGTACTGGCAGGTGTGAGGGCTAAGATGAACAATGAAGCTATAGCAGCTCACCTTTCCGCTATCTGCATTTAAGTGATAGGGGGGCGTCCACCAACCAATCATTCTCACCCCACTGTAAGCGCCTTTTCAGTCTTTGAAGCTCCTTTATCTGTGCTTTGCCGATCTCTAGAATAAAGGAGTTCCTTCCTTTCGGTTCAGGTCTTTCCGAACCAATGTCTGTTCTGTAACAAGCTTTATTTTCTTATTCTTAATCGTTGGTACAAAAATCAAGCAGCTGATTCAGTAGCATCGGCTGCAATAAGGGCTCGATGTCATTATGTTAATAAAAAATGGCTCGGTGGTATGTCAACGAATTGGTCCACTACAGAAACAAGACTTCATAAGTTCAGGGACTTGAGAGCAGAGCAAAAGACGGGAAGACTCAACCATCTTCCGAAACGAGATGCAGCAATGCTCAAGAGACAATTATCTCACTTGCAAACATATCTAGGCGGCATCAAATATATGACGGGGTTGCCCGATATTGTAATCATTGTTGATCAGCAAGAAGAATATACGGCTCTTCGAGAGTGTATTACTTCGTGAATTCCATAAATTTATGGAATCGGTTACTTTACTATATCCTGAATATCGAAAAAGAGATCAGTCTGCAAGATACATTTAGGTTGATTTCTCGTTTGGTACTTTAGACGGATCGTTCGATTCCCTTAGGTGCATAGACCTGTTAGCGAAGTACACGTAGGTGGTACCTTATCGTTTAGCCAGCGCGTAAAGCCTTTGATTTGAATGTGTTCTAAATCCCGTTAGTGAAGATCAGTGCCCTAACTATAGGATGTTATACTGCACTGGTCGGAATAGATAGATACTTCTTGCTCCATCAACCAACCATAGAATGTGGCGGTGCTTTCTTTAGGTGCTGCACCTAACCTTTGGGCATATCAAAACAAGAAAAGGCACTACCAATATATGTCACCCTTTAGAGAAAGGAAGAGTAAAAAACAGTATGCATGTCAGTCTATTCTACATCAATATTGGATCGAGAATTGGAAAAGTGCCCTTGATTTTGTTTCCCTCTTGGCTTGGCGATCGGTTCACTACTGATCCTTTTTACCTTACTTCCTAGACTGCGTTCCAGCGAGACAGAAAGGACCTTGGAGCCTTCAGCGTAGATATCTCAGGAAGAGGGATCCGATCCCAACGCAAAGGATTGCTTACCCACACTCATAGGGTTAGCTCATCACGGCGAGAAATCAATCAGGGCGAACTACCTTTCCCGAGTCCCCTTCGCCTCTTCGATGGGTGAATTCCTTTCTATTTGGTTGTTTCCCATCAGTTCGACTAAGCGTTTTCCCTTCTGTTAACTTAGCTCTGATTATGGATAGGCTGACTAAAGCAAAAGAATAGGACGGATCGGTTGTCATAGTTCAAGACTGGGGAGAGGCGTCTGTAGTGCACCCATCGTACCCGTTTACTCTTGGCTTTTGACTTCCGTACTCCATTGACGGGGTTCTCTTGGCCAGTACATCGTCTTTATAGGACTTACTATTCATAAGTCTATAGGCGGCATTTCCCGTTGACTAGCGCGCATAATCTCTTTTTACCTTGAAATTAAAAGCCCTTTAGGTAGACATTCGCCATACAGCGGGGATGCAAGGGAAACAGAGGCAATGATAATTGTTTTAGGACCACATAGCCTACTTCAACTTCAAGGCTTCAAGGAAGTAAGGCGCGTAGCGTTAGCTCTTCTCTCAAATAAAAGAAGAACTCAAGCTTTCTCCTCCTTGTGATCCTTTCAGTTCAGTCATCGCCGTATTGATTTTTTTTTTCGTATATCGAGTGACTGGTAATTCCAGTGTAGGACCGTTTTCGAAGTGGTCTTATTCTAACTTGGCCCAATGCCTTTCTTTTTAATCAGACTAAATGAATCAGATCGAGGGAGTGTGGTTGCGGGCGTAGAAGCTTTTAGGTATCCTTTTTTGAGTGGGACAGATGCAACCTGGACAGAAAGAGTTGAGAACGGCTACTCGGACACACTCAAACTACCTTCTAACTTAGGCTGATCTGCTTAAGACGGGACATGACTTGGTGCTCCAGACACACACAAGTTAGCCCAGTTGCGGCTGGGATCTTCCAGCTGGCATTTTGGGCTGTTGGCTTGCTGACTCACTCAGAACTGCTTATAACTCCACGGAATCCAGCTCAGATCCTTTATTAGCACCCGCAAGAGAACACCTCTGTTCTTATTCCCTTCTCAAGACCTCCGACTTCTCCCAGAAGAGGGAAATCGGCTGGACCTAAATCAGCATTGAAATCCCTTTTTCCATGGGCATAAAATGATGATTTTGACTTACGAGTCACAGGCTTTGAAAGAGGTTCATCAACGGAGGAGGATCAATTAGCACATGAGCACTCGAAACCGCCTCTCTTCTTGTCCCTTAGACGAGCGACTATGCTGCTTTGCCATGGGTTGATTTCAGCTGTTGGGAGGACAAGTAGTTTGACTTTAGTACTCAATTTGAGACTTCATAGGCTACTTGGCGGTAGTAGGCCCAGGTCCATCATTGGCTGGTAGTCTTCACCGGCATCTCCTCTGGAAAGTTTGGTATGTATTTGAAATCGTAACCACAAGAGGCAAACCAGTAGAAGAAGCACGAGTTGAACGGCTTACTAAAGTAGCCTGATGGCGAGCGGAACGTCCACCTCAATCACAAGAGGCATAACGAACGGCATAATGGGCACCTCCACAAGCCGGTTATTGAAAGTCCGTGGTCAATAAACCATTATTTTTGAGCCTTCTCTCATTAGAAAGCCGTTCTCGTCAATGCCAGTATGGGAGGAAGAAAGCCCAGGGTCTGCTCCTCGATGAATATCTGTTTTTGGAAAAAGAGTTGATGAAGCTTCCGCGGTGTCGGAGCTCTCGATCGAACGGTCTACACTATGGTTCCCTTTAGAGGGCTAGCACAACCATGAGGCTCTGGGAGATAGTCTACGATCTAGTATCCCTTGTCCGCGGGAGATAGCTATGAATTTCTCTTTATTCAGTTTTTCCTAGCCACAAAAACTGTGTTAAAGTAGGAAAGACCCTCCGTGCCTCAATCCACTCAGGCGGAACCGTCGCATTCTCTCTTAGCCTAGGCTTGAAGTGCTCCTGCCCTATAGGGAGTCAGAAATCCTATCCGCCTAGGATAGTATAAACTAGAGGGCTTACAGGGAAGGGAGTTAGAAAGCTGGTAAGGGGACAAAGGCAGAGAAGGAGATATGGGACTTTGACGGGTTTTAAAGAATTAGCTAACTATTACAATAAGATATATTCTCCAACTGTCGAGGAAATATCCAAGAAGTTCCTTGCTTGCCTGTTACTTCAATCCCGAGCTAGTCTTATTTTATTACCACCGGCGGGCTACCCCTAAGAGCTAGCAATTCAGAATCAAAGCTGCAGCTGTAATCACAACGCAGAAGAAGTTGTCTACCTAAGTTCAAGCTTAGCTCGTGATCGCCTTCTTTTAACGCACACCGCTATGCTTCACTCCGTTCGGCCTAAGTCTAATGACCTCGCTTGCTTCGATCAAAATAAATACGCGCTAGGGAACTCTTTTGTTAGCTACGCATGCCACCGCTAGAGAAGAAACTTGGCTTATCCCCAACTCATAGAGCTTTCAACTTGAGATTCAGTGGAATAGAAATATCTATTTCAAATAGAAAATCATCCATCAAGTAAACTCCTCATTCAAAGAGGGGAAACCCACTCTCTGCAGGTCCCCCATCTGAGCAGAATGAGAAATACACCCAATTTTCTTTCTGGCTAGAAAAGACGCTTGCCTGGGACTTTCCTTCCAAAGCTTTGAGTGAAGTTTTTTCCCTTCCTGAAAAGACTATCTCTCTATTGAACTGGATCCGCTACAGACGCTGCATCAGGAGTCGAGTTAGCCTCGGGTAGTAAACTGGTATAACCAACCGATTAGGCCTGCGTCACTGGCAAGGAAGTCGGATAGGGAGTCAGCAAGCAGCGGAAGGATTTCATAATCATCGTATTTCACTTTCTTTTGAAGCAGATCTGCGGCAGAGAAGGAGCATCAGAAAAGGAGTAGTTTCAGTCAATTTAGGAGGAAACGAAGGGATAGGCCAATTGGACTGCTTTGATCAACTATCTTCGTTGCCATAGCAGCATAAGCAGCAGAGGATGCTTTCGAGAATATGCCTGACTTAGGTTCCTTACTTAGTTCACCAATGAAGTAGGAAGAAACTGATATAGTGACTCACTAGCTAGGGCTTTCTCCGCCTGCTAAGACTTCTTAGTCTTATATGAGATTTTCAAATATAAGGTGGCGCCGAACCGGACCATTCTCGTACAATATTATGTAGGATTCCCCCACCTTCAGAGCAGTATCCAGGATGGTCACAAGCCCAGAGGCCTGCGGGACCTCAAATTTTTATGCGACCTGATCAAAAATTTATTTAGTTTAATAGTAAACCGGCTTATCCGAGCGTCGCACTCATTGTCGTCCGACCGAATCCAATCCATCTTGGATGTGATGCATCTTACTACAGTTCCTGTACCAGCTGGAGTTGATGTACGTACTTTTAAGCAAGAGCTTAAAGTGGCGGACCCATATAGAGGAGGTGCCGAACAGAGTGAAGTTTTCGCAACCGGCCCGACTCTGTGAAGATACATTGGCATGCTTGGCCATGCCACGACACTCTCAACTGGCTTATTTCGAGCCTTAAGCCTTAATGGAGACATATTCGTGCTGGATGAGCCGAATACGATGGTAGTACCGCGAGAAGAGATCAGATCGGAACACAGTCTTTATAACAGCTCGTGGGTCTAGAAAGTCGACAGGTCGGGTATACGGGCACCCGCGGGTGCCCTCAGATGTGCCTAATGACAGGTTTACAGCTGAGTTTTTCAAGAGATAGGAAGCGAGGCATTTGATTGATCTTAACGGCTTCTATCCTGACGAGCCAGATATTCCAGTGGCTCCCGGGATGTATAATCAGATATACAAAGGAGAAAGCTTAACTTGGTTTGTTCTACCTCTAAATATCAGAAGATCTTATGCCCGCCTTATAATACCAGCAACCAGAGCAGAGGAAGAAAGTCGATCGCTTGGTAGCCGACAGGGCTTGGAAACCAACTTCGAATTAGAACGAAAACGAGAATCAGACAGAATTCTCACTCCCGAAAAACCGTAACACTTCCTAAAAAACCGGCGAAAGGAAGTAGTCATTGACGTGTTCAGCATAAAACCCAAGCAAGGGTACTCATTTGACTGGATGCCAGGGAGAACTGAAATATAAAAAAAGGAATGCACGGCTCTTCCCCGTCAAAAAGACTTCCCGCTGTCTTGTTGTCCCTCGTACGCGTATCCAAAAAGGGGGCATTGGACGCCCATGCCTTCAAAATCTGGAAATGGTAAAAAAGGGGCCTTTCTCATTCAGTGGTCAACCTTCAAAAGACTAGTTGCCTCAACGAATTGATATGCTTTTTTTTTACACCGGCGAATCTAAGGTTTGTACTTGCTTTTTCCGCTTTCCTTGCGTTTAAGATGGGAGATGAGGAAACTCAGACCGCAAGCTCAGGCGCTCGGGTGGATAAACTACCTCCTCCATGCTCTCGAGAGAAAGCAGGTAGAGAGGGTCAGCCAGCTTGCCAATCAACTGAGGCCTTGAGGAGTATCCGGGCAGAGTGACTCCAGAGACCTAGCTCACCCTTCGCCTATGCGATCCTCGGTGATGACCCCAATTTTTGACAAGCAGGGCAGAGACTACTCATCTCAAACAAAAGGGATTCCGCAGGGCTGCCCCGTCTCGCCTGTACTCATGAATGTCTTTCTTCATCAACTTGACATTCGAATTGTGTCCTATATTAAAAATGAAAACCGCGTACCTCACATATCGTACGCGGATGACATGATTTTTGCTATCAAAAGCGTGGCGGACTATTCGCTTTTTTTGGAGGGTGGGCCTTTCGTACTATATATAGTACGGCTTCAGCGCACTAAAATCTAGTGGATGGGGTTCCATATTCATGAAAAGCCGGGTTTGAAATGATCCATCTTACGGAACCAAGACAAGAGCTAGTTACTAATAAGAATAAAGAGTTAAGGGCCTCCAACGCCTATAATATAAATAGAAGCTTCTTTCAGTCTCTATTTCTCAAAGGGAGACGGGGCCGAACTTAGAAGTCAGAAAGAAAGACTTTTTTTTTTAGCCATGGATATCGCCGGAAGACTTGAAAGAATTCAGCAAGAAATACGTCAGGTGGAAGACGAGAAGCTCCAACGGGAGCAAATGCTAGGTGCGTTCTGGGAACATCTGCCCGCTGTTGATCCCTCTCTCATACGAGAGAGAATGCTTTCTATCCAGAACCAAATACGCTCTCTCGAAAACAGGAAGAGGGCGCTCCTCGAAGAACAGCAAGAGCTCATTGTTCGGTTCCCGCCGGGGAGACTAGAAGAGTCCGTCGACTCTTTCGTCAAGATTTAAATAAGTAGTCCGTCGACGCAAAGTAGTGTGTTTTAATGCATGGCTTTCTTTGTTTGGTGGAGATCTACTCCTATGCTTACTTGAGATAGACTCCTATGCTAAGTGTCTTTGTTTGGTTTTATTTGTTGTGTTTGCATGTATGGGCCAAAACCTAGTCGTCAGTGTTCAATGCAAAATGTGCTGAAAATTCATGTGAAAGTTGAAATAAGCCCGAAGGGCTAAGTGTACTACTGGAGATGTGCTTATTAAGCCTTTCCAGCTCTGAAGCTTCCTTCTTCCTTGAGTCTGCGCCGTCTGAAATACCAAACCCTAAATCTTGCTAGTTCAGTTCGTGTGTTTTACGTGAGCGCGCTTCACTGGATATTCAACACACTTTGAACGTTAGTCTTCCAGCATACTTTTTGACAAAGACGGACTTTCTCTCTGCCTTACAGCCTTGCTTTCTTGCTTGACTTTGCCTCTCGATACGCACCTTCTCTTGCTATTGAATTTAGCGCAGCACATGAATAGGCTCTTAGCCTGAGCCTGGCCTGATGACTTTCCTTCGTCACCTTGCTTGCCGATATTCGTACCTTGATTGCCGAGGGGATCTTGATTAACTGCCCGAGAAGACCAGGAAAAGGCAAGCGCCTTTCGTTCTGCCTGCTCTGTTGAAGTCTAAGGCGAAGTCCCGTCCCTCTAGACAGTAGTTCCTGTCCCTTACTCTTCTCCTGGTGTTGTGTTTGAGTTAGAGTAGAAGTTGAAGTGCCAATTACAGGCCTAATCATTAGCTTTTTTGCTGTAAGTGCTAAGTACATCCCAGACTAAGCATTTCGAGTGAGAAGCCCATCTAGTTCTTCTCGCTCTTTACCAGTACTAAAGGAAGTCGCTTACGGGCTTAAGGCAGCTCGGGACTCTGGGGCGAGAAGAAGCTTTTCCCGCATTCCTGTTGATGCAGAGATCAGACGAGAAGGCATAGGGCCGTGAGGTGCTTTTAGCGCAGCCGGGATTGATTAAGGTAGTTGTTCAGCCGAGGGAAAGAATCATTCAATGCGTTGGACCAGGGGGAAAGAGAGAGAAGGTAGCGGAGTGCATAAGGTTTCTGGGTGAAAAGAAGCACTAGGGAATTCGAATTCAACAACCTGCGGCCTTGTTTTTGGCTTATGAGATAGAGCTGCTTTACAGGATACTGCAGGATTGTAAGCGACTGCTGGGATAGATTGCGGGCTTTAACACTTTATTGCTTTCCTAAAATCCATCCCTACTCCCTACTAGCCTAAGCTTTCTTGCTGTCCCGTGCTTTATCCTGTGCTGCCCTTGCTCGCTTGACGCCTGGCTTCCTTTTGCCCTAGCTTTCCCTGAAGGACCACGTCCTTCATCAAGCGCCTTTTCTCGTCGAAAGACTCCAGGTCTGCCAATCGTGCCGAAGCCGCAAGCGCCTCAGTGAGGATCTATATAGCTTGCTACTGCCAACCGTAAGGACTGGACTCCAATTCCCGTTCTATAGGTAGCACTGCCTCCGTGCCATACACCAAAAAAAGTATGGCGTTACCCCAATAGACATCCTGGCCGACGTTCTGTATGCCAGCAGGGCCGTGAACAGTTTGACATGCCAATCTCTCTGGTTCTCGCAGACCGTTCTTCTCCATATCCCTAACAGGATTCTGTTCATAGCTTTTGCTTGACCATTGGTCTGTGGATTATACGGGGTCGTTCGGTCGTGCTTCACTTTGTACTTCTCCAATAGTCCGTCCACATGTTGGTTGCAAAACTGAGTCCCGTTATCGGTAATAATTCTCTGGGGAAGCCCGAACCTGGATAGTTTGTGATCTTGAATAAACTGAGCTACGACGAGCCCGGTCGCCTTCCTCAAAGGAGCAGCCTCCACCCACTTTGTAAAGTATTCGGTCGCGGTGATGATCCACACGTGACCCAACTTAAAGGCTGATTTTTTTCCCGATTAGGTCCAGTCCCCAACATTGGAACGGCCAATAAGATTTAATGGGATGGTTTGGTCGGTCGGCACATGCGACAGATGCGAGTGTATCTGACAGATTTGACATTTCTTGCATGCAAGCGGTGACCATAGATGGCCAGTAGTACCCCGTTCTCAACAGCTGCCTGTATAATCTCAGGCCACCTTGTTCCGCACGCACCTTCATGAACTTCTGTCAAAGCGTTTTTGGCTTCTTCAGCTGTCAGGCAACGTAATAACAGTCCGTCAAAGCTCCTCCGGTAAATCATTCCTTCCCAGCTTCAAAACTACAGTGCGTGCCTAACGCACTACGGCTTTTCAGCGACCCTCCGTTTGCTGGTTCAGAGCTATAGTTAAATAAAATCATTTCCAATCCTCTGGTAATCCGCTCCCCTATAGATGACCTGCTGTGGCGGTTATCCTACCCGGTTGGTTACGGCAGTGTCGCGTCCTGGTAATCTCCCCATAGTTGAAAGGAGCATTGTTCAGTAGTGCATTTGCAAGTTAGCATTTCACATTTCTTACGGGGAGCCCCTTGCCTACGGAAAAATAGTACCTGTCGTCAAGGCTACAATATCTATCGAACAGCTGATCCATCTGCACTCTGGCGCTCATTCCTAACCGTGTGCCTGTACCCATAGGTACGAGGGTTCCCCCCAAGCAGGAAGTCATCCAACGCAATAAGGCGATCATATCGGCTGGGAATGGGGTTTCAGTCATCGTTGACTCTACCTAGCGTGATGCCGATAGTCCCGCTCCTCTTTGATTGGGTTTTGGCTATTTGCGTCGTCTATCATCCGGCAACGTGCGCCGATTTACTGGTCATTTTAGTCAGGCTTTACACGTCGGAGCGTTGATCTCAAAATGGATTTTCGTGTGGTAGGGATCAAATTTCAATTGCTTTAGCGGGAGCTGGTCTTGCAACGTCTCTTTTGTTCTTCTTCGTCTTTTACCATGAGCGAGGGTACTCCCATTGCGTAGTTGAACCTACCGGTGGGAAGAAGCTCTGAAGTCAGACTGGAGGGGCCCCAGTTGGGAAAGTTGGAAAACTATCTTACCATACTAAGCTTTCAGGAAAGTCTGCCTTCCTTCTTTCGCCTTCAAGATGGGCAGAATCGTCTTCATGCGCAGAAAGGATTGCCATCGATTACGCCGAGGAAAGATTTTTCTTCTTTGCACGAGCTGAGACAGTTGTGATGGAGCTTTCACTAGAGGAAGGGAAAAGAGATCCGGAAGAGAATATTAAATAGCTGGTCATGCCCTCTTCTTCCTTTTAAACCGGGACTATTGGGATATTTCCATTATTGAAAGAGATGTACGAATAAAGGAGCGAAGCTGACTCGACCGGACGGGAGAGGCGCTAAGCCGAAGGAAGGTAGTCTACTTTTTTAAGTAGTAAGGAAGGAAGTAAGGTAGGAAGGTAGGTAGTACCTCTCGTTTATACCCCCGCTCAGCTTTCTGTGTTCTTTTCTTTCCTCTGATTGACTTAGGGCAGAGTTATGAGTTCCGGAGGTGCAAAGAGTTAGTTATCGGAGGTGCTACACGCCTGCCAAGCAAGGTTGTGAAACAAAGAGAGCTCTTGAGTTTAGGGAAAGAGGAAGAGATTGATTGAGTGCATTGAGTGCTAGAGCTATAGAGTTGTTCCAGGGGTATAGAGTTATTGATGTTAATTGACTCATCGACTGATTGTTGTTTTAGGGCTTAGTGAATAGATCGCCTGCTGACTGACGAGTGTGAGCGTCAGTTGGGACACTGAGTGAGTTCTTGACCGGATTGAGTTATACCGGAGACCAGAGAAAGAGTTAGGGAGTTGGGGACTGATTGACTTCTATCGGAGGTTGATTAAAACGTCTAAACAGCAAGGAGTTCCGGAGGTAACTACACGCCCGGACACTGAGTTTACTTATTAAAGAGTTTATTGACACGCCAACACTCCTTTCCTTCCTAGCAACATAACTACCCTAACTACACTCCTTCCTAGCCCCCAACTACCTTTCTTTACGCCTTCCCGCTCCCACACAAGCCTTTCCTTTTTAATCAGCGTGGACTCCAATCCAAGCAATGGACTTGACGCAATCACTCTATACTTGACTCTCAGCCGACTCCCTAATAACATCAATTCCCGTGCACCTACCTTGACACCAACAACTCAGTACTTGACTAAACGCCACACTACTACTATGCCGATGCCTTCGTGATGGAGTTCTTGAGCCCGCATAGAGTGATAGAGTGAGACCCCGCATTGACTTACTGCGTACCTCTTCGTCGAGTGACTTCATACCTCTGCGAGGATTTCCTTGCTGTTGCTAATTGACTTATTGACTTAGGGATTTGAGTTAATCCGCGCCTCTGTTCTTTTTCCCCTTCGGCTTTTCTCCCTCAACTTCCCAGCCCGGCTGGCTCCTGACTTTCTTTCCTCCGTGACTCATTGTTTTATAGATAATCGAACAAACGAAGGAAAGCGCAAAATAGATGAATTAGGAATAGGGCTCAAGCTATTTCACTCGCTCTTCACCACGATGTGGATTTGAACCACTGCTTCTCCTTATTGTCGATAAGGCAATCTGTTCTTCTATTAGGTTAGGTTGGTCCATCTATGGTCATAGGTATCTCCTAAATATATCTAGGAAATTCATCGAGTTGCTCCAAAGGTTCGGATCAAAACGGCCAGTGAAAGACGTAAACGCCTCTTGTCGACCCGACTCGTTAGGCTTCCGAACGCGCCAAACCTGTGCTGACAAAGGGACAACAACTGCGCGGAAGGAAGGTCTTGTCTTAATCAAATCGGCGGACCAGGTCAGCCATAGCTGCTTCTTTGATCATGCCGGAATGGGGAAGAATGCCGATCGTTAGCGAGAAGAAAAAGCGAGAACCCCCCGACTCTCTATTTATATAATATTCCTTCCAACATATTTTCAGAGGATGATTCTTCCAATCCTCTATCATTTGTTGATAGATAGGGCTGAGAGCCCCATGACGAGAGAGGGCAGCAAAGCCGAGGCACAAGCCAAAGAAAGAGGATTGATCTTGCTGCTCATGGATAGGGAAAGAATACTCAAAAATTGACTCTACAAGAACGACTTATCCCAGGGCTCTGGCCCATCCCAGCTCCGCCCAAAGTGCTTTTCGTAAGCCGGTCAACCTTGACTTAACCGGCTAAGAACCTTTCTGACTTATGAAGAAAGCTACAACTGACGTTCAAATTGAAAGAACGCGAATCGCTACTCCTCACTCTTCCGTCCCTGAGTCTCACTATGTTCAACTAAGCCACTTCGTCCCTACTCGAACCGGAAAGCATTGATTGACGTTCTCTCGTTCAAATTTAGGCTAGGCCGAAGGCTGCGGTCTACTCCTTTCATGTCTACCCTAAGGGCGTAGCCTCGTGCTTTGAGAGACTATAACATAGTTTCACTCGGACAATAAGATATATTCTTTCTAAGCGGATAAGTTGCAGCTTCGGGGAGAAGGGAAGGCACCGAGGGCAGTGGCCAAGCCAAATCGCTCAAAGAGGAATCGCCCGAGAGAGTGAAAACCCGGCTACTTTTTATTTGATTTTAATAGAACGAACTCGGAACCGTTGATTGGCGCATGGGTTGACTTTCCAGCTACAGCAATAACCGTTGTTTATACTACAGCAATACGTGGGCACCTGCTCCACTCAAGCGGAGAGGACAGGCTTGGCTGCCCACTCACCTGGCTGGAGAGACTCGGAAGCAGATGATATGTTATTTATGACAATTGTATAGGTCTTGAACATCTGTCTCAGTTCATCCAACAAAAGCAGGACAAGCAACTCATTTTGTTCCAGCTTTTTTTGTATTACTGCCCTACCTATGAAAGATGTTCCCGAGTAAAGGAGTATCCGAACGAACGGAGTAGAGTCTACAGCGTTGGATCGGAAGCCGTAAGCGTGGCATGACAGCTGTGTTGGTCGCTCATACCTTGGGAGGAACTTTCGCACCCAGGCGAGAAGGACTGGAACATATCTGGGTTTTGGGCCGGCCCCATCTGGTCTGCTTTGCGCGAGCACAAGCCTCGCCTCCCGCTTTGACGAGACTACAGCACGCTTGTGATCAACTCGCTTCGGCTACCCCCACTTGTCATCATCCCAGGATGATAAGGCCCTTGAGGACCAGTGGAGGACTCTTTGACTGAAATTCTTGCCCTGGAATCAATTTGCAAAGCAGGTGCCCCACCAACTGCCTTCTTTTACTGTTACAGTTCTAAGTGAGCTCCAAAGATACTTTCGGGATCCCTACATTCAGCCTGGAAATGGGAATCATTATCGATCATCTGTCGTAGGCGAGTCGGGGGTGTAAACACCTATTCCCGGGTAAGACCACCTCCTCTTTGTTTCAGCCGCCCTTGCAGCCCTGCTACCTTATTCAACGTGGTTTGGCAATGGACTCCTCATGCAGAGGCTGACGTGGAAAACCTAGACCATGTGATGGTAAACTGCTGAATTTTCCACTTATAAAAAAGAAAGCGCGAATAAATATAGTTGCTTGAAAGAAGGCTCTGAATCTGCTCCCAGAGTAGCTGACAGTACCACCAAAAAGAGTGGTCTTCCTAATCTATTCCGATCATCTAGTACAACATTTCACTTAGATCGGGAAAAAGTGGAATCGAAAGCAGCTGTCTTTGTGGCACCTGCTACACTCAATAGGCGAGTAGCTTTTAAGCCGGAACCGGAAAAAGACAAGGCGCTTGCGGTTTTTTTATTTAAGCTTTCAGAGAAAAAGACAAATTTAAATTATCTACTATATTATGAGAGAGCTGTTCACCTGCTTGCCCTTTGAATAAGAAAGTCTGGTCTAAGACTACGATGGAACCACAAAAGAAGGGGGCCCTCTGGAAAACTAGTACCAACTAAGTTCTTGGAAAATGGCGTCCTCTTCTTCGAAGAAAGGAGAGCTTCCGCTGTGGATTATCAACCCACCCTTAGTACCGTCAAAGTGGCATCTCCTGGTCCCTTCCAACCCTTTTTCGGAATAGGTAGCCGGCTCTAAACAGGGACTTCTCTATTCATTCTTTCCATTCCATTGAAAGAACATCCCCTTCATCCCTTGCTCATGAGGTTTCATAGTCAATCAACTATATTCCGCTTCGGTGGATCCAGTTGATCTATTCAAAATCTGGAATCCTTTTAATAAGAAAGTTCCCTCTTCACAACCTTTCCTAGTCAAAAAGGAAATCAAATCTCATTTAAGCGATAAAGAAGGGGTTGATGAACTAGCATAACTGATAACGTTTCACTCATCGCCTCGAACTCCTAACTCTGGGCTACCAAGTGGAGAGGCCTAGAATGGGACCTAGCATCTTTTGATTGCCCGAGACTTGACTTAGATAATTTATGTTCTCCTCGCCGACCTCTTGACTTAGATAATTCGAGATTTAAGCATGAAAAGGCTTATAACAGCTTCGACGAGTGCTTGTGCTTCCCACCCTAAAACAAAAAAGCCGCATTTTACTTAATTTGAGGTTAGCAGCAAGCAGATGTGATTAACCCAATGGAACTCGACCCCAGGATCCCTTATGCCCTCGGTATGGTCTTCCCATGGCCGGTGTCCGAGGGGCAACCAGCTTCCGGCGAAACTAGGTGGTCTCAAGCGGCCAAGCCTGGCTACATGGTTTGCTTCCGGTTGAAAACGATCAACTCCACGGTACCAGGACACCCCCCAATCGCGTGGGAAGTCTAAGCTGTCAACAACGGGGAAAGACATAGCTCCTTCTTGTTGCAAGGAATCACTTCATGCCGCAGTCTTCTTAAGTTGAGTACCAACCGGATATACGAGATTTTGAATCTCTTAGTAATCAGTAAACACTGTGTCATTCGAAACGACAGAAAGGCGAAATACGGTATCGCGAAATCGAACTATTTATTCTTAAACAATGCGCTACCACTGCTGAATCGCAACCAGAAACCCCAGCTTCTTTATTGATTGCCGTTGTCGGTTCATCACGACTTTGATATTATAATATTCTTATCTCCCGGATGCGCGCATCTTCTGAAGAAGGATCTGGGATGATCCAGATTCGGTTTGTTACACTCGAAAAGGTCAACTCGGCATTCTATACTGCCCGAAGCGTCTCCATTGGGTTTCCTACCCGCTTCTCACTGCACTCCATACTTTAAAGAAAAAGATTAGGTACTCGCATTGAAGGAATAATTCTAATTACAAGAATTGAAGTACGAAACTAGCCATTTACCAACGGCAGGAGATTTTAAGGTAGATTGACTTGTTTCAGCTCCTTCGGACCCTCACGTCTTCCGTTAAGCGTGCGTCAGTTTCGGGGCGGAGGGGGGAGAAGTTGACCCCGGGACGCATGGACTATCTATTAGTTGGTTTCCGGCGGGACGCATGGACTATCTATTAGTTTAGTTGGTTTCCGGCTGGTAGTCCATTTTTCTCATGCCTTGGAAGAAGCAATTCCCTTTCATAAATAGCAGGTCGGCTGGAAAGAAGATCCCGGAACGCGGCCGGCCTTTGCCCCCAAATTAGTACCTACACCCAGTCGCCAATCCCGTCTTTAATCCGTGCCGATCCGGTAGAGTTAAATGGAACTAGCGGATAGACTCGTCTTTCGAGTGTTTGGTGGCGAGACCTTAGCATTAAGTGTAAAGAACCGCCCTCTCAAGAGGAAGCCGTGAAGATATGCAAGAAGAACCTCCGGTATGAGATTACCGAGAGGATCATAGGGTCCGATATCCGGACATTCGACCGCCTGAATAATGCAGTGGCGGAGATAGAAATGTTCCTGGCTGATCGTCCAAATGCAGTGACTTCTAGCTCCAGTGGGAAGCCTAAGTTCGTGGACAAGAAGAACAACAGTCCCAAAGAGGTCAATAGCGTCGACTTGGGTGCCGTCCTGGATGGCAAAACAGGAGGCACAACAGGTGGTGCGCAGGCGACGTCATCTTCTTCCAGCAATAAGAAAGGCGAAAATCAGAGGTGGAAGACACAGGAGGACAAGATGCAAAGGCCTTATTCCTTCCCCAGGGATAAGACCAGAAAGATATTCTTTTTTGCCAAAGAGAAAGGTCTTATAAAGCTGCCTGAGCCGAAGAGACCTAATGAAGTGGGCAAGACAGATGATCCCGACTACTGCTGCTATCACCGCATGTTGGGACACCCTACAGAAGACTGCTTCCCCCTTGAAAATGTTATAGAAGGACTTATTAAGGAGGGAAGGCGGAACATGGGCCGCCACTTAGTCAGTCCGCCGCAGCCCCACGCAAGAGTCAAGCAGACTTTTACTGCTAACGTCATTCATGAGGTGACTCTCTATCAGCAGTTGTCACCTGAAATAATCACCAGAAGCATTCAAGCAACCTTCAGTAAGCCAGAGGAGACGTCCTCAGAGCAGGAATCCAACTGGAAAGTTGTGCAGCCCAAGTCAAAGGCACTAACCTTTGGTGCTTCGACTTCAGGGGTCAGGGGTGCGCGACCAAAGACGGCGGCACAACCATCAAAGGCTGGCACCTCTCAAGCCAAAGAAGCGGCATTAAGGAGTGAAACCACTTATTATTTATTATGAGGGATTGACCTAATTGACTTATCCTGGAGGAAGGTGTCTCAGGAAGAGAATACGCTGATGCCGCAAATCCGGTGTTATAGAATCCGCTGCTCTTGGTCTTGTTGGCCGTTGTTGGAGGAAGAACAATTAAATCAGAATAAGCTGTTAATGAATTTCCTGAAGCAAGGGAAGCTTTAGCTTGTGCACAATTGAAAGAAAAGGGCGCGAAAAGGCCTCTTTCAAATAGGGGAATGGGAATGCCACCTGCTTCAACTCTTGCACTTGACTTCAAGCCGGGATTCATCTCGAGAAATTCCTTTTTCATCGACAGATGAGATGAGAGGGAATTCGCACATGAAACTGAATGCAAGAAATCGTGTATATAAATAAGATTAGTTGAACTCTTACTGTGATCGTAACCGGTGCCGCTGTTCTTAGTCTCGAATCAGCCTTACCTTCTTCCTTTCCTGGCTTGGTTGACTGAGAGATTCTTGGTGACTCTAAGCCAGAAAAAAGCCCTTAGCGCCCTTATTATAAATAAGAAGCTATAAAATTCCTTCGCTTTATGCCTTTCTAGTGCTAGTAGCAGTAGTAGTCTAAGCTCTTTCTTTGCAAGACAAGAATAGGGTGCAGCTTTTGTTGTGCTAGAATCAGCAGCTATTGCTATTGAATTCCCTGCTAGTCTTAGTGCTACAGAGGCAGTAGCAGTTGCAAGACGCAAGGTTTAGAATCCACTATTTGATCCAAGGGATCTGTGTCACTGTCACTATGGTTAAGACATGCAATTGCAATTGGATGGTTCCTGCTTCATTCTAAAGTGAGGGTCCCTTATAAATAATAAGGAATTTATTAACATGCCTAGGGTGACTGCATACCTGCAGACTGACTGACTCTCCTTTCATGCCTGCCTGCCCTCGCCTTCCCTTCCTGCCCGGACATCCTTAATGAACATGCCTTGGTTTACAGCCTACCTTTTTTATATAACTGACTGCCTCTCCTTCTTTGAAAGATCACTCCTAAATGCAACCTTTCCCGCCTCGGTTAATCACCACCTACTTTCTGTTTCGCAAAAAACTGATGATGATTCTCTTTACTCTGATCGATCATTCCTATTCTGTAACTCTAATAAAGAGGTAATTGCCCATGTTCCATCAACTCAGTGAAATTGGCTTGACGAGAGAGATGTCTCAAAAAGATATGATATTGGAGCCTGCTTCTCTCTATTACCTACCTTTCGGGTTATGCCGGACAATGGGACCCGTCTCGCTTTCCATAATACAGTCCTGTATTTGGGGCCTCAATACGAACAATGCAAGACTGATCGATCGCAGGAAATGCGTTCTAGGTGCACGCCTAGCTTTATTAAATAGCATTTCTAACCGAATGGCAGATTGATTGCTCGAAAGAGCCTGGGAAGCTATCTATATTCGCCGGACAGAGAAGACAGGGCTATTGCAGTGGCAGCTATGGAGATTCCTCCTACCACCGAAACCCAGATGCCAAAGGGATGTATCCTATCCTATCCTCTATCCTAAGCGCGATGGACGAGTACCCGCTCAAGCGAAGACTCAAGCTCGAGTGAAAGTTCAAGGAATCCTCACTAGCGGTTGTTTAGGTGCCGTAGACTGCTTGTCAAAGTTTCCATAACAGGGTGGCACTGTACCATAAGGATGAGAAGTCTGATTAACGCTAGCTTGTTTTGGCATGCTTGAGTTTGGCTCTTAACAGAGCCTTGCCCTCTCTCTTCACATGGTCAGCAAGTGGGTTCGTAAACCATGTTCAGATTCGGGTTCGGACTTCTTTCCTACTTCAATAGATGAAAGATATTTGTCAAGCTTAGGCAGATGTTACCCTTGCTATTGTGTACTTCCAATCATTTCAATTTCATTCTAGTCTATTTATGCTATTAACTGATCAATTAGAGTACTGAACCATGGAACCATATTTATTCACTGATTACTCGCATACTTCACTCCACGCTTTCTCTTTGCAACCACACTTGTGGGGAGCTACACCACACCACGCAGCTCTCCTGCCACTGAGCTTGCTACCCCGATTGCGCCTACCATTCATTTCATTTAAGACAAGCATTTTGATTCGCTCCCTAACGGATTCAAGCCTAACCGGTGGGTGGGAGCAGTCAAGTCAATTGGCCAACCTAGCTTCCCGACTTCGGAGATCAAGGCAGTCAAGTAGGAAGACCTAGACCTTTGTTCAGAGATTGATGACTCCCTACCTATCACCATCTAGTGCCGTGTTCAGTCACTAGGGAAAGGAACGAATCCTCGGTCACATCCTGAGAACCAAGACGAGGCATAACCCTATCTAAAATGGATTTTCTCCATAATGGTCTCACTTGTAATTGCGTATTGTAATGGTCGAATGGGTGCTAGCGTCTGAATCGAAATCTTTGATCGAGAAGCTGCCGGACCCAATGAGCTGGGCAACATAGGGACATAGCTTTGTGCGGGACCTGCCCGAGCCGGTAATCCTAGGCAGTGTAAGATCCTTGCTTTCAAAGTTCTCAGAGCGCTAAGCATCCGATAGGAGGAATTCTTAATAGAGGAATTATTAATAATAGTTTATAAAGTAATAAAGAATGAATTGCTTTCAGCATTCACTTGCTTATCTATTCAAACTGGAATGGAAGGGCGAAGACAGGACGCACTCTTGACGTAGATAGAAGGCCTTTCTATATATCAGTCTATCTTCCCTGTCATGATTGCAGCATAGTTTCTGTGACTATATACGAGATTTTCTCTGAATTCTCAATAAAGTAATATTTGATATGAGCTCTCGTACCTCCCGGTGCTGGAGAGACTCTTCCCGGATGAACTCTTCCTGGGTCGATGCCCGAGCGGTTAATGGGGACGGACTGTAAATTCGTTGGCTCATATGTCTTTGTCAGACAAAGCAAAGTTAACCCTCGTATGCAACCAACAAGGAAAAACCAATTAGAATGAAGAATTCCTTTTCGTCTTTGATACCAATTCTTCTTAAACAAGCACTCGCTCCTCGATCTTCTGATACAGCAAGGGGCGCCGCCCTCCCCCTTACCACACTTATCCACCCTCTGACCAACAACTCGAATACGAATTACAAGACGGACATTCGAACTATCTTACGTAAGACCAACATTCCTCCTCCCTTTTGAGTAACAAAAGAAACCACAAGTACGACCGCCCGTCTGACCTTGGCTTAGTATCTCAAACCGGATTCGTTGGGAGAGGAATTTCTCAGAGTCTAGCAGCTGTTCTAGATGTGGACACCCAGTTTAGGATTGTTTACATCTTTTGCCAGAGTCTCACTTTGCTAAATTGATCTGTAACATCTTTATTCCCAATGAGCATAACAGTGCCTTCTACTCCTTGGCATTCACGGATTGGTTATCTACCAATGCTTCTTCTAAGGATCTTCAGTTTGCTTTTGATTGCCAGATCGCCTTTCCTCTAGGCTGAACCTGTGCTTAGTTCACCTAGCAGGGAAAGAAGCGGAGCCGTGCAAGTAAGATCGTGAGCGTGAAGAGAAGTTAACAAGAGTTAGCTTGGGAACATGCCTCGCCCTTACCTTAGCCTTAGTTGGAAGCTAAACCAAAGCCTTGCTTGTAGGCTCGGGGATGTTTATTTCAAGCTGGATGAAAGTGGACCACTGAGAGAAAGGTCTTATAAAAGGTCTGAACGGCCTTATTCAATTAATTAGTAGGGATTTAGTATCCGCCCTTACTCTATCTTTGAAGTGGCTATCGAACCTTTCCGTGGGGAAGAGGGGCTTTCCGCCTGGCTTGCTCGCTGATGCTTGTAAATACTTTCTTCCGGCTTTGGGAAGAGGCTGTCGGCGCCGGCCTTAGACGCGTACAAAGAACTCGTTGAAACCTCGCTACTGGATTGAGGAAGAGGCAAGAAAGTTGAGCTATACCGCCTTCTTCTCCTTCCTTCCCCGTGGTTGACTGGTTTTTTCTTCCCTTTTTCCATACTTCAGGAGGAAGAGACCGCCGGGTTCAACTTCCACTGGTGATGGCGATTCCTTCTTGAAAAGAGTATATTCAGTTTCATCTTCATATGATGCTTCAAAGAGCGGATAAGGGAAAAAGAGTGCCCCCGGCTCGAAATACCCCTTTTTCTTTCTATTTCCCAAGTACCACAATTGAATTCTTAGTCGGATTCTGATTCAAATTTCCCATCTCTTGGACTAAACTCACTCGCCACATGAAAGCCAAGCTTAGGAAAATTTAAGTTATCGGCTTAAGATGCTAATGTGATAATGTCAGATAATGGGCTTCTCATCTCAAATGGAAAGAATTTCTCGAAATGAATCCCCTACCTATTTTTGACAAGCTCGCGGGTCAGGATTGCGCAGTGAACTTGATCGAGCCGAAGCCCTCGAACTCTCTATTTCTAGAAGCCTCACCCGTATGCTGTTAGTATAAGCATCGAAAACGTAAAACATTATAGTGCTTTATCATACTTCGGCCAAGCACTAAGCTTCATTCTGACTTATGGCTTTCCTGCTGAATGATAAACCTCGATAACTGAAATTGGGCCTATTCGGATAAGGGCTCAGCTGATTTGGCCTCGGGCTTGGATGCAGACGGGGTCCGTACTGAGGCGTCGTCAATGGCTACTGGATTGCGAACCTCAGCCGCCTCTTCTTGAAACGGTCTCCTTGTTCCATGTCTTAAGGAGCTGTTTCAGCCTCCGCCGCTTGATGGACATAGACATAATAGGGCGGGTGTGAGTAGGAGCCGACCAACTATTAGCAACCAAATCCATGAATGTGACGAATCCACATCTGCTGAAACCGGAAGGGAACAATGGAGCTATGAAATTTGACCAGTAGCGGAGAGTGCCCTAAAGTCTACGGTGCGGCTCAGATGTTCGACAGTGGTGATAGGGAAGGACGTCAGCCATGCATTAGAGTAGAGAACGCGGTCCAGACGGGCCCACTTAGAGGCTGCGCCCTCTTGTCCATTCCACCAAGTTCATTTGCTGCATCAATATAAAGCAATCATTGACAAAAGAGTGAAATTCAAGCATAGCTTGTGGGTGGGCAGCCTCCTAAACGCTCATCAGAGAATAATATGACGTTGAAGTCACCACCAATGAGCCAGGGAGCTCAAATGGTATTTGAGAAGTGCTGCACGCGGCTGAGGAAGAGGTGCTGTACCACAGAGAGGTCACGGGTAGCAAGCGGTTGAAGGCAACAGGACGGGCAGAACCTGAAGGGTCAGAGGATAGATGACGGAGATACTGGGCCTAAGCCTGCGTCCTCGGAGTCCGTGGCATATCACTGAAGACCAGTCAAAAACTTTCTTGCATCACACCGAATCTACCCTTAAATAAGGCTTTTCTAAAAGGCCATTAGGAGGCATAGTTTATGTGCTTTCCACGTTCCATACTCTTCTCATCGACCTAATCAACAAAACCTTTATCGAGACAAATCCACCTCTCTTTATAAAGGAATGACGGGAAGAACTTTCTATACGTGTTTTTTAGATGAATTGAGCCGCTTTCTACCCTTCAAAGACGCCAGATTCGCTCTTCTTGGCTCCTGGTGGACCTTTAGGTGTGCTATCGTATATCGGGCAAGGGGGATGAACGGATTCAAAGGCTGGTGCGTTCACATAGCTTTTTCTCTCACGACCCGACCAAGAGGGAGCCGGAAACGATGACTGAATTTTCTTCCTTCCCAACGACCCGCCTAGGGTGGGATTACTTGAGTTGCCCGCGGCCGATCAAGCGTGTGCCTTCTACCGCGACTGGTTGTTCGCTCTATCTAGTTTGTCACATCATGGATGGCTTTGGCTATTAGAGAAGGTAGCGGACCCCTGATATCCTTTAAGTTTAGGGTGCTCCAAAGCGATTACATTATTGCCTGCCTTGTGGATCAAATAAATCACGCTTCGCCACTTCCTTCGACCTCTCTTTGGACCTTTTGGTATGTTCCTCCCTCTCTTTGGACCTTTTGGTATGTATTGCCTACACTTCGTACGTAGAAGGCTGGAAAGAGTTGCGAGGATCAGGAGCCAAAGTGACTACTTTGAAGGCTATCATTGGACCCCTCCTCCGTCTCATCGATCTCTGTTGAGGATCGGAAGGAAGTCTTGTTAAGAATAGCAGCTGGGAATTCATGGCTTTGGCTAGGGACACCTGTATAAGGAATAGAGTAACCTGATCGACTAAGAACCGATCTCAAGCTTGATGAGCAAATGGGTACTTGACTTGAAAGAATGACTATAACCCAGGAGGAGTTTCTAACTTCCATTTTTCTGCTATTCCCATTGAAGCAGTAGTTGAAGTAGTGGCATTCCCAATATTTGTAGAAGTGCTCATAATAGCCATTGCTAAGTCCGCAAGTAAGCCAGTTATAGATTGATTTTCTTTCCAAGCTAGGGATATAGTTCCAAGGTCTCGACTCTCTTTGGCTAAGTATTTTCAATCTAGCAGGCTACTGCCCCTAAATCTTGGACATTCTTCTCCGTCTCTCACAGCGCTGATCCCCTTTTCTTCTTTGTCAAATTCAGTCTTACCGCTTTTGGTTTACAGGCTTTGTTACAGGACCGGAAGGTGTATAAAAAGGTCTAGTTTTCAAGCTTTATGAGCGCCGAGAGAAGTGATTGCTGGGTAGCAATCACGAGCGGTGAGGCGATGCGTATTGCTCTCTTAAAGAACAAAAGAAGGCGAGCATAGTATGAGCGAAGAGAAGGGCTAACTGGGTAGTTAGCACGACATATTTAAAGGGGCGGTGTTCGTGGCATGCAAGAAGCAACGAGCAGAGAAGTGCATTTATATTATTTGCAAGCACGAGCTGACTTTATTTAAGGGAGGCGATGCGTATTTCTCTCAGGAAAGCTGTATTGCTAGCTACAGAAAGTATTGACTAGGAGCTAACCTAGACACTAGAGCTCAGAGCTTACAGATCATAGCTCTTAAAACCTAGCCCAACAGCTGCCAGCTCATAGCTTCCAACAATGCCAACTAATAGCTAAATAGCTTACTAGCTTCCTGAGCTAATAGCAAACAGTTCAGAGATCGGAGCTAACATAGATACCTGAGCTCTTGCCGCAGAGACCAACTCGGTACTTGAAAAAGAACTTCAGCTACTAAAGACTCCTAGCTTCTTACTTGATATAGACCTTCGAACTGAAACAGAGGGCTAACAACTACTTACTTGTCCGAAACCTAGGTGCTTATACTATACCTTCGGTATGAAACAACTCTTGCTATGGGGAAGCTAACTCGGGACTTGATTGAACGGAATTCGCTTGAGCAACAGATACAAACGAGTTACTACTTG